GATGCCTACAGTAAAAAGGTAAAAAAAGGACTAATCGGTTATTTCTTTCATCCCCCCAAACAGGCCAATATTAACACTAATGGTACGTAAATGTAACTCGTTGTTCAAAGAACTATTCAAAGTTCCTAGAGCTCCTTGTAAAGCTTGCTGGAAAACCCGTTGTCGGACTTGATTAATCGCTCTTTGTTGTTCAAAATGAATGGTTTCATTTTTGTGATTTTATAATTGTTCCAAAATCTTCTAAGTTGGTGAGTGAGTCCTTTCTTTCTGAACCTTTTCTTTACCTTTAATCGATTCCAGCCATCTCATGGAAGATGTGAATAGCTGCTAGACTTTGCCTGCTTTATTGCCCTTAGAAGCTTCTACCCCTGGGAATCTCATAGGACTCGTAAGAAAAAAGCATTAGCCAACAACTCGCTAGCTAGATTAAATAGAGGTCTTGCAGAGCCTTGAAATCGAAATAGTGAAAGCAATTCAAGGTGCGAAGCGGGTCTTGCCCAAAGAAAAACAGCTAGAACATTTTACTCAAGCCTTCAAAGAGCGGATTCGTGCACACCGGCTTTTAGATGAGAGAAAGCCAGCTTTATAGCTACCCGCGACTGGAAGGTCCGCGCGGGTTGGTGCTTAGGAAGCAACTTATGCTGTGCTGTTACAAGGAGTTGTATGAGCCATTCGTAGATAAGGTCCTTCAGCGCCTAGCGGAGAATATGTAGACTTTCTATTTGCATTGAATATAGGTGAGCTTACTTTTTAACGATTTAGTATAGTAGGACTGAGGGCGCGTTCCCCGATTACGCGTTGGGATGATGTATTGGTCAGCGAATTAGGGCTTGGACAAAATCCTATGATGGGTCTTTAAACCGGTTACTGATACAAATACCATAAAGAAATGTAACCAACCTATTGGGAGGAGGAAAAATCGAAAACAGTTCTACCATATCCCCGCTTAGTTGAAAGCGTAATAGCTCACTCGATCCGTTGTCTCATAATTACCCCAGGCTGACTGTTGTTGCCCGTTGTTGGTGTTGATGCTGGGGAATACCCGAACTGCCTTATCCTTGAATCGGCTTTCGCCGCTGTTGATAGGTTTCCTTGTTTTGTCTGACTCGGGGGTATTGTAGCAAGCACTCGGATGTGAAGCTGTTCACTCTGCTTTTTCTCCTAGTCTTTTTCCATAGAAGCAGTTCTTGCTTTTCTTTCAGAAGCTCTTCTAGCTCTTGTCGACTCTGAACGAATGCTTTCATGTAAAAAAAGAAGAAGAGGTTTTCGAGAGCCTCGGCTAGGACCTATATGGTAGTTCTTGGGATTAGAGGGCAGCTTACTTCCTTCTTAGAGTATGGGTAGTTAGTTTACTACTTGCTCTTGTTAAAGCATTTCTCTTCGAGATGGAGAGTTTTGTAGCCCAGGGAATGGGAATCTACTTGCCAACTTCTCCTACTCTTCCTTAAGGCGTCTTTTCTTCTTTCCTTTACACTACGACGTGAGTCAGGTACAATATGAACTCAGAAGCAGCAAGAGCTTTTCCTTCAAGAGTTTAGTGTCCAATGGGAATGAAAGCTAGTGGGGAAAGAAAGCTTATCAGTCGGGGTCTACCCTACAGCCTGTCTAAAGGTAAGGCCTTCAATCAAGCCAAAGGAGATAGACAGCGAGAAGCTCTCTTAGCGCTTTCCATAGGTCAATAAGAAATCCCCTTTTTATAAATAATCTACTGAATTCATTCCCGAATCAATAAACAGAGAAAGCAAACTCAAAAGTGAAAGAATGAATTTCATTTGCATCTGCATCCCTTGGAGAAGGTGCAGGAGAGGGCGGTTACTACTCTCATCTTCAATCATCAACAAAGGCAATCAGGTCTCATCAAAACAATCATCAATATTCAATTAGATGGCGGTTCTTTCCTGAAACTAGCGGCTAGATAGGACGACTCGGAAGGGATAGCTAGCTTTTCCTAAGCTTAATGCTTAATCGAATCCTGAGTTTCTTTGTCTCTCCTTATGGGAAAAGACTGGCTTAGCCGCTTTTGACTATGCTGTTTAGTTATTTCAAAGGCTTACTCAAAAGCTTACTTAGGAATTTCTGTAGAGTTTCTTATTCGTTTCTATGAATTTCTTCTATTGTTTATTGGTAGATCGATCTGAAATTATATGCATCATAATATAAGATATTTATTGAGCTGACAAAAATCTTCTTTCTTTTTCGTTGAGAACTAGTTGCCTATAACCATACCCCAAAAAAAAACTCCTTCGTTTACCATGTTGTTGAACAATCCCGCCTTCAAGCTATATCCTTTTTCGGCCTTGAGCTTTCTACTAGTCCTATGGGGTATTCCGAAGGAGAAGAAGGTGTACCGCATAAGAAGTAAGGCTTTGCGGTGATAAAGTAATTTCTCGCAAGCAAGTAAGTAAAGTAAACCTCTGAACTCTCAGATTTACTCATGATTCAATACAGAATTCACTTCTAAAGATAGCTATTCTTACTGCTTCCTGTTGAAGTGGGAAAATCCCCCTACTAAACCCCCAGTACATAACTAAACAAAAGGGCTAGAAAGCTCTTCTTACTCCTGCGGGCAAGTGAATAGATTCTAGGTTTTCCTTTCCTGTCTATCGATCTATCATCTCAAGCAAGCGACAATCAAACTAGCGGTATTGCTTGCGAGGGACTGGGTTTTAGGCTCGTAGGAAAGTTCTGGGCCTTAAGAATTTCAATCAATCGGTGCTGTTCAAGCGACGGGGAAGGGAATGAATGTTCTACTTCTACGGATTACTACCTTGCCAACTCGAGTTCTGGAAAAAGGGATAAAGGGATAGATGTGATTTCACTATGAAAGACCAGACACTTGAACCTTTAAGAGTAGTGCAGAGCGCACAGAGAGCTATAGATGAGATCTTTCCCAGTTTCATGATTGCTTGTAGTTACGTTTTATCAAATAGAACAGCTTGAGTAAACTCTTCCATCATCCCCAAAGAAAGAGGAAGGTGTTAGCTTTTCTTCAACTCCAAAGCCGAAGTAGAGGGCGTTAGCAGGAGAGACCTTAGCTCTTGCTGCAGAGCGGGGCACACATTTACAACCTTACCTTAGACCGTCTAGTGTCGGGTGCAGATGATAATTAATAGCTTATCAGAGGACTAAGGCTTTTCATTCTAGTCTTTCTTATGAGTTACTCAACCGAAGACTCAATATTCCATCGACAGGGGATGTAGCTACGAAGGAAGATGCCAACGAAGGAGCGGGAGAAAGCCTTAAAGATAGAGAACCTAAAAACCAGACAGTTAACCCGATAAAGCAGCATCAACTGTAGGAATGGAATCGTCCGAACAACGAGGAAAGAAGCGTGCATAGGGCTATATCTAAACGGGTGGTGAATCTAAAGGTACGGCCATCGGCTCCTACGAGAACTAACTGCCGACTCCTCTCTTTGTAAACAAACATATCCTACGTGAATCGACGGATTAGAGGCTCATCAATAGGCTGTTGATGGGTTTGTCCGCAGGAAGCGAAGAGCTTTCCTTCGTATACCACAGGCAGCCATGAAAGGCCCAACAAGACTGGGACCGAACCGCGCAAACATGGGACCAACCGAACCCTTTATTTGTCCCCCATCACTTGCTCGCCTCACGGGGACTTAAGGTAATGCATTGCTCGTCTTGCCAGGCGGGTAGGGATGCTCGGGACGCCTCCTTGACGCGGGCCACGATGCCGAGTAGAGCCGTCCCAAAAGGATGTTGGATCGGGCTTGGTCCAGCGAACTATTCCAATCATATCATACCAGAATCTTGAGATTATGGGGATCATTTAAACAAAAAGAAGAACCAGCCTGCTAGCTAGCTATAAGAATCACTTTCCTTTATACGCTTGTCTCAGTTGAGAACAAACGCCTATCGGTTCAGCCCTATACTCATTATACAAAGGACTTCCCCTTCTAAGCTACGCGGTAAACCTTCTTCACCGATAGATAGGGTCTAATTTTGCAACGAGCTTACAAAGGCTTTTTTTCCTTAGCAAGGTATTTATTCTCCGGGGTCGGAGTTTCTTTTGTAGGTGAACTTCACCTGTTCGCCTAACTTGCTTTGCGACTCAACTCAACCATAAACTATGAACTTGCCTGCAGGAGTAGGGCTATCCATTTATCTAGCGCCTGAGTCATAAGCTAAGGTCTCAACGAGCATCACCTTGGATGAAGCAAATCCACTTTTCTGAACCCTTGGGTTGTGCGAAAGATGAGGAATGTCGCTTTCACTCGTACCCAATAAGACTAGAAGTCCGGACAAGAAGGAAGAGTTCTAACAAGGGAAGGGGCATTAGCTCGGGTCGAAGAAGGTGAGCCGTAAGGCGAAGGGGTGATTTGGGAGACAAGAGAAGAATTCACACTCTTGCTTGGGATAAAATCTGCCTCCCTAAAGAGCATGGTGGTCTCAACATTAGAGATATGAAGAAATACAACCTTGCTTTCCTTGCTAAGCTGGGTTGGGCAATTATCACAGATAAAGACGCTCTATGGGTTGATCTTGTCAAGAAGAAATATCTCCGGAATGCTGATTTGCTATCTGTTGTTGCTCGCCCTACCGACTCCTATACATGGCGGAGTATTCTTAAAGGGAGAAGGGTACTTACTGGTGGTCTCGCTATTAATGTTGGAAATGGGCATTCTACCAAGTTTTGGTTCGATAATTGGTGCCCTCTCAGCCCTCTAATTCTACACTCTATTGTTGAAATTAGCGAGGTTGAAGCTGAAAATAATGTTGCGGCTTATTGTGATTCAACTGGTAGTTGGGTTGGCTTTGGCGAAACTTTTTGTCTATGAACTGTTTTGACTTGACTGCTTTCTTCCCGTAGTCGGATATGAATAAGCCTGAGTTCCATCGGGTTCACTCATTTTTTCAGCCCTTCAAGGTGCACAGACACCGTACCTGATTGCTTTGATCGAAGCTTAAACAGGGCCAGTGCTATCAGAGTGCTTTACTTCAGGTCGAGTGACTACGTTCCTGGTTCGTACTTTCCAGACTATTTCATTCCTGGGCAAGGCATGGCAAGGCGAGACCAATTATCCCGGTTTTGAACTCATCTCGTGCAACAGGAAGGGGCTGAAGAACGTCCATAAACTCTTTCTGGGGGGTGTGCATGAATCTTTGCCTGATTGGATGATTAATGCCAAAAAAGACGGTCTTTCCTTGGCTTAGCTCCACTGGCCTCTAGGAAGGAAAATGGCATTTAGTCCTATGTTATTGTTACAGAATGGGTTGTTACAGAAAGAGAAGTAGACATGAGTTAACAGGGACTGATTATAAGCTCCCCTGACATTATAAGTATGTGTGGCGTAAAGGCTGCTTTAATAATATGCCCGATGTCGGGTCTTTCTACAGACCCCCTGAATCAACCATCTGTCGAGAATAGAAGAGTAAGCATAGTTGGCAGTAGAAGGGAAGGTTTATTTTCCTTTGCTATTGAATCAGCTCTTTTAGCAATAGGAGTTTTTGGTGTAAGCGTATAACCGCAGTTGAGTAAATCTTCGCCGTGGTTGAATCACTAACCGGTGGTAGTGCTGGAGTACTCCTATCCGCTTGTATAGAGTTTTTATCCGACCTTTGAAGTGGAACATTTTTTCAATTGTGAGCTGGAAAGTGAGTCTGAAGCGAGTTGGTCTGGTCTAGGGCTTCCGATTCAAAGGCCTTCCAACTCTTTCATAATCGTTCGAAGAAGTGGCTGAAGAAGGACCGGCTGGAGAGTAAGTAGTACTAAAGTCTGTTGGTAGGTAGGGTCAAGTTGTTGAGGCTCGTTTAGACCTCTATAGTAAGTAAAAAAAGCATAGATAAAATGCGCTCTATAGCTAGCTCCAATTTCAGAGGTTGAGGAGAAGAGCCGCTAAAGCCATTTTCACTACGTTAGCCTCGGGCTAGTGCTTAATTAGCCCTTTTCCAGGGCAGAAGGAATAGCACGCAAAAGCCGGTTGGGAGCAATACAGGGTTAGAAGCGGACAGGCAAGAGCAGGTCGGACTGTGACTTTCAAAGAGCCTAATGGAGGAGTTCTGCTCTGGCGAATGTAGCTGAAACTCTTAAGCGAAGGCCTGGGCCAAGAGACCCGACTGAAAACGAATAGCTTCTTTTTCGCCACGTATGAATAGTTCTCTAATCTCTGCAGTTATGGTTACAAGGCTGATACGATCCGGCAGCTGAGGAAAGGGCACGAGCCCGCCCGCCGCATGGGTTTGAGCAAGCGGATGTGAGACATGAGAAGGAAATCGCTGTGTATAGCTCAGTTGGCGACTCCGTCGATAAGAAATAGACAACAAAACTTTCCTCGCTGACTTCCTTCGTTCCTTCGTACAGAGAGAGAAGGCGTAGTATTCATCTCATCAAGGTATATCAAAGTTTTGGCCCCTTTCGATGCTGGAACTCGGCATGAGACTTTTGGATTTATCCCGTCCTGTCGATTCGATGGCTTCTTTCAGGGCCCGGTTTTCCCAGCAACCATTTTCTTAGGCTTTGAAAGCCAGACAGTAGGAATGGATTAAAGCTGCGCTGCTAAATAGTTGTTTGAAAGCGGACGTTATTGTGTATCTGGTTTTTGTAGGAGCAGACACCGTAAGGAGGGGAGCATAAGCTCTCCCGATCTCCTCAATCTCCTCAATTAATTAAGATTTTACCTGATCCGGCACAACAGAGCGAATCCTCCTCGCCTCTTCGCGGTAACTGTATGAAGCTTGTTCGCAGCATTTCGGATAGAAAGTTATCTTCATCGCTATGCTTACTACTAAAGAATCCCCCTCAAAACCTTATGGCTCAGCGACTTATTCACTTGGCGGAGCTTCGCTCTTACCTTCCCCAGATGACTTCCAACCATATGTAACTGGATATCCCAGTAATTATATCTACTACACTAGATGCTCAATCAAATCGGCCTGCAGTTATATCAGACTCTAAAAATGACATTGAAATCGACATCACCGAGTGAAGCTGCCCAGCCTAAAATATGATGTATGTGAATAACTCTCCTATCTTCGAGAATTGAACCAACTTTGAATGTGAATCAGTTCAGTTCTTCATTTCATTAAAACAATGAAAAAGAAAAAGAAAAGGAACAACAATCAGCACTGAGTAAGGAACGAAGCGCTCTCCAACGCTAATGCTAGGGCCAGTGAAGAAAGTCAGACATGAAAGTTGGATTAGCTGGTCTAAGCCATTAGCTGGCTTTGCCAAATAATGAAGAAGGAAGGCCTCTAGCCCAGCCATACGCCAATCACAAACCTCCTCCTATGTTGGACCCTTCGGGACGCCTATATTATCAGCTCGTTAGACCCTGAGCTCAGCTCTTTCATACTCTTCGAACAACTAGCTTACTAATAAAGATTCTTTCTGACCAAGTAGTTAGATCTTCTATTATTCGACCGCAAGCAAGCACTACTACCCTACCGTACGTTCTATCTTCCTCTGCTATCATGTATAGGCATTCTTCCCCATTATCGGGTCCAGGACGGACTAGGTAGAACAACCGGGACTGTAAATCCCATTCCCTTACCAATACCTGAAAACAATCTGTACGCGAAAGCGACTTAATCCCTGATTCCAGGTCTTGCACAGAGCCTATACCTAAAAGAAAGGCTAGCAAAGAAGGACCTGTAGCTTTTAAAGAAAGGCCTAGTAGCCCTATTACCTACTGACTCCACTGCCTAGAATATAACCATCGATCGTGAGCGTGAGCCCCCTTTCCAAGTAAACATGTATCCTTGAAAACCCACATCCTGCAAATCACAATCACTTAAGGCATCTCTGAATTCAATCATTTGTCCAGCTGGCCTTAATCAACCTCCTTCCTTCTCTTCTTAGAATCTCATTAAAATCACTGAAGCAAAACCAGTTCTTCTCCGTATGAGAAGCCAATTGACGTAACAAGCTCCAAGATTAATGTCGAAGACTAGTATCTGCTACACCATAGAAAGCCGTCAAAGGCATTACGTTCATCCACTAACATGTCAATATGATGCTTAGAAAAACTGAGAAAATCCAAAACAAGAGAATCATCTCACAACATAGCTAAACCCCCACTCCTTCCGATAGCAGTAAGACCAAAACAAGCAGAAAAACCACATCGGAGCCTAATAAAATCGTTCTGACTTTCGGGCAACTTTCTTTCCATAAGAAAAAGCACGTTCGGGCGCTCTTGTCTGATAAGCTTAGAAGAGCTCTAACTGCACATGGGTTCCCAAGCCCACGGCAGTTCCAAGCAAGGCCTATCATGGTTCTCGACGCTATGCATACACCAATCCTTTTATTTAGACCCTGTTAGACCGATAGGACCACGTGCAACATACAGCTCCATTAGTGTTAGGACTTCCTTTAGCTCGTTGACTAGGGATCGTCTCCAAGGCTACCCACAGCTACACGCCTCCCTTAATATACTTACTAATAGTTAGTATAGCAGCACTAGCCCGTTTAAAGCTGCATTCTCCTTGTACGTAAGGAGGAAAAGCAACCAGCAAGACTATCGCTATTGGCTCTAGCTCTACTACCCATAGAAATAGCTCCCACAGTTAATACACAATAGACTTGGACTAAGCCTTCCCTTACCGTCCCACAGCAGGGCAGGTAGAAGATAAGACGAGGCTAAGCTGATACATCTAGGCGAACTAGAAGGATATGAATGTATGGGGCGAGGCTTCATTTCCAATGATCCCGCTTTTGAGAAAGTCAGCTCTAAAGAAAGGCTAGACATGACAGCAGCAGATCCACTTCCTCAAAGCAAATCCGAAGCCTCGAGTTCTTTTCGTCTTCTTTCTTCCGAGTCTTTGATGAGGGTTCGGAGTTCAAACTCAATTGCTTGTTAAATTGATACCGTAAGCTTTGTTTCTGATTTCGTTCTAGCTTATCAAATTACCTTACCCGGATTTCCTTCCTTAGTAGGCACCCGATCGAGCTCTGGCTGCAGCTAGTCTAACTAAAGGAAATGGGATTCTCGTAAGAGTTGATTATTCGTTTCGCGAGAGAGTTCTTGGCTAAGGCTTTGCCTAGTCCTATTCCAATACCCTCACCTCAAGCACCTAATTAACCATAAGGAAATAAGAACCAACAGAACCGGGTTTAACCTTCGAATCAATTACTAGCTATTATTGCTGTTAAGCAAAGGTAGTTCAATGAGTAAGGCTTAGCTCGACGCTTCAGATGATATTCCCCAGTCTTCCCAATCAGCAGCTCAGTAAATCAACCTAACGCTTAGAGGGTGCGCTGGAACTGGAAAGAGCGGAAGATGATTTTGCGGACACCTAGCAAGACTAGTTAGTTTAGTACGCATTAGCCCGTTAGCAACTGTGCCTCAGAAAGCAGAGTCAAAGAGTAGTCGCCTCGTTTAAGTCCCGCGAATGAGAAGAACCTGTCCAGGATCTACCGGCCATTCTACACTAACGTATGTTATGCTCATGGAAAGCTACAAGGGCTAAGAAAACAATATCTCCTATCTACGATATTTAGTTGTTTCTCTTCTATTCGATTCTTCAGCCAATGAAATTAGATAAGCTACAGCCCCTACGCTCTCTAAAGACACACGCTACATTTGTCAGCTACTTCTTCGACTTACGCTTCTTTTCCTACCAAAAGGAGGGTATGCCCCGTGTATATATCAAATCCTTCTCACTTGACTTATGAGTTTCGATTCATTTCTTTCTATTGTTTCTATTATATTCTATTTCTGTTCACCTATCGGTTGGTTCAACCTGTTCTACGCTTCCATGGGTCTAAAGCTTTTAACATACTCAGGGGTACTAACCTTTTGAAATCAAGACCATAAGAGTCTCATTCAAACCTGAAGGGAATTCACCATGCGAAAAGGCATCTCTCACCAACTGTACCAAGTCTTGCTTCGTAGATTCCCAGAACTTTTGATAGAACCCTGCTTGGAAACCATCCACACCAGGAGCCTGCTAAGGCTAAAAATTAGAATGATGAGGACAGCTGAGCTGGTCTCTCTCTCAGCGAAAGTCAATTTCTCGTCAATTCGGCTAAAGCTCTTTCAGGCCTTACTGTGTCCTTCTTGTCTAACTCCTTTCTGCCGGTTTTAGCCACTTCTTACATCATGAGCAGAAAAAGACGAAAGAAGCAAGACCACTATTTTCATAAGGGGATGGAAGGGGCCGACTTTCTTTTCTCTTCGTCGACAAGATCGGCAGATAAGCTAGCATCGTTGTTCCGGAACGAAGCAATTGTGAATGGCATCCTCACATCCATTGGCCGAGAAGAGGGTGCTGTACGGACCTTTCTTCATGTTCGAGTGTACTTCCTTTCCCATGCAACATTTATCGAATTTGAAAAAAGAGTCAGAAGAAATGGTTCGATTTACAACTTACGTCAAGGCCCCTGCCTAAGGCTCAGTCAGAAGGTGACTTATATAGCTAAGGCTCCAAAACAAAGAATAACTGACCCGGATAAGCCATCTCTAATCCCCCGCTCCTTATGAGGTCTCTACTCCGCCTCAATAGCAAATGATCTTTCAAAGTTTATTACTTGCTTGATTTACGCTCTTTCTAGTGAGTCATCTCTTTTCTCCTTTTCCAACCCCCCATAGCTATAATAAATTCTCCGCTTGTAGAAGCTGGATGAGACCAGAAGGTAGTAAGCGCTGCGCCCGCAGGTGAGGCATTTTTAGTGGGCCTATCATCGATCTCTTTCTCTTCTACCAAAATCGTTAGATTGCCACCGGACCAACCTATACAAAAACTCATTCCTTTCTCAATTTAGCAAGAAGTAAAAGAAAATCACATATTAGAAAAACCTTTTTATCTTCCAACAAGATTTTCTCTTAGTTGACGATAGGAGAAGACGAAGAAGCGTGGTCGCATGCAAAGTGAAGTGAATCTGTCTTTTAGGTACCCGCCGTCCGCCTTGTTCGCCATGAACTTTAGGGCCCCCTAGTGGTAGATGAGTTGCGAATTCATAGGCTAAAGCGCTAAGTTACCTTGCTTGCAGTTCCTGTGGACATTCTTAAGAACAGAAAGAACTGGTTGGTGAGCTGAAAATCTTCGCCTAAAGTTATAAAGAGCTTATTCACTTTCACTACATGAACAGGGATAAGAAGAGGCGTCACGAACCTCTTCCGCTCTTTACCTAATTCTTAGGAAAGATTAGGGGGATTCCTATTCAAATGAATTAATTCTATACTTGTTGCTTCATCTTTCCTTAATGCGAATGGTGGCATACTCCCTTCTTCCCTTGATCGACAGGGGGAATCGCTGAAAGACCTGCGTCTACAAGTCTCTGTGGAAAACGATAGGCGCGGCGAACGTGGCTTTTAGCAGCGAAGAAGAGCTAAGCTACGACGAGCTACCGGTACTTCCTATTGAGCGAGCTGTACTACCTGCCTTCCCTGCCCTTTCCAATGGGGCTTATGGATTCAGTTCTGAACGATCTAAGGAAACCTCTTCACTCTCATACTATCGCACCGGAAAAGCTAGAATAGGACTCACACGAAAAGAACTCGAGTTTAGTGAAGGTGAGCTCTTCCTCCTATCCTAGATAGACTCACGCTCTAGAACCTGACAAGAAGGGAAGAATCCACTGCTATCGTAAAGCTTAGACACGGTGTATAACAAGAATTAAATTATAAGAGATCTGCAGGGTAGCGAGACCCCGCCCAGGAGTGAATCGGATTGACAGCCATTGGTTTTCATCAAACTGCTACTTTCATTAGGTCACCACTAGTATGAGCACTTTCGACCTCATTCTCGTTCCAATAGCTAATCATCTATGCGACTTCAGACCGGGTCGGGGATCAATCGAAATAAAGGATCAGGCTTTATTTTCTTTCTAATAAGATGAGGGCTGGGGGTGGACGGATCAACACCATTTTTCCTGTTGCCTATTTATTATCAAGATTCATCTTTGATAGGCAGGCCCTAAAGACAATCGATATAGTAGAATTTGAGATCATCATCCTTTATTGTCTCATCAGGCTTTCGGAGTGGTGGCAAGCAGGGCAAGAAGTTAAAGTCCAATCTGACCCTAAGCAGATGCTTTTGACATCTTTCTCGCATCCGCTAGGAGTCTAGCCTTCCTTTACATATGTGTTTTTCTCCTCCCACTCGATCTACTGAGAATTCGATCTAATGGTGCCGGGGGAACCATTCCTCAAGAAAGACCATCAATGATGACCACTCCCGTCCGAGGCAAGAAAAGAATTGGGCGGAAGGTCCCATCCCTGGATACCAGGTACATGGCAACAAGGAAAGCGGCTAATTGACTACACCTCTGAAGGCGCACCATCTTTGATACCATGATTTTCGTTGTTGAAATACCGCTTAAAGCATTCTAGATGCAAAAAAAAAGAAGAGAAAATGGTTTGGCTTACCACATGCGAATTGAAGAAGCTTATTTCATTCATTTCCCTTACCAGCTTTAGTAGCATAGATAGGGCCTTCTAGGCATGAAATAGGGGAACTTCGGTATCAGCCTCAGGTTTTGTTAGTGAGATAAAGATCCTGTTTACTGGGCTTTTCCTGTTTCCACTGAAAGAGCTGACTTTCGTACCGTGTCTGGTAATAGGCACTTCTTTTTAGCGCCTTCCTCTTTCTATTCTGTCCAGATTGGTCAACAGAAAAACCCCAAGTGAGCAACTGACTTCCGAATATTCATCTGCTTGAGTAACGGCCTTAAGGCCGATGAAACTGTCTCTGTCTCAAATAGGGGGTGGCGGAAACTCTTCTTTGAATATCCAAAGATCCGCCTTGTGGGAGGGCATCTAAGACTGAAATGACGGGCTTTCAAATGCGGAGACAAGGCCACTTCCGGGTCTCACGCGAAATAGACTTTTTCTTTGACCTGGATAGGATTCAAAAATGCTTCTCGCGCTCGGAAGGGTAAAGAGACTATTCCACCTTAAAATAGGTAGTTTTCTACTCTCAGAAATGGCTTTCTCATTGGATTACCGTTGTTTAGCAGGATGCCGTAAGATGTGCCCCTTTTCATACCCTTCATTAGTAGATGGCTTCCTCTACGTGAAATATAGTTCGTAGCCAGACTTGCTATCTTAGGACTCACCTAATTTACTTTCTTAGGTCTGATCGTCTTCTATAGAGGCATAGCCCTTGAGCCAGGGGTGAAGCACTTTTCCTTCCTGGCGGGGTAGCTCAATTCTGTTCTAATCACTTTGATTCCCGTACACCTCATCCCTCTCCTTCAAATAGATAGATTCCCTTTCAACATATAGATAATACTTCTGAAAGCGAATCCGGCTTGCTGCTTAAGTCATGTGCCTGGTAGTGGAAGTTTTCGAAGTCAGAAGACAAGCATTATCAACATTCAGCCAGTAAGTAAGTGTTAGGTCAAGGCCTATTTGTTTTATAAGTCCCTTAATATCATTCCTCTCTTGGATACGACAGCTGTCCATCCCGTCTGGTGTGAGTTGTCCCCCCGTTAATAGGATTCTCTTTCTTGCATGCCTCACATAACCCTCCTTTTTTGCTTGGTGTTCAGTCTACCTTTTTCAATCATCGAAAAGAATGCATTGGATAGATGGCCGAGCGGCTTAAGGTATTGCTTTGATAAATCAACTTACGATAATGTCGTAACGCCGGTTCGAATCCCGTTCCTCCCGAACGTACCTAAAAACAAAATCACGGGTCAAGAAAGAACCTCTTGCCCCCTCTGGATAGCACTACTTACTTAATAGAATCCAATGAACAGACAAAGCGGCACGAAGGGTCAGAACGACTAGACTTGATGAGTTAGTTAGAACAGAACCTTACGCCCCTATTATGAAAGAAAGCAGCCAAGTAGAGAAGAGTCTGGCTTGCTAGGCTTGCCGAACAACTAGGTTGAGTGAGGCCGGTCTCTTGGGATCTGGTTCTCAAGAGAATTTCCAGCCACAGCTCTCTTATAGAGAAAGAACTAAATCAAAGGAAAACCCGAAAGGAAACCCGGAAAACAATTAAAGGCGAAACACACTCTTAGTAATATATACTGAAGCTTCTTTTTTAGCCCCGCGCTCTAGGGTCGGTCGGAGACTCTTCTTTCCTGCGCGGTACCTATGATCAGACCTTCATAGGAAGAATTTCCCATCAAAACAAACTACTGATGATTCAGCCTAATTCTTCTTCGTTCAGAACTTTACCGTTTATCCTTACACTGAATCTCATGACTGATACAAATGATTACTAAATTGTGACTCGAGCTGAGCTGCCATATGATATAGAAGCATTTCATTCAAGATTCTATTTATCGTTCATGAGACAATCATGCTTGAACTCAAATCATCTCAAAGTTTTGGTTGGTCTTCAGTCTACCTCTTTCAATCATCGAAAAGTATGGAATGAATGTTCATCTGATATTGAATGGCGTCCCCCCTTTTTTTTTCCATCACCCTAGTCTTTCATTGGAGCTTAAGTTTCGGGAATTAATCGCCTGGATCCCCTTTCATAAACCTTCGAACGATAATTCCAAGCTCCGTTCGGAGGGACAAATTGCCTTTAGTGTCATCTTCCGCATTTTGACATGCGCGAGTCAACCAGGTTTTTAGACACTGTAAATCTGCGATATCAGTCGTGTGATTGTTTGCCCACCGAGCCCCAGGGCTAGCAAAGTCTCTGATAAGCTGTTCCATTATTTCTTTTGTTGAGGTCTTGCGAGCCTAAGTTCTTGTATTTCTGACTTTCTCTCTCAATTAGTGGTGTTAGCAGGCCGGCCAAAGTCTGTTTTTTAATTTTGACAAAGGCCATTTCTTGATCAAATAAAGCTTTCGCCTCTGGTTTCATATTCAAATCCAGAGATTGGCGATCCGGATCCTCGGCAAGAGGAAGATTTAGATCCAAAGCGGGGCGCCCAGAAGAGCTAGCAAGCACCCCTTTCTCCTAAGGAAAGAGGCTGCCCATCCATTAAAGAAAGAAGAAAATCGAGTTCGTCGGCAATCATGGATTCAAAGCTAAAGTTTAGGGATCACAAATTTAGGTCAGAAATGGCGCAAAGACCGCAGCTGCCACAGTAAACATATGATCGGACCAACCAAGAAATCCAAGAACACTTATACTTTTGAGCACGAAATAGAAAATTCTTCTATAGAATTAAAGAAGGCGAAGAAGGAGCAAGAAGCCGTAAGGCAAAGGAGCAAACAAAGTATAAGACATCGTGATGGTCTCAACCCATGACATCCTATCTAATTCATAACAATAACTTCAGGCAAGAACGGGAATGTACCCTATCGAAAGAAGAACTATTAGCCAGTGATATATAGTTGATCAATACAGCTCGACCGATTGAGCCAATCCCCTTTTGGGGCTCACTCTTGGCACCTTTCTCACGTTCTTGAAGATTAAAAAGTAGACTTTCCATTGAATATGGAACGAAATTCTCTTGTTTTCTTCTTCAGTCCGAGAAGATGAGCAGAGAATGGGAATAAGCCCAATGATGATCGACGACTAAACAATCAGCACGGATTCTATTTCCATAGTTGTTTGAGCGCCCTACCTGACCCCTCTCTGGCCTCTCTTTCTTGATGTACCACACGAGGGCGCATCCATGCTATCCTTGGCTTTGGCTCGGCTTAAAGATCTGGGTAGCACACAATCGAAGCGGTGTATGCAAAAGTATATAGACTAATCGATGATAAACAACCGAAAGAGTTATTCTCGGAAGTAGGGAAATGACATAAATAAGAGGCTCTGCCAATCCCTTTTTAATCGGTAGCTGATGAGGAGTTTGATTCACTCACTCTCTCGGGAAAGATTCACTCTCCCACGTCCAAAACAAGAAACTAAAGGGCTAGCAAAATAGGGAGCTCTTTTGCTTGCGTGGAGTGCGGGTTAAGGGATTAATCTTCAGACTTTGGAATTAGGGTGAGATCATAAATCTAGGGCTGGCATGGGAATACCTTTTTCTTTCCTCACTGATCAATAAGAAATACCCGAATGGAAGGGATTGCTTTGAAGGAGAAGCGGTTCGTCCCCGGTAATAGGCGAGAAGAAAGAATTAAGGAAAGCAAGTCAAGCAGATTAAAGGTGCGAAAGCGGATCTTGCCCAGGCAAAGACAACAAAGACAGTTTTTCAGAGATGGAATCTCGAGTGCTAGAAGTTCGTTATACTGGTTTAAGACTAGTTCGACGTTATACAAAGCTTCGGACTCCCAATGATTTAAATTCTCTGTTGACTAGTATTGCTCTTCCTCCACACTCGGGGTATCTTTCTCGTTGAGCTTAAATGGGCTTCTCGTGCAGCTAGCATATTAGCTAAAGGTCGGGAGGGTTGTGGGTGTACTTCCTGGAACAGGTGTGGAGTACTTTTTCATCCAAGACTAAATGAATCTTTCTTTAGATTGACTATCCTATAGCTTGACTCCTTCTTCTTCTCGTTCTTGGTCGCAGGAAAGTGGAATCATTATTATTCAAAATATTTGACTCTTACCTTTCTGGTAGCCTGCGGCTCGGAGAAGACTCACAACAGAGGACTATCGCTTCTTTTATTCAAAAAGTCGGGCGGCGGCTGTTAGGTCACCTATTTTGTTTTGAGACCAAGCCACTACTTGCGTGTGTATAATACCCCCGCATTGTGCAACGTGCTTGTAAAGGAACTATCGACCCTCTTCATGAAAAGTCTTTACAAGCCACAGACATCTAGCCAGGCTCTGACAAGACCTAACAAAAAAGAACTCTTTATTTTATAAATAGAGCTATGACTTACTTAGTTGAATCCTACTAGAAAGGCTGAGAGTTACCTACATTGAGTAGGAATAAGGGAAAGATCCCCTCTAAGCCTAGGAGCTCTTGGAGGCCTGCTACAGTTGGAATTGACGGTGCTAGTCTTTTAGTCGTTTCCAGGGCTCTTCTCTTAGCTTTCGTTAATCTGGGCAACAGCCCCCCGACTCCTTTCTTAAGTCAAAAGATTCCCCCAATGGGTCCCTTTCCACCCGGTTTTGACGACTATGCAAAATCATCGATCTGCTACTCCCATGTGCTGCTACCTTCCCAAAAGTGGAATATCCCAACTTACTAGTAGACGAGTTCTTTCCTTCTCCCCCTCTCCTTTCACTCGCATCACTAGAGAACCCGAAATCAGATTCAATACGAGACTAGACTATTCAAAGCATCAAGAAGAAAATGTCTAAAACTCTCCCGGAATCGTTAGCAGGTCTTGAAAGTGAATCATAACTTTTCAAAAGAATGAGATTGGTTTGCTACTCTTCTTTAGATTCAGATATTCCAGCTAAAGCCATTCTTTTCTGCATCTTGACTTCTTCCTAGGCTAGGATAGAAGCCTGATTGCTCTGCTCTGAAAGGTACGTCGCCGCTAGAGCTTCTGCACTCCTTCCTTCAACATCCTACACTTCGCTGTGACTAGAGCTCTTTATCTCCAAAAACTCCAAAAGCATAGTGTTCGAAGCGAGAGACCGCGTTTAGGCTAGAGAGCCTTTGATTGAGTCAGCGAGTAGGTCGCATAGGAACGAGAGAAGAAGTTTGTTCAGTCTACTTTTGCTTTGGTGCTTAGAAGTGAGTCAGATCTGATCTTAGCCAACTCTCATTTGACTAAAGTCTCTTAGATGCTCCGAGCCACAGTTATCAGTAACACACATTCCTTACGCAACCTTTCTATTCCTAGAGTGCCCAGGACGTGGGTGGGAACAAGGAAAGAAGTCTTCAAGGCAGGACCCCGAAGACAAGAAAAGGAGACCACATTCTAGTAAGAGGAAAGGAAGCTAGACCTGATAGGCAATCAAGGGCGACTTAGTTACAGTAATCGTTGATGGGCCAGTAAACAGCATCTTCCTGCACTGGAACTCCCTTTGTTTTGGGTTTGAAGGCATAAGCGCAGCAGATCCTCTTTAAGTTAAGAAGAAGCTCTTGCCACTGTCGGCATTACCTATGTTTAAGGAAGAAAAAGTGCGATCTTCTATCCCAAGGCTAGGATTAGCCTAGTAAATAAATACAGATGAGCCCGTGGGATGAGACTTGACTTCTGATCCTACTCTTCTTTAAATTGTTGCGCTGGTTCTGCTTTCACATCTGGATGCCGAGAATCGTCTTTCTATCTACAAAGAGCAGGCATGTGTGGGACTTTAGGATAAGGCTCTGCAAGACCTTTCTTTTAATATGCCTTTATGTATAACCGGTCTTGGCAAGAATGCCTTTTTATAGAAGAAGCTGCGACGAGGCGATTCTCTAATCTAGAATCGTTTCCGAAGAATCTCTATAGTAAGAAGTTAAAGCTCAAATTATATAACACAGGGGAGGTCCAAACATAAGAATGAATTAAAAACAAAGGTTTATCACTGTGATGTTCAACACGTTCAAAGGGCAACCGATGAGATTTACCTAATTTACAATCAGAACAAAAAACAGAGAATTTAGTAGAGAGATGAATGTCATTTTGATTCTGTAATAAACTAAGGACTCTAGAGCCTAAATGACCTAAATGTTGATGCCAGATGTCGCCTGAGACGCCAGAAGCAAGCAAGCCATGCAAGTGTGGTGAAACGAGACCCCGAGGAAAGGGTCAGACCCTCGATATGACGCCGTAAGCTATAATCGACATATGATGATAGAACTTTGGAAAGGCAAATCCAAGAAATGAGTACTGATGAAGGCTTCCGCCCTATCTATGGACTGCTTTTATGGGAAGAGAAGCATCCAAATCTTTAGCATAAAGGGTGTCACTCCCATGAGTTTCCCACCAATCCTTCTTGATCAGTTTTATTGACATAAAGATGCTTTCTCACTCTAGCTAGGGATAAGAACAGGCTTTCCATTTCTGTCAATCGATGAGAACTTCTTTTTCTCCGTTCCCTAAACAAGGGAGGTCGTTCCACTCTTAAATAAGCACTACTGTTAGAGAAGCTAGCTTTAGGATAATGAGTCGATAGACTTGTTTTGGGATAGAGTGTTCTGTCAATAAGCAAGTTTTCACAGCTCCATCAATAGGAACTACTGGGAAAGGCATAGGTTCTTGCTTACCTGGATTTTCTGCTCATTTTTCTTTCCAGGGATGAAGTAAACTAAAAAAGGAAATGGGAACTAGGCTTCAAAGGCAGACTGGACAGGAAGTCGAGCTAGCAGATTGAAAGCTAAATTGCCAAGGGATGCGCGCACTAGCTATTCTTCGACTGCTGCCCAAGAGGGTACTCTGGAGCAACGTTTGAACGCGCTCGACCTTGTTCACCCTTTCAGCTAAGTATCCCGCTCTTTCCTTGAGTAGACAAGACAAAGAAGGTAGCCGTTCCATCATGAGGTTTGTAAACCAAGTCGTAAGCGAGAACATGCCCAATCTATCATAGCCAACTCGTTTGCTTCTATCGTCAAGCACTACTCAAAGGGACAGGGTAGATGCCGACATGAAGATCAATGGCACCTTCAACCGATTCCTCGCTTCAACAACTGCAACTGCCGCTTTCACTATGTATGTTACCAGTTCTATTGACGGTCGCTTTAAGACATTCAATCGGAATCCGGTGGTCAGTTATACAATACAGAATAAAAAAGGTAGTAACTCCAGCTTAATACCAGGACAGGATCAAGATCAATTTCTGATCGAACTTCCTAAAGAGAAAGAGGTAGTCCGGCTGAGCTTCATTGACGAGTAAAAACAACTAAGCTCGAAGGCAGGCATGAAGTAAGCTCAGTAAGCAGTAAACAATGAATGAAAGAAAAACTTCGGATTTACAGTAAGAGACTGTGAGACTTTTCCTTCTATGTGTACGTCAGGCCATGCTTGGCTTGCACCCTATCAAGATCCTCTTTATTAAAGAAATTTCTTATCTATAGATGTCTTGACTGCCGAATTCTTATCCTGAAAACTACCCATGCTTTACTCCAAATAGATAGATAGGTACCGAGTGGAGGGACAGGGTTAGAAGGAAATGGAACTAAGGAATATACCAAGAGTTTGACGGATGTCGGAGAGTCTCAACCGATAGTCCAAGGTAATGAGAAAGGAAAGCAAGTTTAGCACATTTCCATACTTGGGGTTGTCAGGCAGATGGAGTCCTTCTTTTCAGTACTCTATATAAATAGAATCAAAATAATTTCCATCTCGCCCGTTTGTGAGCGCTAAAGGACGAACCCTTCCCTAGTAAACTTCCTCTTCTTTAGAGTGCCATCTCAACGTAGTAAACTAGCTAACTACCTTTCCTCTGGGCGCATACTAGAAAGTCAACAAACCATAGCATTTCGGGTTGTTGAGGGATATCAAGTACTAGAGCTCGCTTGTCTAAGGGTTGCTAGGTTCGCTTTCTCTGCCTCACGATCGATTGTTGGCCTAGGGATATTCCCTGCTATTGATTGAGGGTCCTCAGTTGAGGGCTTGAATGCTTCGTTTGCTAAGGAAGACAGAGTCAAAGCAGCTGTACCATCTCTTTTAGCAGTAGCCAGAATAGAGCCTTCAATCTCAATAAGATAAGATAAGAGAGTTTCACAAGGTCAAAGTCAAGGGTAAGATAATAGCTTATCCAAGCAAGTTCATTTATTGAAGCCGAAGAAAGCTATTCGACAAAACGGGAATGTAACTGAGTTAGAAAAGCCTTTTGAAGTGCTTTACGCAAACGAGTTCTCAGGCTTTGCTTTGGATAGCCTTTGAAGGCTGGCTTATTACAGCAGGACTCTTTTCTTTCGGTTCTTTCACCATCCCCCTCTCGTCTTTGTCTGCTGGGTGAAATGCCTTTTCTTGAAAGCCTATTCCGTCAAAGCGAGGGCTGAAGGTCTAATCTCATCCCCCTAACCTTTAGCTCAAAGGTGCATTTGCTTTTGGTTTAGTAATTGGTTCTACCATCTTTCTGGTTGCAATTCCTTATTTTTCTTTATTTGTCACTTGAGGATGTCAAAGCAGTGTATTGACTTCCCCTCCGTCCAAGTCTTCGAAGCCGGTAACCATGGAGGTCGGAGAAGTCCTATCTCGAGTGACTGGTGATTGGGGTTTAGAAGCATTGGCGATTGATTCTTCTTCTCAAAGCTTGAATTCGCTCTTTCCATTCCATACTAGTGTGTTAGCAAGTGCTCCGCGGCTAAGGGTAAACTGTAAGAGTACGAATTTCTCTTGCTATTCTTTTTCTTGCTCTTTCTCCTTCTATTCATGCTTTTCCCGGGCATTGCTGTCTCACTTCACGCTAGAAAAAAAGCACCTTCCTTCGGTGAAAGGGACGAAGCAGAGGGAGTAACTGAGAGCGAGGGGGTTCATTTCCAGCATAGCCCTATCGTCTTAATCAGGTTAACTCCTTTTTGAGTTCTTGTACCAGCTCAAGAAGCAAGGAATTCTCTTTCCCAGAGCAAAGACTGATTGGCCTAAATTGTGAAGCCATAGTCGGGTGTTAAACTTTAGGAATGTTGACAACCAAAACCTTACCTTAAGTGAAGTAAAGAATAGCAGGAAAGGTACAAGTCTGGAAACCTCAATACAGGTTCCTCGAATGGACAATTGGCAATGCTGTTTTTAGAAGGAGTCTTGTTAAAGCTTCCCGGGCAAAGACCTGCGCCATCTGTTCAATCTCGGGATGGTCCAACTCTGGTTCAAATGGGCTATCTTTCTTATCTAGTGATTTATCTCAGAATCGACTAACAATAGTCGCGAGGAACAGTCTTTAGAGCTAGGCGGTCGCCGAAGGGAACTAATATCCGGGATTGGATCTCGGTGTCGATGCGAAGCGATCCGAGTCACCTCTCGTAGAGGTTAATAGTGCGCAAAGACACCTTGCTTGTATCAGGCTGGGAAGTACGGCTGAAGAAACTACACTTCACGCCCTGCCCTGAGAGACTGTCCAGATACGGCTGCTATTGATTTCTTATTTATTTTACTCTTCCTTAAACGACCGGAGGAGAACATACATCCAAGGTAAGGGCTCACAGTCGAGTTGAACAAGGAGTAGGCAGATCAATCCCTTTATGAGGGTATTGGAATAACACTCGGAAGCTCCAACCTTTCCCTATCGATAAGCCGGAGGGGCAGTTCTCTTTGATGGCTCTACCTATTCTACTGTATTTCCCATGGATGGGCTAAGCCAATAAAGAGTAAAGGGAGCTCTTAGGCGAATAGCTCGTTGGAAGCGCAGGTGAGCTCTTCATCCTGATCGAATCCCTTAATGCCGGATCGGTTGGGGTTAAATCCCTTTTTCTTAACGATAATTATTATGATTCCGATGATTCGGATTTATTTGAGTTGCATCCCTCCAACACTGGATAGAGGAGTTGCCCTACTTAACGCTACTAGGCTTACCTTATTCTAAGTTCTCTTCTTCTGTTCTTTGACCGAGCGCGCCCTCACCCCTACGGTAGGGATCTTTGGCAAGCAAGAGTATCCTGCATGTATTTTTCTCGAAGGAGCTTAACCCGGGGTACTTCAGGATTTACCAAAAATCTCTACGCGAGTTTAGCTAGAAATGCCTCATTGATAATTCGGGGGGTCTCGAAGCCCAAGTAAGTCCCCCATGGCCTTTAGGCAAAAGCATACATAATGTGTCCCATGCAAGCAAATCTAGCTTTCTTCTAAAAGTGTGATCATTCCAAATGAACTCTTTGATGATAGGCTCCACTTGATCGCATGTGGCTCTCTTTCTAAGCGTAGTCTGCATTGTGTACAAAGGTATAGTTGATAGCACCCGATTCAGCAAGCCTGACTCTTCCGCGCCAACTTAGTATGGCGAGTCTCTAAGTACGAGATGTGAATAGGATGATCTTTCGTCTTTCTTATTCGTATCTATTCTTTTCTTCATGAAGAAAGAGCTCAATAGCACCTGACTCATATGAAGGACGAAGAAAATGTAAGCATAGCGGCTCACAGGCTGACATTGTAGAAAATGTTTCTGCTTTATTGCTGCTTTGTTTAGAAGCGCGCAAGCAATTTCTCTTCTTAAGGTTGGAAAAGATTGCCTCAGTGATCAAGAAGAACGGGAAGCTTCGAGTCGGAGTTAGCCTTTTATGCTAGCTATCGAGTAGGAAAAGGTTCTTGCTTGTCTGGATCATGAGAAAGATTCGGAGTTTGAGTCAATAGCTGCAGATGCATAAGTAGGCATAGCTGCCAGTGGGAACCCATTTGTTGGCTTACATTCCATAGAAAATTACCCCCTCTTTCGAAAGACAGAAAAGAAGGTTAGGAAGTTAGTTGGGTGAGGAAAGACTAAAACCTCAACCTCAGCATCAAAGAAAATTGAAAGAGATATTCCCCATCCAATAAGCAGCGGATTCCATTGAAGTTTGACTTAAGCTTTTGAGTTAGGAGTTTGAGCAGGAAGAGGCATAATAGGTATCAACCGGAAGCAGTGCAAAAATAGTGGGAGAGGCGGGCGGAAGGATTTCCCGCTAGCCGTAGAACATGCATGAATGAATGAGACCGTAAGCTTTTGCCGTCAAGTTAGAAAGAAACTATTTATATTACGAAGTTCGAGTAGACACCTTTCTTTCTTCGAGTTCAGAAAGCAAATGCAAATGTAGATTCTTTCGATTCGTAGAGCTCACCTTCTTCAATAGCGGATGATTAGGAAAGAGGAAACCCCGTAAAAATAGCTATCAAGCTGAATACCGTATGTAGCTAGGCGACGATGTTTTAAGTAGTTGGCAGGAATTTTGCTGTCTTCACAGTCGAGTCCCCTATTGTCGATGGTGGAAGGGGAACTCTCGATTCTAGTTTTATAGGTAGGGAGTGGGCTATTGCCTATAACTCTCTCAGGAAAGTTGAGATAATCGATTGCTGAAGAGTTCCATAAATAAGGAAAAACGCGGGTTGAAACAGCTTTTCTAACAATCTCCCGGGGATCGAATCAAGCCTCCTCTCCTTATGCAAGAGAAACTCGAGCTGAGAAAGACGGAAGAGAAGTGGGTTCAACTTAGCCGATTCCATAGGCATTGATTGAAGCTGGTAGAAAGGTTCTTTCTTCCGAGTCCTATTGCAATACCTGAACTGAAAGCAGATTAGGAAAGAGTTAAACAAGGGGAGTGTTCGATCACGTGTAATCAGTACTCACATCAAAAGCACCGGATTCGAGTCCTTATATCAGGGTTGCAGATTAGGGTGATGTGTCGAATATTCCACAAACAGGGTTATGGAAAAACTAGAAAACGAATTCTTAATCGAAAACTTTTAATCTCACAAGGAAAGGACTAGCAACTAGAAAGTAAAAGGCGATGAAGATGCCGAACGAGTAAGGTCTAGCGTTGAAGGAAGGAAAGGTAGAAGGGAAGGCTCGGTCAAATCCCTAAGCAATCCCGAGCTCAAGTTCATTGAATCGATTAACTTACTCTGGTCTGTACCCGAAACTAATTAACCAACCAGAGGCAGACGAAGGGGTTTAGTCTCGTTGTAAGAATGCATATCCGGTTAGAATAGACCTACTCCCGGGGAGAGATAGAGCTCCTGGTCTAGTCTATTGAGCTACAGGTTCTTCTCTTGCTAGCCTGTCTTTAGAGCTAATTCCACTTGTCTTCTACCTGGGGATATCTGCTTTTTCATTTCCAGTTGAATATTCATCTGCATCTGCTGCATCCCAACAATCTGGTTTTTGCCTTGACTCTTAATCTGTATAAATGACATCAGATGAATATGCCCCAGTCCGCTACCAACGCTAACGCTCTACCGCCAGACCAGTTCTTGTCTTGCTCTCTCGCTTTTGTTGGGAACGCTTAGCTCGGTTCGCTATCGCTCTTCAAGTCAGCTATCCCCTTTCTGCTAGGACTTAGGGATATGCCGATCAAGCTTTTTCAACAACGGGGTAATCCGAAGTTAGTTGCTTGTGAGACTCCCCTCCCCTGCTTTCAACAGCTTTAGCGAATAGGAAGGCTACGAGAATTCGGTTCAACGAGGGGAATACCCAGGGTTATCTCCGGGCACCATGAATCCCCATGATGAAGAAAGAGGGCTCTAGGACTTTTTCGAAGTGTCAATACAACTACTTAATCGCCCTCGCATTAGAGCGATTCATGCTTGCTATCCCACAACTAACTAGAAAGTCCACCCATCATTAGATGAGGCCCCGCTGGCATCGAACCCGTGCAGTGGTCAATATTTGGGAGATCCTTCATTTCATGTAGAATTGGCGAACTCTCGTGCGCACTGAATTAAGTTTCATTCCGTCTGATTTCCTTTCTCTTTGAGTGACGTCAACTCGTCAGAAGATCTTTACCAAATCTGGGAAAGGAAGTAGGGTCCCTATCTAGCTGAATTGGTATTATCATACAATAGAGATCCTTCCTCATGCGCCTGGCTAGCGCTTCACCAGCAGCCCTTTTAGTACACAGACTTGATTGAGGCGAACTTGCCTTCTTTCTTTGCTCTTTACTTGACTTGGTTTTCAGAATCCGCTTGAGAAAGTGAACTACTACTCGACGAATTCCGTGTTGGAATGATCAATTCAGCGTGAAATGACATTCAATTTCTTTCTGTCCTAGTTGTTGATCCCGATTCGACATTTATTTAAGCTAACATCGAGCATATTACCCCTTATCTATTCGGTCTAGAATGGTACCAACCTATTCAATGATAGGTAATTGATTCGTCGAAAGAGTGTAATATCCATAAGAGTTCTCTTAATGAATTCTATCGGTTTCTCACACCGCCCCTGCATTCCCCAATAGGGGCCTGTCCGTCAAATGACCCGGCCTCAAAAGTAGTCAACTAAAGGCGAAGAAAGAGTCCTAATGCAGGTTGAAAACTCTTATTAATGAAAAGAGTTCTTTTGCTTTGTTTCACATCCTTTTATTTATAATAGGAGGAGGATGAGGATCTAATTCAAGTCATTCATGTGTGCCGATTTCCGATGAATCCACAAACGGGCTTTGTAGAAAATCATTTGAAACCACATTCTCGGTTGCCGGATAACTCTTCGCTGCGTAGAAGACGGGTACAGTCTTGTCGTTCGTACTCCTCGTCATCCTCTTTGCCTATCGGCTCATCTCCTTCGTTGCGAAATCTCATATTCAATCTTCTGGGAAGTAGGTGTAGGCGAAGATCATCCAACTAAATAGTTACGAATATCGTCCTAAGAAGGCTGCTCAACCGGAGGATGAAAAATAGAAAGAAAGCTGTCTTCCATTTCGCCGGCATAAATCACCTCCTTCCATGGCTGATACAAGATGTCTTGGTGCACTATTATACTCTACTAACTATAGGTGGTTATTATTGTAATAAAGAATCAAAAGACTCACAAACAAACAAACAATCAAAGAACTTGAATACTAAATGTTAGGTCTTGGCAGAGCCCACATACGATCTAATGTCCTCAGCTGATAGAACAGAATCATCGAACAACGATTCGGTGGCTTGAGAACCTCAAATAAATTCACTTGCAGGCAGTGCAAATAGGGCATTTTTTAATGAATTGATTTCTCATTTCTCCCCGGTCAACACTAGAGGATAAGATAATGGCTATAGGCGCTCGAGTCTTTCTTGTTCTTCTAAGTGAGTGGGTCATGTCGCTATGCGACTCAGTTTATTATTTTTCTAAACTTCTGCCCGGTCTCATCTAGTCTAGTAGAAATTAGAAAGAGAAAGCATCTAACCAACTTTGAGTCCAACCCGACTAATGGAAGATTGACTAAAAACAAGAACAGAAGGAACTGGTTGGAGAGGCGCTGGGAGTAGGTTGTGTATCGGGGAGAGGTTGGGAGAGAGGCAAAGGAGGAGAACGAGTTAAAGGTGGTTTGGTCAGCTTGGGAAGTGTAGGCTGCGTTACTAAAGACAGAGCTTGGGTTGGTTTACTTGTAGAGGTGTGGCTCCATTTCATTGAGGTTTGGCCAGGCCCAGATGGGAAATTTCTATGCCCAATAGAATTACCATGGGCTGGTGCTAAAGTAGTAGTGTTGCTACCCAAAGATCCTTTCCTCCCACGCTTAGCATCAGATTTGGCAGTATTCAACTTCAATTTATTTTCTTTTGAAGTAAATACTATCACTTCCTGTGAATTAGGATTTGACTTGGTGGTAGCCTCCTCATTTGTAGGGATTATAGTTTCCTTATCATTGTCTTCAAATATGGCAAAGCGATTACTACCCCCTGATTTACGGCTGGAATTTCTAGGCTTGCTATTTCCAGCATTGTTCCGTCGATACCGCCGTTGAGCAATGAGCCAAGGACCGAACTCAGTATTGGAAGAGTTAGGGAAGGCGGAGTTCATGTTTTCCGGTGGCGTTGGCACGGCATTTTCCGGCGAGGAGCTTTTAACCGGTTGCGAAGGTTGTTTGGAGGGAGGATTGGGAGATTCACCATGTTTCAATAAGCAAGTTTCGGCACGATGCCCTACCACTCCACAATGGAAGCATATAGTGTGCAAACCTTCGTATTCTATCCTTTGGATGCGATTACCAACTCGAACTCTTGAAAGGAGGGGTTTCTGTAGATCAACTTCAACGCATATGCGTGCAATACGAGCTTTCGTTGCCAAAGAGGTGGTGGTATCTAGCTTTAGAGGTTTGCCAAACCCATTCCCAGCTCAACGAAATTGTCTCCAAACCTCCTAGATTTTCTCATGATCCAGACAAGAACCCCAAAAGCAACAATAGGAGTGAGTGAACTCTTCCACCAAACCTTTAATCTGATTGAAAAGGTGAGCTGATAAATGAATTCGGTTCTTTGGACTCTGATGCTGAGAAGAGCGAAAGCGCTTTTAGTAAGTGCGAATTCTAATTTCGTATTGTGATTGCTAGCTGCAGTACCTCCACCGTGTAGTGTCGGGTGCCATTAATCCTAGAGGAAAAGTGAGAACAAAGTAACGATGTCCGTGCACACAAGACAAGAAAAGACCCTATTTCCCGAGCTGCTTTCAATTTAACAGCACCTTTATCTAATAAACCCCAGCCAGGCCGGAAAACTGGTTTAATAAAGAGCTTGAGAGGAAGGGATTGCCTTTTGTTCGAAGACATTTTCCCTAATTAGTGCAGATGGCATCCTTCTCCTTTCAACATTCACCACTTTCTTCCATATATCTTCTTGGAAAGTGATGCCTGAGGCTAATTGTGCAGAAAGGGTTCTACCTTCATTCAGGTGTCTTGGAACGTGTTCTATACTTCCATTATCAAATTATCTTATCAATTGAGCTGCCAAAGCATAATATGGCATCAATGATGGACTTGTGTATTTGAACTCTTTTTTGAGTTGGTTTATTACTAAAAGGGAATCCCCTTTTATATGTATGGATGAGGCTTTCATTTCTCTTAACATCTCTAACCCGATTATGAGTGCTAGAACCATCAAATTCTAATACCCATGGCGTAAAAGCTACCTCCATCACTTCGGCTGAATCTTCGAATTTTTCTCCAAGGTCTATAAAGGGTGGTCGGCTAGAAAGTCTGCCACGGCTTGGCCTTTTACTGCTGAGGAATATATTTTAAACTGAATTCTGAAAGTGCTAAGCACCATTTTCCTAATCTTTAAGAAGAGGCCTAGTTAAGATGTATTTTACTATGTCAGTTTTGGCAATAATACACACATTAAAATAAAGCATATAATGTCCTAACTTTATTGCTGCTAAATAGAGTGATAAACAAAGTTTTTCAATCGGACTATATCTATTCTCAACATCGGTGAGAGTCCGACTTAGATAGTACACTCCTTCTTCCTTTCTCTTTTCTATTTCCTGAGCCAACAAACATCCAAGAGATGATGTTGTGTCTGACACATATAAGATCAAAGGTTTCTCTTTCCTAGGAGGAACTAAAACAGGTGGCGATGACAAGTATTTCTTTATCGTCTCAAATGCTTCTTGATGCTCATCGTCCCATTGGAACTCTTCTCCATTCTTCAATCTCAAAAGTGGTGAAAATGCTCTAGTTTTACCAGCGGTGTTGGAGATGAATCTTCGTAATAAATTTATTTGTCCAAGGAAAGGTTGAAGTTCTTTCTTGGTGGTGGTCGGCTTAGCTTGCATGATCGCCTTTAGCCTTGTTTTGGTCTATTTCAATGCCATGTTGATGGCCCAAGAAAGCAAGGAAGTTCCCGGCACAAAGACCAAAAAAGCACAATTCATTTTTAATCCATCTTGCCTCCCCCCTCTCTATCATGATAAAGTCCGTTCGTCCCCTTCGCCGCGACTACTAAAATGGGAGCAAGGATAGCTGTAGATGAAGGATCAGAAAGAACTTTTCCTTAGGAGTCCAGTCCCCAACTTCGAAAAAGTCCTGAAAGCGGGACGCTAATAATCATAGGCATGATGTGAGCCAGTACATAGTGGAACTGGCTGAAGTCGTGAACAAGGTCTTGTCAAGTATGCATAACATACTCCTAAGGTGGAGAATGAGGAATGGGGTACGAAGAGCTAAAAGGTTTGTCATCTTTCGCGGGAGTCCCTTCCCCATATGACTGTCATTCTGAGAGTTATGCTCCACTCTCTCGGTCGATCGGGTCAATCAAAGATTGCCTTTCCAGCGCCTACTGCTTTCTTTATAAGCTTGGGCTCGACTTCCACGCCAACAAAGAGAGCTTCCTCAGCGGCAGTCAAAAAGATTAGATCTTCCGCCATACTCCCGACCCACTTCTTTGATCGTATAGCTCGCCAAATACCACAGAAGGGGCCTTTGAAACTAGAGCCCAAGAGGAGTTGTGATGAACCGGGGCACGTGAATCAGCACATAAGAGCAGCTTGCTGTGGGAAGGCCTAGAATACGAAAGTCCTAACGGCAAGAAGTTCAAGCAGAAGAGGGAGCGGATGATAGCTAGCAGAGATCTTGCGTTGGGAATGGGCTCAGAGGGCGAAGTCGGAGAAGAGGACGTTCTGATCGTCCCGCTCTCACCTTTAAAAAGCTTCGTAGATCATTACCGGGTAGATTGGAGAATAGTATGTGTCAGTCACTCATTCCTTAGGACCGATTGGGAGGGAACTGGCTTGCTACCGTTTGACTGACTTGCTTTCCTCATCTAAAAAGCAGAAGCTGCCCAATTGGACTGCTGATGGGGTCAATCTATCGGCACTTGTGCTTTCTCCAGACAGAACAGACTAGCATTTCCATACAATATAAGAAAGAAATAGCAGGGACTTAGCGCTTTATCCTTCGCCCTTTCGCCACTTTGATACGTTAGGCTCTTCAAGACCTCTATCTATTGCCCCCGCGAGATGACGGGATTACTTGCTCTCACAACTACGGCATTCATTTTAACACTAGCTTTCAGTCCGGGCGCATAAGAAAAGAGGGAAGCTACCCTGACAGAGACCTTTCCAATGCCCGGTAAAAGTGCTTTCCGGATTGAATATTCGGCCGAAAGAAAATACACCAAGCTCGCTAGATCAAGGGGGAATTACCTTTACTCGACATGGCTCACAAGGACGATAAAGCGTATATTCGTCACTTGCTACTGGAAGGGATTGATCATAGCTATCCGCTGCGCGAACATCAATCAATAAATATCATATATGATTGTATCTATCTTTGATTCGGTTTTCAAGAAGAAGAAAGCCCTGAAGTGCTTTCACCACGCGTAGATCGAGATAATCTCGTGAAAGTCGGTAACTGCTGGTGTACGATCATTCGATTAAAAAGTTGAAACAATCATGCTTGATCTCATGTCAGCGTCTTTTTTAGGTTTGTGTTCAGTCTACCCTTTGTCAATCATCGAAAGGGATTGGATGGATGTGAATAGGATTCTTGAGTGACGAGTCTGGAATCATTTCATATAGTAAGTCGATGAGGGCTTCTTTTGCGGGTAAGATGTTTCAGATCTACCCCTTTTTTTTCTAGATGTAGCAGCTTCTTATTAGTGGGACTCCTCCAGTAAGTAGTTATACCGTTCGCCTCTTACGCGGCACCTGTCACCTCTAAAGACCGTCATGGAACGGAAATCCGTCATTGGCTAAACAATCCAGGAAGCGAGTGGTACGTCAGACTGTTCTAAGCTGCGCGATGAACCGGTATTTGACTTTGACCTTGATCGCAATCCATGAGCGAATAAACTCTTCATTCGCGGATGGATGTTTGGTATTTTTTTTTGGTAGGCGGGAGTCGGAGCAGGGGAGGAGGGGTCCGAAGGAGGTGAGTCGCGATAGCGAAGGAATCAACGTTAAAGAGGAAGGGGTTCTCTATTATTATTAGTGGCCGCTGAACCGATACGTAGCGAAGAACATACATGTAAGTAACTGTCGTTTAGTACGAGATCGCTTGCTATCCTTACGGGGGGCTACCCCATACTATGCGTGGTATCGTTAAAGCATGGAGTCGAAGAAGGTGCAAGGGATTAGTTTTATCCGGTTCTGTAGGCGATTATGGTCCACCTACGGATGATATGTCCTCATGCATTACTTTCCTTTCAGAGGAGCCTTACGGTCCTTTATTTAAATGGTACAACAGATTGGACCATGGACAGATTAAGACATGGGATGACACGGCCAATGGGACACATCAAGCATCCAGCACCTATTGCCTTTCGAAAAGATTAAGGAAATTCTGGCAGTGCCCCTCCCCGTTGTTGCAAATAGAGAGGATGTGATGGTTTGGAGTGGCGAGAGTTCGGGACTGTTCTCGGCTAAATCGGCATTTCAGATCATTCAGCAGGATCAGCTCAATCGGGTTAGCCGTCTAGTGTCAGGTGCAATGCGAATATGCTCTTTAAAAGAATCCTTCCTTAATGGCATAAGGTGTAAACTGTTTTGCTTTTTACCTTGATTGGCTTTATTCGGTTGGTCTTTACTATGGTGCTTTCCGAAGACGAGCTATTAAATCTCTTAAGTAGAGGAGTTTTCAACTAGAACCCCGGGGTAAGCAAAAGAAGGATCTCTCTCCGAACCAACTGAAGGGAATAGCGATGACTTCTACAGCTAACTCGTCATCTTGCCTAACAACTTGCTTGAACCTGCTCTTCATTTCTTATGTATTTCTTTGAGTAAGCGAAGGTCTCAACGAACCTTCTATCTCCGCCTTTGAAGCAAATGCGCTATAGACTTTCGGGTCTCCTTGGGTAAAAGAAGGATCCATCTCTTCTTCTTGTATTGTCTGATGGGCCCGGAGTAGTGAATCCTTATCGAACTCTTCATCTATTGGCTCAGCAAGCCCGTTTTCAAAAGGCTCCTAGCCAGATGTCTAAGCGAATCCGGTAGCTAGTCTCCCATTAATCATTTAAGTAAGGGCTTTTTAGGCAGTTTTATGTCCTTATTTCTTATGGCTCACAACCGTGTAGCTAAACCTCTTCCTTCTGTCTTCGGATCATCGCAATCGAGACCCGCCATTCCTCAACAACAGGAGCTTTTGATCGGCATCCTACTAAGAGATAACGTCTTTTCATTATCTACTGCCGAGAAATCCATGGCATCTGTCTTGTACGTTGGGTACGCTAATGCTTCTACTTCTGCTTATGCCACTGAGGAAGTAGTTCTTCTTATGGCAACAGACTTGGATCAAGAAGACAGGGGATGCCCATACGCTGCAAGTAGTTCCATTCAATCAGTCAATTAGTTTCTTTTCTCATCTTTCTTGCTTGTTGGTTGAAGAAAGCTTGCCCCGCTCTAGCTACCTACTGGGTTCTAACTACAAAGCTTACTGGTTTTCTTTTTCAATAGGGATTCTAAAGAAAAAGAAATCTCTATCGACCAAACCCTTCCCACTAATCCCGTCTGCGCTTTTCTAAGATTCGGTTGCTACCCCGAGACGAAAGCCTTGGACAGCTATCCTTGCCCGCGAGAAAGCGTTCTAACGATAAGCTGAAAGTCCTTTATAAACTCTCAGGACAGAATGACAGACCGACCCTTCCCCTTCGCTACCATCGGACGATTTAGGCAAGCTGAAGGAAGTGGGTCAAATGCCATTTCTATAGTATAGGATTCAGTGTTCAAGGGGAGGTCTAAGAAAGAGTCAAATACGCTCTTGAACGAAAGGAGAATGGATAGAGTGATAGGGGCTTCAAAACTAGGTTGCTCACCTGTATCTTACTACAAGGCAGGTTCGGTAGTGGGAGTAATTCGATCCTCAGGTGGCCATGGTAAGAAAGCTCCGGGGAGTTCAATCCTTTAGGAAGCCATTTCAGAAAATGAGAACGGCTGTATTTAGGCGGTGGTGATCTCACTTTCCCGGGAATGAATGCTGTTATAGATGGGGAACGCTTCTAATGAAGGAAATGGTCTAGTCCACATCCTGTACCCCAAGCGGGACTCTTTTCTATTGATTAGTTTACGGAATCACCCGAATCAAATAAATCAAGATAATGGGCAATCTTTCTAGTAAGGAGACGGAAAAAGTAGTGAATGAAAGAGCCCATGCATCTACCAGGAAAGAGACAAGATCCTATTTTCAAGTTACTTTTTTTTCTGTGCTTGGAAATGGCTTTTTTTCTCTTTCAAGAGCGGATAGGATAAGAGAAGATTTACAGTAATAAGATGATTATACGCATCTATTGTAATGCTTGCACCCATAGCTTGGTGTGGTGAGGTTTAGCTCTTCCGTCCCCTAAGCGCCCGCAATACCTGGATTACCTCGTGCCGCCCCATCCGTGTTTAGCTTAACCGTATCCCCCCGAGGAGGAGTCCAACTGATAAGAGGAGTGATCATGTGAGTCTTCCCCATTCTTGCTTAGGGTTTTCATGAGTGATACGCATCCCTTTTACTTTGCTCGGACTTAGAAGAAGTAGAAGTATTGAATTCTGAAGAATAGGAATCTCATTTGCTTGCTAGAGTGTGCTAAGGCTCTTCTGCTTTCTTGATCACAGATTTCCGATTCTGCAAAGCCTCACAGAGCCGTCTGATATTTTATTTTCTTATTGACCGGTTGGTTCTATTGAACATACTACTCTTTCACTTTCTGCTGCCCGGACCCCATAGACTTTGTCCAATCCACCTTCGCTTTCTTCACTTGAGTCGATTTAGCTTGAGCGGGTCGGGATGTTGACTCAGCAAGGGAAATCAATTGCCACTCTTTTTTTCTACCAGCCGAAGGGGACAAAGCGAGAGAGGACGTATCGGGGATTGGACTGAAACCGATACTAGCGGCTCAGGATCCTATCTTATCTTTCCCTACTCTTTGCGCAGCATCGAACTAAAACGAAGTGACTGAACCCTGTCTAGGGGTCGTAACAGTAGATGGTCTCAGGTCGTCCCATACATAGGCCGGTCACTATCTAGGCAAAGGATCCCAGCCAGGAGGAATTAGTGATGTAGCGATTCACTCACAGGAGATGTTCAGAGCTAGCTTCTTTAAACCCCATTGTCGAAGTCCACTCAAAGGACAGTGCATAAGGTGCAGAAGTAGCATAGCCCATATCATAGCCAAGGTCTTGTGTCACGATAGATCAAATGTCTTGAATAATAATCCAATTACCCAAGTTAGATCATAGACCAAATCCCAGTGGTCCTCTAAAAGCCTTTATTATGGGTCTGCAGGTCTCGCCTGAACGAGCGCCCGTGCTACTATCAGATCATGAGCTACTGCTTAACGAAGATATGGCATGGTGTATTAATTTCTCAAATGTCCCTACTTCACATTCTACGACAGGTGAAGGGTCCGAAGGAGATGCAATTCATTATACGCAATTCTAAATTCCCTTTTCTTCAAATAGAAGCGAAGTAGAAACCCGAAGCGAAAGACTTTTCAAGCTTGAGTAAAAGTAAAAGTTCAGTTGTTTTCTGAAACTGGAGAAGTAATAGCACGCACCTGAAGAGCTACCTATATCGGCCTTGAGTAAGTAAGTCTGGTCTTCAAAGCAATCACTTGCATAACCAATTGCTTGGCTTATTTAATGGAATAATCCGATGTTTATCGGTTGGACGAATATGACTATTCAACTCGCTCTACAACTGGAGCTTCAACTACGGTGATGGCATCTCTTCCAAGAAAGACCTTTGAATCGGTCTATGGTTTACTTGTCTTAGTTTTCTGACTCTGGGCAAGACCTGTTAAGCCGATACTACAACCCGGCCTTTGTAAGCTAACAACCGAATCAATTCCCAACTCAAAACCTATGCTCTAAGCCGCCAGTCTTTGAGCCTATTACAGGTACAGGTACAGCTAATGTGCTGATAGTCTATTTGACTTCCTTTTCTGAACCTGCTTTCGGGTGCGTGACTAAAAGAAAAGCAATCTCTTCTTTTTACTCGCTTTCTGGTTGTTCACTTCGAGTCCAATATAGATGGAAAAGTTACTCAAGAAGAAATAGGAAGGTTAGCTTTCCAATTAGCAAGTTTCGCTTGGACTTTTTCGACCAGATATTGAGTGAATGGTTAGTTTCAAATTTGAGAGAGCACAAAATGTTGAATGGCGACTTGTTTTTCTCACGATAGCATGGCGCCTGTGGACAAGAAGATGTTCCTTTATTTTTCAGCCGCAAGATACTTCTTTGAATCCTGTAAAGTTGTTGGCAAATCTTTCTTCTACAGTGAAAGAATTAAAAGAAGCTTGAGACAATCACCAAGGGCCTTTGAGGGTCCTCAAGCATATAAGTTGGTTACCTCCCCCCCTGGTGGATGGGTTAAAATCAATACAGATGGAGCATCAAAAGTAAGGACTAGAAGAAAGAACGAAATGAATGTGTTAGGCATGGCATTCCGAAAGGAACGACTTGCAGTTAGAATGACTTAGGGAATTGATTCAATCTCTTTCATATAGTTCCTTATTAAAGCGGATTGATGAACAGAACCTTGCATAAAAGAAAAAGAAAGTAAGCGACTATAGGGAGCGCCAGGAGTCTTGCGCGGCGCGGAGAAGAAAAGGAGCTTTCACTGAAAGGTGAACGGGGAAGGGTTGTAAGGCTTGATCCAAAAGTGGAAAAAGGAGAACTCTCACTCAAAAGGGAAGGGAACGGAGAGATAGCCGGAGCTGGGATACCGAGCTAGCCGATGATCAGAACGGGTGTGGATGGTTATTCTAATGTGGTGTTCATATTGGTCTGCTTTGTAGACGGCTTAGAAAATGCAGAAACAATCTCCAAGCAGTCTTTTGCAAGATTTCCATGTTATGAAGATCCATTCTTCTTAGTCCTAGACCTCCAAAACTTGAGGGTTTACAGACATTTGCCCTGCTCACAAGATGTAAAGCATGCTTCTCCTCGTTTCCGCCCCACAAGAACCGTCGATTCAACTTGTCAATCGTTCCAGTAATACTACTAGGCAAGAGAGCCGTTTGCATGTGATAGGTTGGAACCGCTGATGTAACAGCTTTAATTAAAGTAGCTCCACCTGCTAAGCTTAAGTGCAACGATTTCCAGCTGGATAATCGGCTATTAACCTTGTCAACAATCTCCATATATGTTGCTTTAGTTACTCTCCCATGGATGAGGGGAGCCACCAAATATTTACCAAGATTATTAGTAAGGCTAATCCCCAGTGTAGTACTCATCCTTCTAGCATTACTTCGGTCAGCCTTTGGAAACACAAATAACTTCGATTTCTCAAGACTGATTTTAGAACCACAGACTTCACAGAACTCGTTGACAAACAGCTCTTTATTTAACCTATCGGTCGTGAGTCATACTACTTAATGGCTCACGACCGGGTAGCTAAACCTTACGGATTCGGCCTCTGCCGTGTTCAAGCAGTTGAAAAGAAGGAGCCAAATAAGAAATCTGACCCTTTCGGGGATCGGCAATTGCCACACCCAAGCGCATTTACCTCTCCACACATCCCCACTATTGTGATTAGCTATCCCCTCATAAGCCGATTTTGAACTAAAGATTCCATGTCTTCCCCAACCCCTGCTTAGAAGGAATGCCGTAAAGCGAAGGTGACGGTCAACTAGTTATTCTCTGTACGAGATTCTTTCTTTGATAAGAACGATTAGACAGCTACGGCTAGATCGATTGACTCCGAAATACAGGTGTTACATAACCTTACATAACCATTGCCAGTTCAGATTATCTCCCCGTTCGACATCCGAAAGTGGATGCCAATACGCAGACTTAGATGTTAACTTCCCGTCTGCCGTATGTTTCCATATAATCCTGTCATCCATAGTGCTTAACCGAGGAAGTGGGTAGCTGATAATATGCATAGCATACTCCATTGGCAGATGCAAAAAGAGCATCTCTGAGTTCCATTGCCCTTGGGCTCACCCTTGCATCAGACTCCACAGTAGAATTGTTACCGTCCAGTCCCTCACTCAAAGGGTGATCAAGCCATTCTCCCATACCAGCTAAGTTAGTCATCTCTTGTTGAAGACTGTAGTTGCCCGGTTTGTTCAACACAGAACTGCACCCGAGAAACTCTACTCAAAATGTAGTAGGGTGTAAATGGGTTTTTCGCATTAAGCGGAAAAAGGATGGCTCAGTGGAACGAATGAAAGCCAGACTAGTTGCCAAACCAAAGGATTTCATCAACGCCCTGGGATTGATTACCATGAGACATTCAGTCCGGTCATTAAGCCACAGACTATTCGGCTTATTCTATCCTTGGCAGTGCAGCATTGTTGGGAAATCAAGCAACTCGATGTATCTAATGCATTTTTACATGGCAAAATGGATGAGATTGTGTATATGGAACAACCAGCAGGATTCATTGATCCAAATAATCCTTCCTATGTATGCAAATTACTCAAGTCATTGTATGGATTGAAGCAGGCACCACGGGTCTGGTATCAATGTCTCACTGACAAACTTGATCAACTCGAGACGAGAAGGAGCATGTGCGTTAACGCGGGTTGTTGGAGATGGGCGTTTCCGCTGTATCGGTGGGAAAGGTAATTCACCCGTCTTTCTTTAGTCAATTGGACTTACTCTGCTTTACATGGATGATGGGCTACTTACGTTCCTTCTAAAGAAAGCATCTTCGCATCCTTAGCTAGTTCGACTAGAGGTTCAGAAGAATTCGTACTCAAAGCTTGTCAACTCACCTACTTGACTTTGTCCTTTCCTTCATATGCTGTTCTCGATTTGCCTTCTGACCGGCATTACATCTTTATTAACGAAGAAAGTCTTCACGAATGTGATTCAACGGTGGGGCGAAAAAGGGGAATCAAATCAATTTATCCACTAAACCTCGTAAGGAAGTGAACTCTCCTACATAAGGCATTGCGAGGAATTGAGTAGTAATGTGATCTTTTCCTTATCTCGATCTATCTCCACAGCTCGTCCAAAGCCTTACAGCTCAGTCATTGACAAAAAAAAGCCTAAAGGTGGCCCATAATCCCTGTCAGTCTTAGCTACTCTTAAAGGCCGGACCCTATTGTCGGTCGATGTATGTAAGTGAAGTTATCTTTCTAACTTGACTTTCTTTAATAACGCAATTGGTCGTACAATCAATTTCTTAGGGATGGGAGCGGCTTTCTTGCTCTTTATGCCTTAAGCGCCATTCAATCATAGAGATTTGCGATGTGTCTTCATGTGGGTGGATTGTAAAAGCCCAATCGGCACTTTTACTAAGCGGGAAGGGTCTGCGGGAATCGAAGAGGAAAGCTCCAAAAGATGGAACAGAGCGCACAACTATTACGATTATGTTACGAGCTGGATTCGAGAAAGTGTCCCCTGGGTATCAACTACATAAGCGCTTTGAGTCTACACCGACACGCTCACTAAGTGCATAAACTATACCATAAGGCGCGGAGTCCAATGGAGTAGAAGCAGGAAACGAATGCAAACAACCCGTATAATGGGGCGAATGAGAGTTGAATGATATATCGCCGCCCAGCTCAGCTGATTGAAAAAGTAAGGCAAATCAACTATCCATAAAGAAAGATAGGACAGATACTATCGCAACGCTGTGAAAGTGAATTTATGGGAGTATTAGTTCACTAGTGATCCGCATGAAAAACAAGAAAGTTAGATACTCATCACCGAAACGAAATTGAGTTGATACGAGAAATACCGGCTACTCCTACTTTTTTGAAGTACCTTCCTTGTCGATACAGAGCCGTAAGACGAAGTAAGTTCTAAACGCTCCTAGGCTTTTTATCCGCTTTATACGATTTAGGGGCATCTAAAAAGAAGGGCTTGTATTAAAAGAAGTCGAAGCTACTTAGATGAATTTCTTAAAGTACAAAGCATTATTTGCAATGCTTCACGTACTCGATGAGATAATTGGAAGGCTTTAATTTAAAGACTTGAGGAAAGAACAGCACGTAAGGATCAGTGAAGAACCGGAAGAGCTTCGTCGCTTTGAGTCTACGCCGACATTAACGCAAATAGGACGGTTCAGAGTCCTATAAAAGTCTTTTTTTTTACCTCATTGCATCTACAAAGACGGCCCAGTAGCAAGAATGTATCGATCTTTCCTGAGTTTTTGTTGAGTCCATACGGATGGATGAGATCTTAGCCAACTCTACGACCTAGCAATAAGAGTACTCTAGGCGTAAGCGCAAAGAGGACGGCTTTGGGGTAGGCGAAACTCCACCGCTAGGCTTTGAGGGAGATTCTTTTTAGTAGAAAAAACTCCTTTCTCCTTCAGTATACCAAGCATTGTTGAGGATTTCTTAGGCAAGATGGAGTGGACTTCGAACGAGCAGAAGACTAGGCTGTATGGGCTGATTCCGGTTTTTCAAGTAGTAGGCAGATCAATCCCTTTTTCTGCCTTTAGTTTAGGTTGTGAAAGGGGAACTCTCGATTCTTGAAACTCTCTCGCTCAACCGGATGAGACATCTCTGTTTTACAGAACTGGGGAAGACCCGCTTCGCACCTTTAATTAAGGCGCTTTCGGGTATTGGAACCGGTCTGAAAAACAATCTATTCTATCTCCGCATTTGAGAAAAGTCTTTCTTCTAGAGATGCGATGAAAGTGCTATCTTTCTACCCAGAAAAAGTCGTGAACTGGAGAAAATCTTTCTAGAATTCAAGCAATCGAAAGCAACCCCAACTATATGGTTGACAATTCTCAAGAGAAGAGAACAGGATGTGCTCAGCTTATGACTTTGGCTATGGCAACCGATATAATTTCGAAGATAGGAACCTACTTCCTTAAGGTAACTCAAGGGAAGCTAGCCAGTAAGGAAAGAAAGGTAGGAATGGCAGTCAGGAAGCCAGTAACCTGTAAGCAAGTAAGTAATCAACGATTTTGTTTTCGATTGAAAGGAGTTATTCAGCAATTAACGAAGAAAGTAAACTCATTCCTTTCAATGCGTGTAGTAGCGGGTAGCAGAGCTATACGAAGGTGTAGAAGGAAAGTCTGGCATCTCTCTATTATACGATATTCTCTGGGCCAATAAAGGTTGTGTTCAAACAATAGGGGCTGGAGAGCTTTCTTTGAATCTCGAAAAGTAAGCGAAACTGCGCCCTAGTAAATTAGGAGGATCTCGTCGATTATTAGTTGACGATTTCTAGTTAGATGATCACCACCCTAAACAAAAAGGCTTTCCCAGATTAATCTCGCCAGCGAAATTCTATTCTCTGTCCTACCTCCTATGAGCCCTAAGCATACCAATCATCCGCCGCTTATATTAAGAAGTTCAATTTAGTAGTGTCACCTCCTACTTGACGAACGAAACTACTCTTCGACCCAACGCAACATCTGCGATCCAGTTAGTACTGTCACCCCTGGCACACTAGCGAGTCTGTCCTAAAACGAAAATAGTGATTAAGCAAGCCTTAATCTCTATTGCTCTTTAGACCATGGAAGTATGCAACAACATTCTATTCCATATTGACTTTTAAATTCCTCTCTTTCTTCGAAATTGGCGGTACATTCAAAAGTGTCCGCTAGTTTTAGTTGTATCCATAAGCCTACGGGGCTTTCCCAAGCCTGTGAAGAAGGGGTTGAACCGATCCCGAATGTAGCTGAACTCTAAAGCGAAGCATGTCATCTTAGCCCCGTAGCTACATCCCCTTTTCCCTGTGAAATGAACCTTTCCCTTTGGTCGGGGTCGCTTTACTATTACAAAGCCTTAAAAGGACGGACTAAAGAAAATAGCTTCCTAAAGGGGTTATTCCGGATCTCTTATTCGTTTCTTAAGAGTTGAGATTCCTTATCACCCCTTTTCTTTATCGCTCGTGGCATTAACCGTGCGGGTGCTGTTGAAGGGTTCAGTTTAGAATATTCAACAATCGGGGTACTGATAAAACCCCAAGTAAATAATAGAAGAATTGGAATAAAGCTATAAAACAGCTATCTTTTAAGCCGAAGGAAGAAGCTGCTCTTCACCCTGCCTACATTCCCAAGTCAGAAGATGAATCCATTAAATCTGGTTTTTCTATGGGGCTTACCGAAGTGTCTAGTTGCCAATCTACTACTTATGTCATTTCGCCCAGTAAAATCCCTGATACTCGCATTGATTGATGTATTATCTTCAACCCCTAAAGCCAGCAAGAATGGATATCCCAAAGTCTCTTACGAAATTGAGAAATGAACTTTAGCGGGGTATGGAGAACGATCGATAGGTAAGAGGTAAGGTACTGGCATACGAGCCAACCCAATTTGGTACGTAGAATGAGTTATCGGGTTTTTCTTTCTTTCCCACCGCAGCACGATTGTAGTCAGCTGGGGCGAAAGCGCATCACCCATAGGCTTTGGGGCTTAAAGTGAGGGTACAGATTGCTTTCCGTACCGTCCTTGCCTATTTCTTCTTGGGGACTTTTGCCGCTTGTTGTAATATCTACCCTATACTGCATTACTAAAGAAAGCTATTTACATGAATTCCCTTGCCTTGATCGACCTAGCTTCAAAGGCTTTTCTTTCCTATTCCACTGCAAGGGTACGAAACTACGTAGAAGCAATGTCCGCTAAAATGGCATGTGGGCCCGAGAAGTAGCACCCTCCTCCTGCTCATGTAAAAGACTCTTGTTCTTGTGAACGGCTGCCCTTGCCTAGTAGTCAGTGAAAGAAGGATTAGAAGGCTTAGCGTCAGTTAACTGGACATCTAATCTAGGGGTGGGTAAAGCACTCTTTCGTCTAAAGATGCCTAACTTAACTACCGGAGTTATCTTTGTTTTCTCATGTCACCTGGATTCACCCGCATCCGTTTTGGGTATAGAGGGCCATAGGTTCGAATCCTGTCACCTTGATGACACGATGTATAGAGACTTCTATAGAATAGCTGAGAGTCTTCTTCACCCTATGATATGAGTCAAATCTATACTCATAATGAACGTCATTATTCGTATCGCGCTGAGCTGTTCGCGAGAATGGATTCCTCTAAGTAGCGTTTATCGGGGAATCCTTAGCCGACAGATGCAAGGAAGGAAAACTGAGGAGAACAGACAACGGCGCAACGGAGACCTTCGGGAGCAGGGGTAGTCTTGTGTGTCCCATTTTTTCTGGAATAATTTTATTAGGTCTGAGCGGTGGTGTTTGTGCTTTCGATTATCAGCCACCTCGTACGAATGAAGATCCTAAATCCTTTCAAAGCGAGTGAACTGTAAGAACCCCACCTTGTACGGATTGCTTATTACTAGGTTGGATCACAAGTACCGTTAGGGAAAGGTGAAAAGAACCCTATTTAGAGAGTAGAGAACGGTATTCGGTCTAGAGGAGCTGCACTTGGCTGGCTCTCTCCAGGAGTCTAGATCCTTCTTTGTGTACAACATTTCAAGAACCTTTTTCGAAAAAGCTCGTCTACTAAAACAATCTTGCCTGCCGCTCAACGGGAGGAAGTCAAGGGAAGTCTCGTCAAGTCCCACCCGCTAAGATTCAGTCTGTGTAAACAGGGAAAGTAGACGACGAAGGCGGAAACGAAATACCTTTTCTCCGCCCGCGACTACCCCAATTCTTGTCGTATGTCGTTCGATCATCATTTTATCTTATTCCTCTCGAAGGTCTAATTCTAGCAGTGGTCTTTCCATTGAGAAGTATGTCAGTCTGACATCCCATTCGATTGAGATTCATTCAAGGGGGTGGTTATTGACCAACGGAACCGATAGGCTTTGAAGCGTGGACGTAAGAGGGAGATTCCGTAGACACGTGCTACAATCGCAAAAAAACAATGAAATCAAGAAAAGAAAAGACGAAGGAGTAGGCTAAGATCAGATCGAGAGCTTCAATAGCAAAAGGGAGGCCCACAGAACGGCTGAACATCGCATCGAAGGGAAGGGCTATAATGGAGTCGGACAGCCTGGGCGGGCCAATAGTTCCACCGAGCCAAGTACCAAGAAGAGGAGGTAGAGGAGCAAGGGTGAGGGCCGAAAGCCCCGCATAAAAGGGAAGAGGCGGATGAGTCACCCGAAACGTAGCTGTATTCACTAGTTAGATAAAGAAGCCCATCGTCCCCACGTTTCAGCGCAACGAACTATCCTATGGAAAGGTCCTCTCCGGAAACCCCTTGGATCACCTAAGTTCGAAAATTCAATTGAGTAATCATTAAATAAGACACTTGACAATTTATTCATTAGATTAAATGTCTTCATTAAGATTTTATTTTTTCTTCTTTTTCTGTAAGGCTCGCGGAGGCCAACTAAATCTGCATTCAACATCGTCGATGGCCCCATATTTAGATTTAGCTGAGGTCTTGTCTGACCGGAGTTCCGATACTAATCTAACATTAGATACGCTATTTCTCTCAGTGCACTTCTTACCTTGTGAAAAAGAGTCGCTTTGGTCTAATTAATCAGAGGATGATGTGTTGGATGAAGAAATTGATGGTCCGTGTATTCTTCTGACTAAGGAGGAGCTGGATTAGGAGACCTGAAGACCCTTAATAATCATTCTAGGCAAAACCAAAGGTTTCTCTCTTCATTCACCATGGATTTCTTATTAACTGAACTGACCTAATCTCAGCAAATACTTATCTATGCGCAATCGTCTCAAACAATTGTGGGCTCTTACTGGCACTATACTGGTTATAGACCTGGACAATGGATACTACTGTGTTAAATGCAGCATGACTTCTCAGAGACAATGGAGAAGTGAGTGAAGCCTACACGCATGACCTTGCAGCTAGCTGTAGTGTCAAATTCCCATATGGTCTTGAGATTATGTGCTAACTGGTGGTCCGTGGCTTATTGCGGACCATTATGTAACAGTCAGAAGATGGAAGCCAGGTTTTCGGTCTGATGAAGCAACTGTGGACTGTGGGTTCTTAGTTAGCCGACGCCTCTCCTTTCTCCTCTTTTTTATCGTTCATTGTTCGTTTTCTCACTTTAGCACTTGAATCCTACGGCCCCTAAGTGGTATGGCGAGTCAGAACCGATGATAATACCGGCTAGCAACCCGTTCCCTTCGATGATCTCGAAAAGCATATCGGGAAATGTAGTCAGACCCTTCACCTATCGGCTCACCGACTTCGATTCCTACTTAAAGCCTCTACCTTATTAAATCATCTCACTTCGCATCGAAATCTCAGATTATCAGATTCTCTTAGCGCTTGCCTGCTTGAAGGACAGTAATAAGAAGAGCAGATTAGCTAAGCAACCTTGTCTTAGGATTCTATCTAAACAATTAACTTTCTTTCATTTAAACATTCTTTCTTCTCTAATCAGTCCCTTCCTTCTAGACCTTTCAAAGACTTCCTTTCAGAAATCCTAAAAACACAACAGTTCTTTGTACCAACAAGGACCATATGACAATCAAGAAAGAAAGAAATAACAAACCAGGTCTCTCCTAGAAAGACGGAAGAGAACCATGACACCAACTTGTCAGCTGGCGCTGCTCATCATAATCTTGTTCGAACAACCCAGCTATAGCTGATTGGGAAGGGGAGCTAATAGATACTCCTGCCTAGTCTATAGGTATACACCACCTTTCCTGCACACAAGGTTTCCAACATCAGGAAGGAAATCAGTGGAATCAGGCAAAATCCTGATGAGAGCTTATATGAATACAGGGAAAGGTTCAATAGACTTCTTGCTTCATGCCCACACCATGGAATTGAGTCTCATCTGCTTGTTCAGTCTTTCTATGAAGATTTGACCGACTTATAAAGACATGTGATTGATGCTGCTAGTGGAGGATCTTTGATGAACAAGACTGCAGATGATGCAAAGACACTGATTTCAAGTATGGCAGCTAGTGCTCAGCAAACTGGAATTCGAGACCCCAGAGTGAGAAAAGTAGCTGAGATTGCTCAATCATCATCTCCTATGACGAGCATTGAAGAAAGGGAATTTTCTAAATAACCTGCAGCTTTCGAAATTAGACCAGCTAATGGAAGCCAAGCTTACTCCAAGTATTCCTAAACACTGTGGAATCTCTTCTTTGCACACGCATTACACCGATGCTTTCCCAACTCTTTTCGAAGACGATGTTGGAGAAATTAATCTTATTGGTACCCAGCAATCAGGGGAGAGGAAGTATGATCCTTTTTCGACAACCTACAACCCTGGATGGAGAGATCACCCCAATTTCCGAGATCAATACAATGCTCAGCCAAGACAAGAATTTTCTCAGCCGAAACCCCCTTTTCCTCAAAAGCCGCAAGGTGATTCTTCTAGACTTTCAGACATTCTTACTCGAATTGCTTCATCGAAATTTTTATTTCAGAAGACTGCTCAAGATAGATTCAATCAAGTGAAGACAACTGTTGACACTGTCATTGAAGAGATGGGAAAATTGGCAAACGAAGTCCGAGACTTGAAATTACAAGGAAAAGCTAGGATACCTGCTCAACCGAAAGTTAATCCCAAGGAAAACGTGAGTTCAATTGCCTTAAGAAGTGGGAAGATACTAGACAAACCTTTCCTTGTAAAAGCATATGAGGAGGAGCAGAAGAATGCAGCAATGTCGAAACCTGAAGAGTTAATTGAAGCTGTTGAAATTGACACTGAAGTCAAGGTTAGGAAGGACAGTTAGTTAAGGTAGGAAAAGGAATAGTTGAAGCTCAGTCGTGAGCCATCCTCCCATGTCTCGCTCCTTCAAGCAATAGGCTCTCTCGCATAAAACATCGTCGGAACAAGCTGGAGCGGGAGCCGGTGCGAGTGGTTCTGGCTGGACATGCGGCTGACCAATGAGTGGCTTTCTACGAGACCGAAATAAAGACGCGGCAAAGTACACCGCCATGACTCCTACTGCAAATGTAAGACCTAGAGACATAAAATCCGAGAATTCCATAATTTAATTAATTGTTGGTAGGTCGGGAGGAATGCCACTGACTGAAAAAAAAGAAGATCAGATCACATTGTATATCTTACGTGGACTTTGGATCTTCTTTTTGCTCCAATCTAACCTTATTTACACCAGTTACTATAGCTTTCTCAGGATTTTCGTCCTGCTGCAAATTCAACTCAGCTGTCAAGTGGTTCTCCAGATTCTCGATAAACTTCCTCTTTTCTTAGGGTTCGGAAGAACCCGTATCTCCTAGCTCGGGATAAGCGGGAACTGCCGGCTAATCGTATGCCGGTGAATCAGATGTTGGATATTCGGGGCGAATCCTATGTGGTTGAATTACCCGCGTAAGAAGCATGAAGAAAGCAAATTGGTAACCGTCCTTTTTCGATATAATTCAGCTCTGGATTTAGGCTGAGTTCTTCTAAGAAAGCGCTTTTTTTTTATATATGAGGGGAAAGAACAGAAACTACAAAAACAAAATCATATGGCCCTTGGTAGAACTCAATGAATTAATTCGAGAGATAGCAGCAAGTGAATCAGATTCCAATAAAACATCTCGATGACCATTATTCCAAGCTAACAGAAGACCATGGTAGATAGCCCATAGTTCTGCAATCATGATCGTGGAGACTCCAACACGAAAGGTAAAACCCCCTAGCCAGCCACCATTGCTTCCTCGAAGGAGACCACCAGCAGCAGAATCCCCTGGGTTGCCGCGGGAACTACCATCAACATTAATCTTCACACTATGCCCTTGAGGCATTTTCCATCCAACTAGAGTTTCTTGTTTGAGACGGGAGGAGAGAAAATTGGATACATCAAAGGCTTCTTTTGCTCGAGTAAGGATCAATTGAGAGCTTTGTGGAGGCCAAATAAATGTTGGATTATGCAGCAGACTGTTGCGACAAAACTAGAGAAACCAAATCGAAAACATGAAGATGAGATTCCATGGAATGCCGAGGAAAGTATCCCTGCAACAACAATTAAATAGTACCCAATTATTGATATCAAGAGAAAAGAAATCCCCATTGATAAGATCTGGGCGGAGAGAAAGCCAAATATGCCGAGCTTTGACACAATCTCGTAGTGCATGAATGATAGATTCAATATTGGAAGAGCAAATAAAGCATCTGGAGTGAGACAATATGTGACGATGATGAAGGAATGCCGCAGTTGGGAGGTAATCATGAAGAATTCGCCACACAAACATCTTAACTTTACTCGGTCCAGGGAGTGACCAGATTTTGCTCCATTGCAAAGGAGATGGCACAGCTGGCTGAATTTGAACCTCATAGGCGGATTTCATTGAGAAAATACCATCATTTTCGAGCTTCCAGTACCAGGAATCCTCATCATTATCGTCTGTATTAATCCAAATCGAGGCAATTTTCTCATCAATTTCTCCAATTCAAGTAGTACATTGTTGGGTAAAAGAGTTGTCTGCATAATATAAGAAGGAAGAGCACTAATAACTGACTGAATGAGAACAACTCTACCAGCCATAGACAGATGTTGATTACCCCAAGAAAGAAGCCGAGATTGAGCCTTACTAATGATGTCACCATAAGTCTTTTTAGTGACTCGACCATGGATCATGGGAGCACCTAGGTACTTGCCAAAGTCCTCAGTGAGAGCAATTCCACAGTGATTGCTCAAAGCCATAGCAGTAGGATGAGAAATATTAGATGAAACCAACAATTTAGACTTGGCAAGACTAACCTTTTCACCCGAAGCTTCACAAAAATAATTAAGCACTTTCATCATGAGATCTAATTGAGTGAAAGAGGCCTCTCCAAACAACACAAGATCATCTGCGAAACAAACATGGGAAATTGAAGGACCCCTTTGGGTGATTTGTAGAGATTTCCATCTATGTTGCCGAACCTCTACATCAATAAGATGTCCTAGTTTTTCAAGACACAAGATGAAGAGATATGGCTCTGCAAGACCTTGACGAATGCCTCTTGAAGGAGAGAAAAAAGGTAATTGCTGCCCATTCCAAAGAAGAGAAAATGTGTTGGAAGAAACAATATGCATAATAAGTCGTACCCATGGAGGAGGCTCTGACAAGACCTCATCCAAGGAACCCAGAGTAAGTTAATCGATTCAAAGGGAATACTTTAAAAGTGAGTGAACAGACAGTAGCGACGAACCAGCGTAAGGCCGTAAAGCGAAGAGATATAAGGGGAACCCGGAGTAGGTGCAGGTGGATTGAAAAGCTACCATAAAACACGGTCAAACTCCAAGAAATGAGCGGAGAGCGTATGGTGGGTTCAGTCGCAGTTCTCAAGTCCGAAGCAAGTAGTCTGTCATCAGATGAATCCCTTTGCGTTTAGCTGGGAAAAGAGGGGTACTGGAACAACCTAAAAACAATTCTATGGACAAGCTGAAATATGGAAAATCCTCATTAAATGATCGACAGGTATCACAAGTCATCTGACAGACTTATCGGAAGTTTTTGTTATATCTGTTTCCTAATCCGCTTATTCATCTGGTTGAAGTAGGGTATTACCTCTTAACAGCGGCGAAAGCAGATAAATAGATTTGGATTTGTGATAAGTTTGGGATAGCTCCTCATCAGCTTCTCGAACAGGTAGGTATTTCCTCGCCCTATTCCCTTGTTGACAAATAGGGATTGATCTTACTACTACTTACGCATCTTACGAATCAGCGAGTGGAGTGGGAAAGTCAGCTACCATAGTGGGAGAAAGCATGATTTCGTTGCATCACTGCAGAAAGAACGGTGAAGGTCGCTTTAGAGGATCAACTACTTAGCTTGTGGTTCCGAAGCCATTGTTCTTAGAATTTCCCGATCATAGAACTCAATTGGCATTGAAGGAAATCTAATCCATGCAGTAACCTTATCAATCGTAGCCTCATGCGAACGGAAATACGGCGTCCACCGTCGAATTGTCAGGTAGTGATCAGCTATTAGCCATGGACCCCCATTGAAGACAAACTCATAATCTCTGGTTTGAGTGAAACGGACACAATAATAGCCATGATCAAGATCAATGACTTTGCAGGTACCTTTCAAAGACCACAGTGTCTTGAGCCTATTACTGAAATAGGTATAGCTTATTGTTCTCCCAGCAACTTGATGATAATTGCTTTCTTCCAAGGCTGCCTGATACGCTTCTTATCTTCCTTCGTTAACCAAACACATGGGCCATCGATATTATCTTCGACAGCATCATCGTCGGAGTCATATTCCGATTCCGAGATCTCTCCTAGATTAAAATTGAGTTCCCTCTCTTTCTTTGGCAGACGGTTTGTGCCATGATGAACATGCTTTCATTGCACCATATTAAAAGAGTTCTTTATCTCCACGCTGGACGTGGTTTTTTTCTTTGAACAAGCCTTGTTACCTTACTAAAGAGCAGAGGCAGACAACAAAAGAAAGGGGAAAGGAAGATGCTAACATTCACACTAAAATCTTGGAAAGCGTGAGATGCTACAATTAACGAGTATATAGGCTGCGAATTCTTCATTCGAGTTTGGGTTTTTCGCTTACTTCTCCAATTAGCATCTCGATCTCGCCTGCCTGCATTTGCATACCTCTCATCTGGTTGAAGGATCGGGTATTGTAGCAAAGACAGAATGTAAAGCTTACCCGACCGTTGAACCCGTAACAGCTCACCAAGCCAAGTAGCTGGGCGAGGAGGAAGCCCCCTTTCCTTTAATTCATTTAAGCGATTCAATCAGTAGGAAAGTCATATCACTGAACACTTTATAGATATCTGTCTCTATTAGAAGCTGCATGCTATCGGAGAGAGAGCAATGGGAGGTTCAGTCAAAAAGCATTTACCCCTTTTCAACTCAATGATCAAGCAAATAAGCAAGACGAATCTCTTTCTATATGAGATTTCGGGGTCGTACGTTAACTGCGCAGCAACCAATGCATATAACGGGAATCAATCAATTCCAGATAAAGTCGTCTATGTGGCCTCGTGATTAGACGAATAGATTATTCCATCGTGCGCACCAAGGAGTTGCGTTCTTCTTCTATATACGCAACCTCTGAGATAGAGGTAAGATCCATGTCACACTGGGAATCAGCTGTTGGAGGAAGAACAACTGCTATTTCAACCGCTGAAAGTCGTTTATTAATGCCTAAAGAGAGGTTTCTTTACCTGCCGACTAGAAGATGTGTGCCATTAAGACAATGAAAAGGAAGCAGTAGCATTAACAGGAGCAGTAGGACTGGGGAGACAGATATATTGAATTAACGGAAAGGCTCGTTGATACCTTTACGCCGACATGAAATCGATTTGCTTTTTCTGGTAGCTGTGACAAGGCAATGAAATTGTTCTCGAATCAGCAGTTTTCGCAATCGAAGGAAGAACTTAATGGTTAGGTAGGGGGTCTGATCACACAAAATCAGGTAGCTTTTGTTGGAGGTAGAATGATACAAGCAAGAAAAAAGAAAGAGGGTTATGCTCAAACTATAAAAACTAATTCTATGGGAAACCTCGTTAATAAAATGGACTGTTTATTTGTTCGACTAATCGTTTTTTACTCAAACTGTTGAAAGAACCAGTTTTGAGGCTTATTTTCTTTGAAAGCAAGTCAACCTACTTTGCCATTTCCGGATCCAGGAATAGGTGATCGGACTCTGGCGGTTAGCTTTTCTGAAACTCTAAACTCGAATAAATAGGAAGTGGGTGAGCTTTCTAGCAGCTTCAAAGTCGAAGTTCTTTAATCCGTAGTTTATTAGTTGGCCTGGAGAATATATATCATCTCAAGCTGAATCCACTACCACTTCAGATAGATTCATTAGTGGGGTAAACCCAGGGGAATTTCTCCTTGATCGGAATTTGGCCACCCGCCTTTCTTAGGTCTGATCATCGAAAGACGGAAGGCATAGGCTACGACTGATTCTGGCTAAATCGATCTGTAATAAATAAGGACTTTCTCTTGTTCTTATAGTTGGTTGCTATACCTGCTCCGATAATCCTTCATATCGGATATCGGATGTTGTCGCATATCCGCTGTCGCACATCCGCTGCTAGAAGGAGCGAGTGAGGGCTGAGATTGCTGCTTACTTTCTTGTGTCCCAGATCAGCCGGGGTGAAAGGAAAACTTTCAAGCAGAAAGGCAGACGGGCATTATAAGACGATGATAGCACCTGATTAGCAAGAAAAGCTTTCCCTCAAACTCAAACAGAGGGCGAGGTTGCAGCCTTTGCTAGCTGCTTGCCCACGGGACAAGATTCACTACTTTTTGTACTCCGATCTGGTCTGGCTTCACACGGAAAGGCAAGGGAATTCAGCGTAAGACCTGAATCAAAGCTCTTTTAATCCATGGAAATAGCCCTTAGCCCCTATCACGTAAGGCATTAGATGAAGCCCTAGGCGAATGGACATGGACCGGGAAGCGCATTCACCCGATCCCGACCTATAAAAAGAAGGCGGGTAGTACCTTTATTAGCAGCTCGAGAGAAAAGCAAAATAAGCCTCAAAACCCGTTGTTGAAACAGCTGACACCGTTCGTGAGCATGCAGGTGATTTCGGTAAGAAGTTGGGGTTGAATCGGAATCTCGCATAAGAATACCTCATCCCACGTAATCAATGATGAACCTTCTGAAGGAAAGAAAGCGTTTAAGAGTACCTGCGAATCACCACAAAAAGCGATAAACGACTAATGCCTTCTATACTTATACTCTCTTTGGGTAGAGTAGAGTTCCCCTATGAACAAATTACACTCCACTGCTTACATTATCCCTTCGTGTAAGACTCGCGGCTAGACAACAAGGATAGACAGGGTAGGGGCTTTATACCAGCTTAATGCCGAAGTTTGTAAATAGAACTGCTTCCATTCCCATCGCACTGAATTGAATGTAGGCAATAGCACCCGATCCATTGGTTAAAGGGCGAGCTAGGGTGATGAGGTTTTATATCTTGTTCTCTAGTTGAGTTGAATCAGCTTCTCTCCCTATGGGGATAAAAGAGGTAAACCAATAGGCTCAGGGTCTTACTTTCTATCCGCGTATAGGTGATTATCCGAACCTTGAGCTTAAAGTCCCGGAACTTCAAGCGGATGAATTGGCTAAGTAAGGCTTTCTGATGTTTCAGGTTAGAAAGACATGGGGTGTTCTGCTAAAACATGAAAACGGACTATTCGGCTAAAGTTGCTTACGAAGAATCCTCAATAAATCATCTCAAGGTATCAGAGGTTATATTCGATGGTTTTCGTGAGTTTTTGCTCACTGATTGATTAAGGAATCCTAAGGAAGAGACTAGAAAGGGAAGAGAGAGATCGTCCTCCCATTTTAATAGAACGGGAATAGAAAGTCCATGAGATCGGTCTAGAAAGGGGTATGCCTAACGAGCGTATAACTCAACCTATGCAGCCAGTCTTTTTTCCCCTTGAGTAAGTAAGGCTAAGGTGTCTGGTCTGCAATCACTTGCATAACCAATTGCTTAAGGCGAATGACCATTAGGGAGACCTTACCCGACCTTGTGAAAATACAACTCTAAGCCCCAGCTGAAGCAGGATCAAGATCGGCTTTTGAGGCTTTTTTGTGAAGGTTAGCTTTTTATCCACTTAATGCCTATGGGGCTAGTTTATAATCTACTCATTCCCTAACTGGTGAACTAAACCTCTGCCAGCTAGCCAGCAAGACAAACCCAGAGAACGGGAGAGCGGGAAAGATTCACTACTCCCCCATGTCCGACAAAGGATTCCATTAAAGACAACTAAATAAGTTACGCAATAGGATTCCCCAAGTAATAGGGACTCGGGTGATTCTGCAATGCAAGCGACTACAAGGTATACCCAGTCCGCCTGCTAGACTCAACCTAAGTATAAAGAGTTGAAGCAGAACCAGATGGAGGAGAAAGTATAACCCGAAGCAAAGACCCGGAAGCAAGAACACCTTATTCTTTAAAGGTTAGTCTATCCGCTCTATCTGCTCGAGAAGAATATGCGCGGGAGTAATAGGTCTTGTCAGAGCCTTGCTTTTCCCACGTCATCTTTCTGAGATGAGGAGTAAAAGTCAACTAGCCCCGAAAGAGACAAAAGAACAGCGACTGAACCCTTTTACCCATGGGCTCGTGCCCTATTCTAGTTGGCACTCCCTACCCAAACACGAAGACGATGAAAACGAGGTATGATTCTCCCCTGCCTTCACTTCCTTTTCCTTGACTAGACATAGGCGGACTGGAAAAAGAGACTTTCTTTGCCTTTGCCGAACAGCAAGCATTAAAGCCAGAGTAAAGGTAGCTTCAATAGTACTACCTACCGTATCAGATAAGAAAGCCCCATAGGATTACCCCATGGTTTCTAGTTTAAAAAGGATTGAGCTCTTCCGGTTCGAGCGAAAGAGTTGTTGGCTAATGCTTTTTTCTTCCGAGTAGTATGATGAAGTCTAGCTTTAGAGATTCTAGATAGAGAAGGATCAGATGCAGATAGAGAGGCGATAGGACTAGAAACCGAAACAACAAGACCAAAATAAAGGCTTGAAACAGCGTCTGAGGAATGGGGATAATTCTTATCTTTAAGAGATTCCCATACGTAATTATGGTACATGCCCTAGTCCCTTGTTGACAAATAGGGATTGAGTCTGCGGTTAGGGAATGAGCAAAAGCCAAAGTATGATTCAGAGTTATCCTTTTCGAGCTCTACTCTAGGGACTTCTGTTGCTAGCCGGTTCAAACTATTGTAGCTCGGAGCTCATTCATATGCTGACTTAAGGGCAGGCATTTAGCATTGGAGAGTTCCACACACGGTTCATAGAACAGCTAATAGAGCTGCTGATTGGGTTGTGGGACTAAGGTCAAAGTCATATTGACTTGACATACCAAAAGTAAAAATAAATACCTAAGAGCATGATATACCACTGCTGCCCAACCTATTTTACTGTTCAAATCCCTTTTTACATTAACGATTTCCTTGGTTAATGAATGGGTATTGGATGATGAGACGAGAAACTGGGACAAACAATATCATTAGAAATCACTGTCGCAAATTAAATAATGTGCATTAGAATGTGATAGCTATCAGTTCACAAAGGTTGAACTCTTAGTTCCTTAATCAATTCCTTAAGCCGCTCTCCACGCAAGCTAATGAGCGGCTAGATAGCATTCAATACAGTTTATCTGCTCTAGTTGAGTTGAACCCGCTTCTCTTCCTATGGGGATGAAAGAGGTTCTTCCCTTAGAAAAAGGAATAATAATACAGTTCCAGATTCATACCTTGCCAACTCTAGTTCTGGCAAAAGGGAATGGGATGCTATGGCTAGGCTTCAATCGAGGGCTCTATGTCATTCCATCCAAGCTATGTGTGGAAATCTTGGAATTCTCCCGATTTTATCGAACGTCACACTGATCGATCTGTCACTAATCCTAGTAAGTTGGGGATCGTCCTAGAAAAGTATTCTGAGGCTAAGCACAAGCGCTCGCTCTTCTTCTACAAACTCAATTTCAATCTCGGGAGAAAGAACGATAATTGAGCAAGCAATAGTATGCCAAAATGCCAAGCCCTTGAGTTGGTGTAGGGGTTTCTTGTTTCTAGGAGTTGAATGTGACTAGAATTTGCTGCTTTTGAATCCATCAACTAGGGAATGCAAGGAAGTCCGGAACCCACCATATTGTCCTTATTACAATCATGAGTTGATGATTTCTGCTTCTGCAGCTCGGGTATGATTTCACCTTTAAAACTCATAAGATAGTTTTCATTTCGAAAATAGGTAGAGATCCCAACGACATCTCAGTTTAGAATCTTAAAAGAAATTCGTGGACATCTGTTGAAGTTGATGCAGATCATGACTATCATTCATTCTTTTCGTATATTAGCTCTTACGTCTAGTGCGCTATCGGTGTCCGGGCGCTTAGTCGAAGAAGAAGTTGTTATATATGCATGAATTGAAGCGGAATCTCGCTCTTACAACCCAAGGAAATCTTTCTGTTGCAGCATATTTCACCAAATTGAAAGCACTATGGGATGAGTTGCAGCTTTCTTAGAATGTCCCTATTTGCTCTTGTGGTGCTTCAAAAGAATTTATCAACATAAGGGAAAGAGAAAAGCTGCATCAGTTCTTGATGGGTTTTCATGATAATTTATAAACCATTAGATCACAGATATTGAATCTAGATCCACTTCCCAGTCTAAGCAAAGCTTACTCTATGGTTACACAAGAGGAGAAGCAAGAAGCTGTTGCACTCTCTCACTCACCAACTATTGAGGCAGCAGCAGTAGCAGCACAAAGAAGGCAAGCAACCATCTCAAAAACTACAAGCGAGAGGCCGAGACAAGTGTGACCATTGTCAGAAAAATGGACACCCAAAAGATAGGTGCTATGAGTTGATTGGATATCCTGATGATTGGAAAGCACGAAGCCGACAAGATCAGAATGATAGAAAGCCAAGAAATAGATTCAACTCCAATGCAAATCTAGCTGGACAAAGAGGTTCATCCAATGCTCAGATGGAAGCAAACGTAAAGAATGCTGCGGATAAATTTCCCATTGGCCTCACTGCTGAACAATATACGCAACTGCTTAACCTGTTGAATGGTAAAACTTCAATTTCTTCTGCTAATTTAGCTGGTGAGTCCACTCATTCTTCTTGGATAGTTGATAGTGGTGCAACTGATCATATGACGCCTTTTTTGTCAGTTCTAAATGAGATATTTTATACCCCATTACATCAACCTGTTACCAAACGGTGCTTCCTTACAAGTCAGTCATGTTGGAAAGGCAATTCTTTCTCATGACATTATATTTCAAGATGTTCTTTGTGTTCCCAACTTTTCTTGTAATCTCTTATTCATGAGTAAACTCACAAAAGACCTCAATTGTGCTGTCTTGTTCTTTCCTGACTTCTGTCTTTTTCAGGACCTACACTCGAGGAAGCTGATTGGAGTCGGTAAGCTGCGAGAAGGACTTTACCACTGCTTCCTCCCCAAAACTGTGTCACCACCAGTAGCTCATCATGCTGCCATATCTCAATCCACCTCTCTTTGGTATATGCGATTAGGACACCCTTCATTAGATCGTTTAGCTAAAATATCTAGTTTGTCGCCTTTTCTTTCTGTACTTTCTATATTCCAATTTTCAATGATGGAGATGGAGTACTTGGGATTAGCAGAATTCTCAAACTCCGACTCTCTCATCTTTGTGTGCGCAGTTAATACCTTCTGCCGTAGGATGTTCATCCTTGTAAATTTCTAACCAGTTATCGATATTGTTGAGTTTCTGCAGAACGAGTTCAATGCTTTTTTCTTTCCCGTGTGTGTATGCCAAAGGGGTATTCTTATGGGGCTTATGAATGAAGGTTATGGAATTGTATCTATCGGGTTTTGTCCCGAACTCGGGAGCTAATATAATAAGTGTAATCGTAGAATCTGCCACCAGACCTGTCATCTGCTATCTCTCCTATTCCAGATCTGGGGATAACTACTATCAGAAATAAATCAGTAGGGTTTGAATCGGAATCTCGCATCCGTCTAGAGAAGCTGCTCCTGTAAATGCTACTACTACTAAATAAATGCTACTTGAGCTTGCTTTCTCTGTTTGAGAGAGCTCCTTACCCGACCTTAGCTCATAGCTCAGAAGTAGTTGATTCATCAGATGTATGAGGAAGAGATAGGGATTTCTTTTCTCGTCTTAACGAGCCTTACCCCATAGTCTATCTAGGAAAGGTTAGAAATAGGCTCAAGGGGTCCTCGGACTACTTCATCAGTCAAATTGAGAAGGAAAGAAAGACAGACTCGCGGCTAGAACATTTCACTCAAGTGCTGTTCAATCAATTAAAGCACTATCGATAGCAGATGAAAAGATAAGGCATTTCGGGTATTCCCCATACCTCATCCCAAAACAAGTCAACCGGAAAAAGGCAATAGATCCAACTACCCCTTCGAAAGCTTCTTGAGAGGATGACGCTTCTGTTCTTTTAGTCGGGTTAGGCAAGGAAGTAGCGGATTAGAATTCCGAGGATGAAGAGTTAGCCCTGAACAGCTAGCTAGCGAGTTGAGAGTAATACCTATTAGAAGGGCTTCTAACTGGAAAGGTAACCAGTGCTTAACAAAACCCCGGCTTTCTAATGGAAAGCTACCGAAAACCTATTTCAAAAGTTAAACAAAAGTCCCTCGCAATCCATACCGGAAATGCAGAATTGGATCTTGTAATCGTAGAATCTGCCACCAGACCTTTTTTAATCTAATCTGATTTCGGGTCGGGGAACTATTGAAGCTACCTTTCCTCTGAGGTTCCGAAGGGGATGAAATAGGTCTTAGGCGAAGTGGCTGTTAGAAGTGCCAGGCGAACTCGAACTAGTAGGGCCTTGGGGACGACGACCCTTCTTTTCTCCGACAGGCTTTGTTGAGTCAACCGGAACGAAACGGCTTTTAGACAACGAGAGTTCTTTCAGCTAGTAATAAAGACGACGATCTTTATCATTACGATATGATATTCAGTTTTCTAAACAGATAGAGCTTCTATAACAAATCAACAACAATAAGTACATTCCGAAAAAGCAGAGAAATTGCAAGAAATACAATCAACGCCGACCAACGCTTCGCTACCTCATCTATGATAAAATTCTCCTGCATATCTATAATCAAATCCAGTATGATCTTCATACTTTTCTTCGTCTGCTAGAATCACTCTTCTATCAAAGCACCACCTTCCCTTGTTTCGAAGTCTCGTTCTGGTTCATTTTTGAGAATTGATTCTTTTGAAAACGCAGCAATGAATATGACCTTTAGACCCATCTTTCTTCTCTTACGATATTTATCATTGAAATCTTAATAATAAATGACTGATTCTAACTTCTTCTAATTAATAGTCGACTTTTCGACTATAGGCATACCCCTCCATCATCGACTTACAAAGCTCTTTATTCGTCTATCGGCTCAACTCTACCAATCGGAAAAGTTCTATTCGCTGCTTTTGTTGAAGAGTCAGTCTGAACATCAGCATATAGTCCCACCCGCGGGGGCGGTTCATCGTTTGGCTTGATGAACTGTTCACGGCTCTGCGAGGTGGCTCCTCGGCTTGACGGCTACGCTAGGCTTGACGGCTCTGATAGGCTTTCTAGTTTGGGTCTTACTCTACTTGATTATTTGTCTCATCCTATCTTCGGAAAAGCTCCCCTTCCTATTTATTGGGTAGGGCAGGAAGTTGCGGATCTAGAGTCAACCTAGGAGGAAGAGGTATCCTTTTCTAGCTTTCGAGTTGCATAACCGAGTACTATTCCAATACCCGATGGAAAGCTACCAAAAAGCCCCAAACTCGAATGAAAAGCTGACTCTTCTCGTACTTGAGAATTAGGAACTAGCTATTTTTCTAGCAGCTTCAAAGCAGAAGTTGTTTGTTTAATTGAATCCTGAGTACTTCTTTCTAGACGAAATACCCCCAAACTAGGGGGAAGTTAAGGACTGGTCTCTTTTCCTTTCTTTCCTGTTGACTTGACTTCATCTGGTTTTTATCTGGGGATTTCCGAAGTGGTATATTCTCTCAACTTTCCTGATGAAGTAGTCCGAGGAGCTCCCTTCTATTCAATTGCCTATCCCACTTGCATGAAGAAGTGGGCGGAAGAGCTAGCTATTTCTGAATGAGTTTAAGTTGGGCCCTTTCCCTATGAATAACGAACGAGAAGCAGCACGATTGTAGTCAGCTGGGGCGAAAGAAAACTGGTACTTTACCTCAAGTGGATTCTTTTATGAAACTGGCTCTACAACTGGAGCTTCAACAGCGGCGAAGGCATATCTTGCACCAGACCTTTCATCCGCTGGTATTGTACTGCTTTCAAGGCTTGGCTAAACAATGGAATAGAAATAGTTGAAAACTTTTAGGAAACCCCTTTAGAACGCTTTTCAATCCCGTCTTTTTCCGCGCTTTCATTTGGACTCAATGGAGTTAGAAAATAGGGACCTTTGTCACCGAGTTTCGGGGGTGGCTTGGATGCTTTCTTTGCCGGGATGACACTCGCTTGCTTGTCTGAAACCTGGGGTTTAAGGACTGGTCTCCTCTTCTTGCCTATTCTAGGAATGGGGATTATGGGTTCAAAGCCCCTGAAGCTTGTTGCGAATTAGACACAGTACACCCAGCTTCCATAACAATCGATAGCTTCTCCTGCTTCAGTTAAAGCAAGTTCATAGGTTCTGGATGAGATTGTAACCCTTTCTTTCACAGATACAAAGCGAGTTGAAAAAGTAGCATTTTACCGGGGATCGAGGACGAATAATTTGTCAGCAACGCCGCCGCCTATCTATAAACCTATTGCAAAAGCTTGTTCGCCTATCTCTTTCGGATCCTTCCTTTCTTACTCAACAGCTAGAAAGCGAGTTGCATAGGTTGAGTCTTTTCCTTGGTTTCTCTCTCAATCGAGTTAAGGGATTGAGTTAGCTGCTCTTTGGGAAAGCCAAGATCGCCCCCTCATTCCACAAAACTCGATCCAACCTTTCCTGTATAGTAACTCTGCCGTTAATCTTGCGAACCCAAGTAAAGGTACCCGCCACACACCCAGGATCGGACAGATTGCAAGCATCCATTATCTCCCGAGATTTCAATATCCTGTTCAAACAATTCCCAGAGCCTCCCTTCCGCTCCGAAAGTAAGGCAAAATCGTTGAAATCACCTATGACAATCCAAGGCAGCGAGACAGAGGCTGCAAATAGTTTCAGAGCATCCCAAAACAAACTCTTACTAATAGTACACGGTTGTACATAAACAAAAGATGAAAGAAAAACAAGACCCCCTCCTGAAATCTTCGTGTGAATGCATTGGTCCGATACCGCAGTCACAACCAAATTTAGAGAAGCAGAGTTCCACAAAAGGATGAGCCCCCCCACGAAACCTGAGGCGGCAACTTCATAAACACTATCAAACTTCAATTTAGGAGCAAGAGAGGATCCCATACCCCAAGAAGCTTTAGTTTCTAAAAGACAAAGAATGTCAGGACATTCCCGACGCAATAAATCTCTACAATTACGTACGAACACTGGATTTCCGGTGCCTCGACAATTCAAAGTTATAATCTTTATGGATTAACCAATGACAGAGAAGGGTCTTGCTAAGCAAGGGAATCAACCTGCTAGCAGTATCTGAACTTACTGTATCCTCCGTCTCCATACCGGTACTCGTATCAGGAGGGTCGTTTGGGTGGTTCGTTAACTGGGCACCCTTTAGCATCGGTAACTCAGAGGCAGGGGAGGGTGCAAGAACAGAGTTGGGGCTGGGATGTTTCAAAACAGAAGGGGGAGCTAATATTGAAATCGTGGTACTGGGCTCACTTGAATAGATGGCCCAAGGTGCAGCTTATCTTGAGTGGGTACGGGCCTACTGAGCTTGATCATCTTTGATTGGGGTTCGAGCTCGATCGAGTAGTTAATTCAAATTCAGAGAGTTACCACAAGCCTGAGACGACTTCCACTGGGCTTCGGGAATAAGATTCAAAGTCCTAACTAACTTATTACTACCCCACCAGGGAAACAGATAGCAAAAATTAACAAATACACTGGCCAGTTTTCAATATGCGATCACCCTAGACCCGGGAGTCAACCGTCAACTAGAAGCAATCAATAAAGATTGCTGTGCCCCTCCTGTGTCACTTTAACTGGTGTAACGTCAGAGGCTTATGCAACAAGCTTGGTTTGAGATGAGATCACAGTACCGGTCCCTAGGAAAAACCTAGCAGGTGGCGGAGAATTAGAGAGGATGGCCTCACTAAATAATCTTTACTCTTCTCACTTCAATCGGCCTTATGCAACGAAGATATTAGCAGCACAACTATCGGAGTAGGTTTAGTAAGATCAATAATTCTTTTGGGGGATGGCTTATGGGCCTAGCATCACGGGGCAACCTACAGTTCTAAGCATATCCAAACCCTTCAAAAAAGGGTACTCAGCTTGAATGAGAGTCACTCCCCATAGGTTGGAAAAGTAACCTATAAATACCCTTGCCTATCGGCTCTAACTAAGAGGAAAGGTTTAGTGGAAGTGGAAAAAGACTTTCAAGCTAACGGAATTTTAGTTTAGAATTCAAGTGTCACATACAGATAACAATTCCAGAACAGAGAAATGAGTGAATGCCACAAAGATGACTATCCTTCCCTTTCCAGTGCCAGCATTCCTGCTATAGTTGGTGAATAGTAAACTTGAGGTCTGAGAGGGTTCTTTGCCGGCCGCCATCCTTAGTAGAATGAGCGAGTCTCCAGGGGTCCCCTTTAGGGAGAAGAGGAGAAAGAGATGACTAACTTAGCTGGTATGGGAGAATGGCTTTTATAGAAGAGATTCCTTTATACTATACCCCTACTACGGCTTTCAAGCTGCTAGAAAGCCTTTCCCTTTCCTGGGCTAAAAATCTCAACCTATCAACTTGGATGAACCAATATTGAAAGGCGGATACCGGCACCTAGACTAAACGCAATCTATTCTAGAAAGACAAATCACTCGCCACTTCGAAAGCAGATTCCACATCCGGTGGAATCCAGCTAACCCATCGAGTCGAAGGCAAGAAAGAACCCGAAGCAGATATTTATGAAGATCGAGATTCCAATGAAGACCCACCCGCAGCAATAGCGATCTCTTCTGATTAAATGAAGAAGGGCTAGTTTCTTTAGTAACCGCCCACTCTCTAACATCCGATAATCGATTGGCTCGGTAGGGGGCATAGGTTTAGTTCCCCTGAACCAGCTTCAAAGCGAGTTGAAAAAGCGATTGAGTCTACTATTGCCGGGCAGTTCTTGCAGAGCATTTTTGTAGGGGTATCATGAGAAAAAGTATCATGCCTTCGAAAGCAGCTTCAAAGCCTATTGGTTCAGCGGAGATCCAACCTGCTAATTCTCATATTAGATTCCTACGTTTGTACGATTGAGGGAAAAAGTAGACACCCCAATAAGGAGGTCGGATCTAGAAAGACTGAATAGGTAATCTCGAGAAGAATAGACAAAGCAAGCAGCAGCAAGAAAGAGGGAGGTTATTTCTGAAGTAGGGTTTTCCGAAGTTTCATACTAGGACCCAAAATCAAGTACTTTTTCTTTTGCTCATGATCCAGACCAAAATAATAGAAACACGAGTAAGCAGGTATTGCAGAGCCTTTACAGAACCCATAATCCCCATTGTCATTTTTCCACAAACAATGTTCGTGATATGATTGGTTGGACGAAAGCAAAGATTCTGATAATTGTTGCAGACGGGGTCACTTTACGTTTTCAACTCTTTTTTATATTCCACGAGTAGAAATTCTGGTAGGCGCTACTGTAAAGAGACACTCGCTTCCTCAATCAAGGTAATTTGAGAACGAAATCATCAACTTCGATAACTCCCATTATGCGGATCCTTTTGGCTAAGAGCTGAATTCACTTTTCTGAACTCCCCTCCATCTTCAATTGATTGGATTAGGGGAGATGCCCCTACTTCCGAGAATAACTCTTTGAGCAGAAGGAAAAGAAGTTCATCCGCTTACTCCAGAAAAGCAACAAATGAAAGATCTTATTGTACGGTTCTTGCAGCTACTTCGAGCTAACTCTTTAGCTATGCCCTAAAGCCAGCATATGAATGCGCGGAGGAAACGGGTATTCTTTCGGACCCATAAGAAGAGGCTCTCATAGGGCAAAGTGACTTGCGGAAAACCCTTCCTCGAAAACTATTATAGTGAATCATTGTATAAGTCATTGATCATACCCGGTTATAATAGACCTATAATCTCCCGGGAACAGATAGAGTGGAGACGCGGTGGGGAACCCTATCCTCTCAAGCCTATAGTAAAAAGGTACTGCAGAAAAAGCAGGCAGGCGAGATGCTAATTGGAAAGGCCTATCAACTATCAAGTCAACCGGGAATGCAAAAGGAAGAACTGCCACGTCAGAAACCATAAACTCAGAGGGCTAAAAGCGTTTAAAAGCACCCACCTTCGAATATGAGACCGTTCATGCAAGTGAAAGAGATTCCGGTACCCGAGAAAATTAGGTATTGGATTTGGAGTATGACGCTTCTGTAGCTCGAGTAGGAGCAGTAAATTCTGATTAGCATGAGAAAAAGTATGATTCAGAGCTTTCCCCTTCTCTAGCAGATGCAACAAGATGATAGAATCGGGGTGCCTTTGCTAGCTAGCGAGTTGATAGAAGAGATTGTGCTTTGTACCCCTTCCGCATATGGGTGAGGTCTTGCAGGCGTAGCCTACTTCTTATAAGACGAGGAGGACTTGGCTTGGGGTCATTCAAGAGATAGATGACTTTTTCCTGAGAGGTCGTTGCTTTGGATTACAGCTTTCATTTCTACTTCCTTCTTTTCTTTTCGATGGATTCAATCCAGCCACGGGTTCCCCTATGACTACGTAAATACTACCAGCCTATCATATCAAGCGAAACTCACGCCCACTATTCGGAATTGGTGGAATAAGAACGGGGATGCCTAATGGTTTTTCCCAGCTTGAAAGCAAGGGGACGTAGTAAGTAAAGTAGTGGCTACTCATCAACCTAACTTCCTCTTTCGACTTTGAAGATGTATCAGCTTCTTAGCAGGCAGCATTGCGGATAGTAGAATGGGTATATCTCTAGAAGGCATCCCTCTTGCCTCAACTTGTCAATTAGGAAGTCAGTTTCTACCCCGTGAGTAATAAGCTAAGTCTCTTTCCTCCTAGTGGAGCAGTCCGAAGAGCTGAATCCTTTAGAAACGGATCTCTCTCTTTCCATTGAATCTGGTTGAGCTCTCGGGTTAAGAGTTCGTAGTCGCCTGCCTAGGTTTCGGAAGGTAAGAATCCAATACTGAAATCGGATTCATTAGATACGCAAACCCAGCTCCATCACTTATCAACTTACTTTAACTGAAGCAGGAGAAGCGTCAGACTTTTCTAGTCCCTAAACTTGTTTTGTTGAAGTGGGCAGCTAGCCATTAGCAGCTTCTGTGAGCCCTTACAAAAGGTGGCGAGCAGGAAGACCGTGTCCCTACTCATAATGTTAGATGGGGTTTTTTCAATGTCTTGGCTTGGGCTTGGTTGGACAGTAGCACTGTTGGACTGTTGGACTGTTGGAAATGTCTCCGGCGCCTTGGGCCGTTGTTCGGTTTTGACGTTGTGCTTGTCAGTTTTGTATGACTGTATAGTTCGATTGGCAAAGAGATGCCAAGAAAAGAGGGTTTAAGTCTTTTCAATCCTAAGTAAAGTATATAAAGGAAATCCCAACGAACGGTATCCTTCTCAGCGGAGCATCACCTTTTTCATTCATCATCTTAGCCTTTCAGCTTGTTCGCAGCGTCTATTCAAAGTCTTATTCGCGGCTACGCTACCCTCAGACTCCTTTCTTTTTTCGAGGAAAAGAGGCGACAAAAGGAGAGATAGATGCAATGATTAAATAGCGTATTTAAACAAGAAAAGATGCGCCAGCCCCTGAGTTGGATGCTTTCCATGCAGTAGAGTTGGATGCCACCCCGGCTAAAGGGGGGCTATTGAGGATAGGATGGGTCCGGTTGAGTTGGATGGCTTTACAAAGAGTTTGCAGGGCGGGCCTTAGAAGAGATGGACGTTGGCTGTCAATAGTCTTCTGAACTGAACGGGAATGTCATCCTTCGTCTAGATGAAGTGGATCTATTACACCGCTTCTACGCTTTCCCTACTGCCGGGTATCTTTCCCCGGTGAGGCTAGTTCGTCACGAAAAGAAGAAAAGTGTAATTGCCCGTAAGAGAAGAGCCGAAGGCTCAAGGGGGATTCGTCAGCACAGGGTTACTCTTATTAAGTCAGTGTTGAGTGCTCTTCCTAGTTATTTGATGCAGACTTGCTATCCTCTTCTTTTCATTTCTGTAGATCAATCTTCCTACTCTCCGTGATCATCCCGAAGCATCGTGATCTTATTCCTCCGTCTCCGGCAAACAGTAGAAAGATGAAAAAAACTTCGTATTTCGCTCGCCTTCCTGAATCCAACTTTCTCTGGACAAAGCTGTTGCCACTGTTGTCGGACTCATTCATGTTTTTAACCAAACGAAGGAGAAGTGAAACTGACTAGCTCGTCATGCTCAACAAAGTCAAAATTGGTGGTCCTTTCATGGCTTAAGCCAGCGAGCCGAGGGTGATTCCATTCTAAACTAGCCGTCGAAGAAGGGTCCTAACAGGCCCAGGTTTGGTCCGATTACGACATTGATTCTATAGAATTTCTTTATTCTAAAACAATAATCACCTTTAAAATCCTCCAGATGTGACGAACCAACCCCACTAATCCAATTTCCATGCTATTGAATGAATGTGAATCTCAACGAATAATCAAGACTAGAATCTCCCGAATCCCTATTACTTGGGGAATCCTATTCGTCGCGTAACTTATTTAGTTGCATAGGGTTTCGAGCGAGTGAATGAAACCAATAAAAAACAGCAGCAGCAGATTCTGCAATTAAGGGATGGAGTTTTCCTACTACTCTACTTGCTTCTGACTTGGGAATGATGCATACGGTAGATTTCTAATTTTCTCAGGTTGCATAGATAAAAGCACAAAAACAATTCTAGGGAACGTAGTTGCTTAAGCGAAGCCCTTGGGAATTGCTTTACATAAGGTAGCGCAGGACAAGGGGCTTTTAAAGAGGATTAGACTGATTTTGGGTGACCATTCCACAAGGATTTAACATTCAGAATCGAGACAGACCTATAAGGAACCCTTCCCCTTAAGAGCGGGGGATAGCTGGGTTCCAATTCTTATCTTAGGGATAAAGAAAAAATACGAATAAATAGATAGTCTAAGTCTAGCTAGCTCAGAAAAAAGAGAAGGTAGGCCGGTAGCTAGCAAGAGAGCCTATGAGCGGAGAGCGGGGAGCTAACCTTCCTAACCGAATCTAATGTAATGGTTTGAGCTGAAATTCCTACTCTTGAATGAGTTTCAGGTTATTTCGGTAATCAGCTGGGTTTTGCTTCGTAGCGTAATCCCCTTTTCACTTCTTCCGCTTTTTGGGCCTCCTCTGTCATCCCTCTTTGTTTCTAGAAAAGGAAGAGGAAGCCTTGAACCAAGAGCGAGTAAAGGCAACCCGTCTTTATTGGTAATTCGGTTGAACTCCTCGGATCAAATGTATTCAATCGGTGGGAAAGCACCCGACACGCTTAGGTGTGGGCGTCGCGTTAGCGCTTTGCTTGTTCGCGTAGGTGTGGGATTTTCTATTATTAGGGATTCTGTATTGTTTTGCATTGCACCCAAGTTCTGTAAAAAAAGAGATGTATGTCTCATCCGGTTGAGCTGTCCAGTTGTTAGCTAATGCTTTGAGGGTCTAGTCTTTCTTCTTATTTCTATGAATAACTTGAATACTATATGTGAATAGTAATCTATTAAGAGATCATTATAAGTCTCAGCTGTGCTTAAAATTCTGCCCTTCCAATTTGCAAGTCTCTTAAGGACTTTATCAATAAGATGGGAGTAGGTTTGATGCGAAACTCTACCATGGATGATCGGAGCCCCCAAGCCAAGTAAATACCGAGATTGCAAGCATTTCGCTCAAAGGGTTGAAGGGGAATCGGACGGTCTCCGATTAAGCCCCCTCCGGTGTGAGAGTCAGTAAAGGTATGGCTAGAGAGTCTTAGGGTAAAGGTGTGGATTAGGTTTCCTTCTTCCTGGAGTGAGAAGGCCTTTATATAGTGCTAGGCTCTGCAAGACCTAACTCCTGCAGACGTCGTCGTCTTGTTGAAGTACCCCGAGACCTGGGCTAGGTGCTGGGTCTCTATATTGGGCCATGTGTTAGGCGCCTCATATTGGGCTGTGTACTCATCAAAGGTGATCCAAGGTAGTGGACGTAGGCTTGGTAAGCTGAACCACTATAAATCCTGTGCACTGATCTCTTTATCTCTCACTCTCTCAATTGCTATGGCACTCTTCTGCTCCCAACGTCCCTTATGACGAGGTTCTTTATGCCAAAGGCTAAGAGTACGAATGGGCTGGGCTTAATTAAACTCCCTTTTAGCGGGAACCTCTCCGAATAGTCGCACTTGATTGAATAATCTCATAAGAATCCCTAACCAAGAACGAGTAAGACCACATCTCTTTCATCTGCTTTCGATTCAATAGGATTTATTCCAACACGAGTAAAAGGCAGAGATAGATCCTGAACTGGCACCTAGACTTCAAGCGTCATCATTTCATCCGCCCCGAACTGTGAGGTTGTCGACCCCGAGCACGTACTCAGCCCTCGTGCGGGTCAGGTCCGCGTAAGTCCCTCATTGAAGTATACAGGAATCTTATAACCTCTCCTAATTTCTTAGTGACATATTTTGGGCACCGAACCCAATACTCAATCGAAAGACATCGAGATATTTCTCACTCTATGAAATTAGTAATACGGGTTGAGCACCAATCCAAAATCATCAACAGTAATTCAAGTAGCTTGGGAAGTGGGCATAAGAGCGTCATCCGTAGTTTATTGTCTTTCTCCTGGGGATAGTCTATCTTGCTAAACAGGGAGGGGGCTATTTTTTAGCTATAACGAGCGATAGGCTAGACAGAAGGCAGCTAGTACCTTGATTCGGAGTTAGCTGCAGAGTCAATAGCTGAAGAGATCATTAATGAGTTTCGCTTCTGAGGTACCAGACTAAAAGGAATCTCAACCATCAACATCAGACAACATTGAGGAGCCTAACATGAGAGCCCATCATTAAACAACCATACCGGGTAGGAAAGCAGAGAATGGAAGACCGACTCAAAGGGCATACTATCGGGTTTAAGGTACTATCTCTTTGCGGATTATAGGCACCCTACACGTAACGGCTAAACCGATTGAGCTATAGTATAGTTGCTGATTCTTTCCTCATCATTCCCAAGACTGAAGCAGGAAAGGCAGCAGGAAGCTTAATTCTTTAGAAAACGAAGGGGCTAAAAGAAAAGGGGTATATTCTAGAAACTTGCAATCACCAGAAATCTCATGGAATCTTTCTCTCCCAACTGCTCCTGCTACTGCTACTGGTTCTGGGGTGAGATTAGATGATTATGAGAATCTGGGTTTTATACAACTTCGAAATTGTTAACTTTCTTTACATTTTCCCGTATTTTAGAACGAGATGCTACTGCCCTGTCCTTCCCAGTTCTTTCGCTCCTTAGGTTGGTCACTTACTTTTAATAGGAATCCCGATCTGCATCAATATTTGCTTCGGGCTTTTCTACCCCGATGCTCTCATCTATGGCTCGTAGGAAATCTTTGTATGCTATTGGTTGGTCCTCCTTGGGAATCTTATCTCTTTCTGTTGAAACCTGCTTTTTATCTTGCTTTTTCTTAAACCTTGGGATAGCCCCTTCTTCGGCATTAAGCTAAGGTCTTGTCATAGCCAGACTTCATTGTTAATGGATATGGTGCATTAAGCTTCAGAAAAGCTAACCTCCCTCTTTCTTACTGCTGCTTGCTCAACCGGTTAAATAATGAAATGAAGATTCCAGAGTTAGCCTTTTCTAGGACTAGATACTAGGACTAGATAAAGGATAGAGCATGATGAGGAGTTAGCGAGTCTTTAAGCCCCATAGGCATATCTCTTAGGTCTTGCAGCAGAGCCTGATCCTGTTCTTGCGCTTCTTACTATGAGCGCCTTAATTTGTTCTGATTGAAAGATCGTCACAAGGTCTATCCACAGGGTATAACGAGTAAGCCACTAGTGAGAGAAAGCGAGCAGCACTTTAGGTCGATGTGATCCCTACGAGTGGTCAACACGAGGTGCTCCATACTAGAGGTCCACCTTGTACATGCCTAAGATCCCTACCTGTTCACTTGTGCAACTCATCTAGGGGATGAAAGAGTTCTATCCGCTACGCAACTTACATCCCGAGCATTTCCCGATTCTAGAAACTTGGCTCAAGCAACTAACTTTTCTGCAACCGAAGAGAGATACAAGAAGTAATCCAAGTAAGACCAATTGTGCAGATAAAGATCACTCACGAAAGAAAACAATCGCATCTTCTGTCTGATACCTCTCGAGCATTTCTTGAAGATTTGGAATATGGAAACCATACCTCAGATTCCGTTTTCATGTAGTAATCAGTTGGGGAATAAACCAACTCAACTACTTCCCTTTCCTTTTATTCATATTCATCCGCTTGAGCTGGACTAGGACGAGGAAGAAGGAACCCTTTATCTGGCTCTGGTTTGTTAATGAGGGGTTTTAGAGCTTCACCTTTAGGCGAAGGGCTTTCATCCATCAGTAAGGGATTTTCTTGGGGTACGGAGAATGCCTTGTCTTGTATTTCAGGTTTCGCTAGGATAGACATAAAGTAAAGGCTAGACATGACAAGTGCCATTAACAAAACTAGGATTCGAAACCCTAACCAAGAAAGAAGATGAATCCTTTTGCCTGTGAAATGAACAAAGCTTCCCTCACTTAGTTAATCGATCGAGATTAACAGACAAGATAATGGAATCGAAGCATTGGTTGGATCCGTACCCGACAGACCTAGCGGAAAACTTGGAGTCCAATATATGGGCGAAAGTTCATTATGCGAATTTCACTCTACGATGAGGATTGGAATCGTGAACTTTTTATCTCCCCTAGGGTCAAAAGTACGTTTTTTTCGCGATTTCGAATTCAATTTGTTACCGGAAATGTCAAAGTAAGCTAAAATACGGTGTTTTTAACAAGTGATTAGATTTTGAATTCAATTTATTAGTGAAACCCACTCGATACCGATTTGAACGGGAAAACCCGAATAAAAGAGCACAAAGGGGATTTAGGCATACACAGGCATCTCCTTCTTCTCCTTACTATTAGGCTCACCGACTTCTTAGATTGCTTGGTTGGCTAAACTGAGCTTTCACGTAGGTAGATTTATAGATTTCCCCAATGGAAGCGAGTAAAGTGGATGTAGAGACAACCAAGGGAGCTGCAGTGTTGTCTGAAACTTATTCAGCCATGTTGGGTGCTTGGATCTCTTGCTCGTTGGAGCGTGATTGCTCTGATACCATGTTAAACAACCACTTGCTCAAAAAAGAAGCTTAAATGAGTGTGCGCCTAACATTAGATTTAAGCATCTCTCGCGTGTGGGCCATTCAACATCTTTCTTTAACAATGAAAACGCCGTGCAGATGCTCAGGTGCCGTTGTCTGTCTGGTAAAAGAACCGGGAAGTATAATGCCTCTAGTGACTTCAAGCTCTTCCGTCACTGACTTTTCTTCCCACCTTTGGTGAGCTGACCTTCTTGTGTCACGAGTGATGTCTCACCTCCTTCTTGTCTTCTATTCCGGGAAGTGGTATAATAGGCACCTAAGGGAAGCCGTTTGTCTGCAGTCCGAGCCTTCCATTGGTGTGAGTGTGAGTACGGCGCAATGCCAGTCATCGAATAAGCCTATCATCCTTGGCTTTAAGCCCAATCCTTCGATCGGAACTGTCAAGAACGAGCTGACGACTACACGGATATCGCCTCGGAACCCGGTAAAGCAAAGACCGCTGATAGAAGAAAAGAGGCTAAAGCAAGTAAGCCCTACTTCACAGGAAAGAAAGATTTAAATAAAACCCTCTCCTATACTACAATAGGCATACAAGTCAAGCCACATTCCCTGGCTGACGCTTACTCTCATTAGAAAAGATCCTTGCTTCGGATTACGCCATCCGGTAGAAAAACTAAAGGAAAAGAGGGCGCGCCTTAGACGATTGGAAAGCTAATGGTTGGCGTAGGAAATAAAAAGCTTATAAAGCGCGAAGGAAAGCATGATCTTGATTGCCCTTGTGAGTGAACGAACCTTCCTATTCCAACGGCAAACTCCGAATCCCCTACTTCCCGAAGCTTCGAGATAAAGAAAGAGAAAGATTCATCATCTGATGCTGATTCTTGAACTGCAGCCGATACGCGCAGACGATACGCGCCAACAGGATTGGAGAGGAAACATACGATTCCCGACATTCAGTAAGCCGATTCCCGACACCTTTTCATCCCCATAGGAAAGACCAACCGAAACCCTAAACTCAAGTACTGTAGGGCGATTGGCTTCGCGACCTTAGCTCTTGCGGGAGAGAAAAGGGGACTATTTCCCACTCTTGCAACAGGGGACAGATTGGGGGGGTCTATTTTCCGCAAACGTTATCACCGCTACCGCTGCTCTTTTCCGAGTAAAAAGTACGGAAAGGTTTGAGGCCCTACCTTGTTCTTGTGCTTGTTCTTAGGGCCAGTGTTTAACCGAGACTACGCTCGGAAAGACTAGTAAGCAAGTTCTGCATGAGCGCTAGGTTCGCTAGCGCTCTGCCATTTCCCCTCTTTATACGTTCGTTCGTGGTAGAGTCCCCAAGGGCGGAAAAGAAGGAATCGCTCTACTTAATGGTTTGAGCTGCCATTTATTCTGCTCTTTCATCATCTCCATTTCCTACTCGATCGAAGAACCTACCTTCTCATAGGGGGTTTCTATGTCTTACCGTAGTGGGCTTACCGATGGAAGGGGCTAGGCCTTTGAAACTAATCTAATGAGCTACCTGCCTTTCTGTCTTATCCCAGAAATAAGTCATAGAGTAGAGATTTCCCACTGAGCTACATCAGGGGACCCCCATTAAGGCAATCTTCTTAGGATTCGACCAGCTAATAAAATTGTAAGAAGATGAGAGAGTCAGAGGAAGGAAAGGATCTATGTTATTCTCCTAAAATAAAGAATAAAAGGCAGCCCTGCCACTTAAACCGGAACCAGTCAAATCGTAGCTCGCCCGTACGGAAAGGTATGGGTTGTTTAGCGAAAAACTTCCGTAAATTCTTTTGAAGTATACTCGGTCGAAACCAGAAGGAAAGCTCCTTATTGGAAAACCTGGGGAATCACCCAACTCTGAAGATGAAGATGAATTGAAAGGAATAATCAACTCAAAAAAAGTAATGTTGTTAACCGAAACTCAGCATCTTCATTTACTTACTACTCGAGCTCTAAACCTAACCAAGAAATAGGCTCTGACAAGACCTCAGATCAACGAAGAATGACTCCTGAAAACTAGAATTAGAAGGAAGAGCTACTAGGCACGGAATTATCTTATCTACTCCTGGGCATAGGCTTAGAAGGCGTACCCACTTCTTTCGCACTTATTCTTTCTCTTCGAAAGAGGAAGCTCGCCAAGACCTTAGCGATATTAGAAGGAGTTTAAGGCTCTATTCTAGCAACTGATTCTGTTGTTTGCTGTGATTTTCTTTCCTCTAATCACCCGAAAGAAAGCACCACTGATCCAAGCTTGCAGGAATCTTGTTCTAAGGGATTAGAAGATTAATATTCGTAGGAAAGGTCTCTTCTTTTGTTTTTTTCCCTTTAACCAATCGCTCGTGTATAGCCAATCGCCCCCTATTGCTCAGAAGGGAGCGGGAATGCCTTATTCATCGGCTTGCTAGCTAGAACAAGTACTCCCAATCAACTACTACCAAGTTCCCTAACCAATGGGAGCTTTTCATAAGCTTACTGCCTCAGGGGACAAAGCAAGAGAGAACTCCTCGGTAAGGAGTCCGAACGGATAGAGGCCTTAAGCACCGGGCTATTCTAAGCGTAGCAACTCACCTCGTCAGACTGACTGTAGGTGAAACCTTACTTTGCCCTTCTAAAAGCTCTTAGGCTGGATTGGCTCTTAGCTCGTCGGTTGAACAATCGAGCATCAACAAATCTATTATTCACTCGCAGGAAACCATAAGTCAGACTGCTAAGCAGGTTTCTCTCAAGCTAAGGAATGTCCCCGAAGCTTTCTCTCGAAAATGAGTCGCTCTCGGGTTTCGATTTGAAATAGACCCAGAGCAAACAACAAGAAAAGCTATCTTTTTACCCGCCTAAGGGCATTTATGGGTGAGCCGATAGGCGAACGGGCGTTCACGGCTCGACTAAAAGGAGAGGGGTGAAAGCGGTGAGACTAGAAGGAGAGGGACTGATTGAACTATTAAAGAAGGTACTTTTCTGTTTAACGAGCATAATTTGCTACCCAGTCAGCAGCCGAAGTTGTTTAGAATCCGTAGTTTCTTGGTTAGCCTGGGTAATTCCTTAGATAAAGCGATTCAAGTGCAGGAAAGACAGAAGACTCCTCGGTTGTTGGGGCAGGGGATAGCGCAAGTAAATCAGCTGTGATTCCTATCTTAATAAAATATGTACCCAATTAGTCAGATGATTCCTCGACATTTGATTCTACTTCTACAACTGAGAAACTTTGGATGAAGGTAAAGCCTTAGCCAATGAACTTGGAGCCCAATATAGCTGCAAAAGCTTATTTAACGATTGAGATACCTGAACAAGACTTTAACGCGGATTTAGTATAAACAACCCGTACCTCTGAGCCGGTTGAAGAGCCAGGTCTCAACGAATTATCTAGAGAGAAGATAAAAAGGGATTTGACCAGTGATATGCCCAAATGAAAGAATAAAAGAAAAGGCCTAGCTCGACGCTGCATGCCGCTCTTGACATTAACCGTTCGTGTGCCCGTATGAATCTAGGGTCACTCGAACTCAACTCAAAGCCCCATGCCCCGTCAGCTCCCGATCTCAGGCTCGATAGAGTGCACCTTTTCTATCTATCGGGTGACCATTTACCAATGGCACCTGACACGCATAAGGTATACGCTTACGCCCAAAAACTCCCATCCAGGTCTTGCCCAGAGTCAGACAACACGTTAGGCAGTGAGCCTTTCAGTGAAAGCTACATCGCACAGCAAGTTCATAGATTCTGGAAGAGGTAGTACCCCAGTTATAAAGCAGATAGAAAGCGATGGCGGAAGATATGGCTTCGTAAGCTAGAGAGTGGGATAAGGTTCTTCCTACCCAGATTCCGTGAAATCTAGACCTGAAAAGAAAGCAAATGGAAGAGATTGATAGCTCCAACAACCCCAAGGAAATCCAACCAGATCGATGGATATAGATCATCTCTTGATGAGACGAGACCTTTAAAGGAAAGATAGGAATTATCACTTGATAGAAAGATAGAGAAAAAGAGTGCGGAAGAAGCAAATGAAAGACAACAGCTCTACCCGAATCTAATGGTTTGGTTTGAGCTGCTCCAGTTTCAGGTTTCACAAGTTGGGAGAATCGGGGGTTTCTAGCTGCACGAGTGAGAGACACCTTTTCCTTTCGCCCGCCCTTAGGGATTTTAACTGAAGTCCCTTGAAAACACTACCTGAAACAACCAACCCCAAGAACTAGAAAGAATGGCTAGAGTTGCAGTCAAACTCAAGACCTTTGCTTGCTATAGATAAAGGACTATCTTAATTACCTTATACGCGGGTGTGTCATAGCCAATGACCCCCGACCTACCCGAAAGACGGTAAGCAAAAAGTATTCCCCAATTCATACTCATTAATAGGGTTCGGATAGACAAAACAGTCCAAGAACTTCAATACGAGGATATCTCGTTTTGCTTTAAATGTGGTCTTATGGGGCATAAAATCAGTGATTGTCCAAGGAAAGAAGAAGACGTTGTTGTCTCCCCTGTTCCAAAACAGACAGATCTGGGTCCTTGAATGCTTGTGAACAATAGGAAAAAGACGAAATCTAAGTCTAGAGGAAGGTCAAGGACAAGGACGAACCGGCATGGAAGATCTGACAGTAGGAAAAAAAGTTTGCAGAGCAGAAATTGATCCGCCAAGGTTTGGCGCCCAAATAATTCAGTTTCGAATTTAGAAATTCAAGAGAAGGCGGGCCCTTCAGGCTTTAAGTCTATTGAAATGGGTTGTTGCAACCCGGAAGTTTTGGGCCTTTCCTCCAAGAGTCCAACTCAGTCAGGTAACCCATTGAAGTCAAATGAAATTATTTATGACCCATACGAGAAATTAGAAATTGCAGCGCATTTGGGGATTATTTCCACCAGCAGCGAACCTCTTATCGACTTGGTTGACTTCGATTCCAATGGCGAGCAAATTCCTACCGGAAGTGAAGGAGGTGATGTCTCTAATCGGGAAAATTCTGGGAATCTCTTACCCAAAGTTTTTGAGGGAAGCCCAATTTCTGTTGAGTCAGAATCCTTTGTTGAGCGAAGTGTTATTAATTCTAATGGCCAAAGTGGTTCAATTGGAGAGAATGGAAGGAATACCAAGAGTGTTCAGTGCGATAATAGCCATGTGATTACAGATAGAGAAGCAGATTCCATCCCAGGAGGAAGTAACAGAGAAATAGCAGAACCCAACAACCTTGAAGATGCTAATGGAATTGGGAATTCTCGACCCGCCTTTATGGAATCTAAAGTGCAGTTTGCCACCCCCAGTGGAGGGGTTCGAGGAGAATCCGGGCGTTCCAACAGAAATTCGAATGATAGGGAATCTTCACAGAATGGTAGTAACAGAAAGTTTTGCCAGCACTCTATGTGTTTACGCAAGGTCCTGCGTACAGCTAGAAGAAAGGGTAATGACTCATCATCTAATGCTAACTCCAGGAATAGAAGAAAGCTTATCTTTAGAGAGGAAGTTCGAGAAGCGTGTAGCATGCTCCAAAATGGAGGACATCATGGAGGCGTTTCAAATGAAGATCCTAAGTTCTAATGCTAGGGGTGTGGAAAACCCACAATTTCGCCAAATTCTTTTGGGTTTAATTGGAAAGCATCGACCTGATTTTGTTGTGATTACTGAGACTAGAATTTGGGGTGATCGAGCGGTGAAAGTAGTGAGGAGTCTTGGCTTTAGTAATTTGAATATTGAGGATCCGGTGGGTTATTCGGGTGGGCTTTGGCGGTGGCCTTTCTCACGGGATATTTTTCTTATTCTGCTACGAATGCTGGTACAAGGGAAGGGTGATCGAGGGAAAAGAGTGAAACGTAACGGCTAACCGACGGCTAAGGTCTAACCGCGCGAGCTCTTAAGGCAAATTCCTCGTTTTTTACTCGTCTTTCTTTCATATGCGTGTCTGTATGAATTTTATAAGTCATTTTCTTTTGGCGGTGGAGAAGTACATAAGTGAACATTGTGTTAGTATTTAGTTGTGCGAAGCCTTTAAGACAAGACTTAGTCAATTCACTGCTTTCACCTGCTTCCGGTGACAACTACCACTCTCTTATGAATGGGAGGGTAGAGTACCAAGAAGACATAGGGTTGGCCAGCGAAGGCCTTTATTCGCACCTTTCGTCTGCTAACCTGACCTAATGCCCAAGCTATGGAAACTTCCCGGTCTTCGTGCTCCAGACTCCTAGCGAAAAGGTTCAGTTCACTGCTCTTTCTACGTCCTAGATCTTTATTCCCTGAGTGGTTTTTTTTCGACAAGAAGAGGCCCTTTCTCGATTGAAAGCATGAATTCGCCTGTGCTGAAGAAGGAGACGAGTACCGTTCATAGGATTATGCCGCATCTCTAACAGCCGATATGAGATTACCCAAGGGTTCAGTCAAGTGGGATAGGCAAATCGATTGCTTTGAAGAACGGAAACGAGAGCAGCTTAATCAGCCTAGCTCTTAGGAATTTATCTTTCTGTAGAGTTCATTATTCGTCTGGAATCAAAGTAAACAGGGAAAGATAGACTTTCTTTACCTTGCTCCAACTTGGGAGCTCTACCTACTTGATCTTTCTGCGATCACCTACAATAGCGGAATAGACGGATTTTATTTGCTTTCTTGCTTTTTCTAGTCTGTCGGTTGAAGAGCGATAGCAAATTCTGCTAAGCCTTCTTTCTCTCCTGAGATAGGCTAACTGAACACTCTACTTAATCTTAAGCCCTTTCTTTTTACTCCTGCCTTAATTGAAGCTGACTTTCTGGATTTCGATAGGGGAACTGGCAGAGCGTAAGCGAACCTTTTAATGGCAGAAAACCTACGACAATAAGGGCGCCTAGACTTCAACACCTTAAAGCCTTCCTTCCCTAACTGGCGCTAACTGGCCTTACTTTCTCTTTCTTGTTCTACCTGGGGATACCGAAGGGGACTACTCTTGCTCTTCCTAATAAGGGCGGTAGTCGAGATAGCCTTCCTAACTTTCCTACCTTTCTTTCTAGCCTAGAGAGATAGCCAAGTTAGATAGCCTCAAGTTAAGGAAGAGGTCTGCTAATGAACAGGTCTAGTGAACAGGGCCGAGGGGATAACATTTAGAAAGATTTCAAGAGAATCAGAATTCGTCATCTTCCTGAAATCAAGGCGAGATATACCTTCTGACCTTCCGTCTCTTCTAGTCTGGTTAGCACGAACGGGAATAGAGTCAGATGAATTAGCGTAGGAAACGGGCATGGCATTCTTTCTTCTATCTTGCCTAGAAACTTTCCTAGTCATAAGAGAGCTCTCGAAACATGCTCTAAAACTAGCATTTGAGTCTAGTTCTATTGAACTGGGAACAACCGCTATTGGATATACGCTAGAAGTAGGAGCGAAGGGGACGAGTGAAAGCGACTTACTGGCAATAGATTCAGAGTCAATAGCTTAAGATGAATATTCCACAGGTAAACCAATAAAGAACGGATTCGATTAAGGAAAGAGGAAATCCTAGAACTAAAGTTATGTTCACCGGTTTGGAGATGGCTTTTCTGGTGAGCCAGGGAAGGGGGAAGAAGGAATCGATTCGTATCACTTGGTCTGGGATGAGCTGAAGAGCAAGAAAGAGTTGTAGACTTACAAGAGATAGGGGAGGTCTTACAGAGCCTCCTCTTGAATGAGTTTCTGGGGGAAAATAAGACATAAGCTCAAATCTGGATGCAGATCGATCTTCCATTTATGGTGAAACCTATGCGATTGCGGTAGCAGCTACTCCTTCCTCAGCATTCGAGTAAGCCTGGGCGGTTACTAAAGAAAGTAGTGTCGAGGTTTCCCACGTTAATTCATCTGATGCCATTTATTCCGAAGTTGATGATTTTGAATGAAACCCTTTCTCGTACTCTGAGCCTTACTAAAAGAAAAGCTCCCGTAGTATGTATTCAATAGAGGCATTTCATTCATGTTCTACGGTTTCTCAATCTGTGAAATGTATCTGCGATTAGCGTATATAAGAGAAGTAGTGATAAGAACTGGGAATCTATCTCTGTTGAGTTTCTTACTCGTCTCGATTCATATCTTTTCTTCGTAATATAAAAAAGAGTTGCAAAAGTTGCATTTCATATAGCTGCAAAAGTACTCAAAGTAAAGGAAATTGAAAAGCTGCCTATTTTACCGAGAAAACATAAAGTTTGAAACTTCGAGCTTTAAAGCCAACTTTGAATATTCCCATACCTCTTTGCGACATTCACGCATCCGATCCCTTCAACCGGGAAAGAGAAGTTCGTTCATCCGCTCCCTCTTCTGCTTTCTTGCTTCGAGTATGAGGTATTCTTGTTCTTCCTTGTCTAGATCATGAGAAAGATGAGAAGTTAGTATAGCTAGGGAGCATAGGATTAATCCTGAGTGGATAAAGAAAGGTAAAGCTATACAACTGGGGCTTCAACAGCGGGTAAGGCATAAGAAAGGCTTACGACTGACACTGCACTGGCTTTTTATGAGATACTTATGTTAATTAGGTGGCGAGCGGTTGGTAGCACGAATGGAATGGTACGACTTGGCTTAGAATATCTATCCTTCCCACTCCGAGGTAATAGCCTGATTGTCCCGACCTACTGAATCTTCTTCTAGTCTTCTTATAGGCACCCGACACGCTTAGGTATACGCCCCATTCAATCCCTTCAATCGGGGCTGGAGTAGTAGGACTGTGAGTTGGCTATGAAGCAATATCCGTACAATAAGATCTTTCACTTCTGCGTCTGCCGTTTCTGAACGTTCGGGTTCCATAGCCAATGAACCCTCACTCCACTGCCAATTACCTATTGCTCGAAGCAGGGGACCTAGTACCATACCGAGAGCTCAAAGGAAGGGATGGATCCAGGATAGACAAGAAGGCTAGGCTAAACAGAAGGACCTGTAGCTCGACGCTCATAAGACTACTAGACAGGTCTTGCATCTCATTGAAGAAAGACATACCCATCATTAGCTAGTGCAAACCTATCTGAAAACCACCCCTTCTAATATCGCTAGAAAGTCAACTGCAAAGGAAAATGGATTAGATTCGGAGTACAAGTCTTTAAACCTTATCATTGGTTTTGAAAGGATAGATCAAAAGGTGATGATCCGAGGACCTTGCTAATGGCCTCAAATGGCGAATTGGAGATGGCGTTAAGGCTCGTTTTTGGTCTGATCGTTGGTTTTTCAAACCGATAATTGAAAGTTTTGAAGAAATCCCGCCTTATGTGGATAATGATCTTCGGGTGAAGGATCTTATTTCAGCTAGTGGGGTTTGGAATTCAGAGCTTATCTTTGCACAATTGCCGTTAGAAGTTGCTATGAATGTGATTGGTTATCCTTTTTCAATGGTTAAAACTATGGAGGATTCCTATGTTTGGGGCTTCTACTGCTAATGGCAAATTCACAACGAGGTCAGCCTATTTGAATTTTCTAAATGATGAAGGTGTTGAGTTGGCTGCTAACGTATATAAAGAAGTAGTAGTTCCCGGATCAGGGCCATGAATAAGAAAGGCTATTTACCTGACTTCGCCAGGGAGGAAGCAAGTCTAGTTTCACTAATGGGAGTCGCTTACGGGCTTAAGGCTGCTCGTGGCTCTGGGGCGAAAGCGCTGAGCCGTAAGGCGAAGGGGCGAGAAGAAGCTTTTCCCTCCTATTATGCGGTTTGGCGATCCCGCATACCAGCGGTCAAAACGAGGTGCTATCCGCGATTCAGCTAGCCAAGGGTGTGAGGCCCAAGCACTAGAGGCAGGGGACGGAGTAGGTGCAATGAAAAGAAGCCCAATATAAAGGCTTCTGTCTGTCAGATCTCTTTCCGTTTCGTAGCATCTCCGGGTATCCTTAGTGGTTTTGAATACCGTAAGTGAGCATTCACTATTCTCTCTCTTGGAAGATTGAAACCCGGTCTTGCGTTCCACCAGCTGATTGATCAAGTACGTCAACTGACCTCTCTTATTAAGTCAAGATTGGGTTAGAGGTCCCTTTTTTCCTGGCATTTGCTTCCCATTGACTAATCTCATATAGAACTAATTGAAAATCTCAAGATCGATTCATTATATCATATCTTCTATTCTCGATTCATATCTTTTCTTCAATAAATATCATATATAATAAAGCATCTTCGTTGACTTAAATAAAAGAAGTACTCAGCTAGACGAATAAGAAACGAATAAGAGTTGATTATTCGTTTCGATGAATTGATTCTATTTCATTCAGGATTCTCTTAAGAGTCCCGATTTGTTTCATCTATCATTGGTTGGTTCCTAAGCTTATTTCACAGAACAAAATCAATTCAATATTATCATAGCAACACTACATCTCCTTTCCGCTATTGAAAATCAATTCCCTTTCTTTTTCAATAGTTGATTGACACAGCCAGGCAGCAACGCCGAACAGGAAGGATGGTAATGCCGAGATTATATAAGCAATTAAAAAGTTAACGAGGAGAGTGACACGACATGCTGCGAAGAAAAGTATGTAAAGAGGGGACTCTTTAGGAAAACGAGCGTCGCGAAGACTCGATCCGGCTTATCAACTCAGAGATGGTTGCGCAAAGTGCCTTTGTCTTTTGTACTCCTTGGATATAGTACCTTGAGTTCATTTGCTTTTGGTTTAATATGGTATCGATAGCAATAGCTGTTTTTCCAGTTTGGAGGTATTATCCTTCATGTCTTCGTATCACCGAAACCGTGATCTACCCAACTCACAGCAAACAGTTTCCCACTCGCTGCTAAGCCAGCAAGAGAGACTTCTGCAACTCCTACTCTACTAGTCCTAGGGACGGAGTTTCCCAATCAACTAAGGAAAAAAAGAAGAGATAAGGCTTGACCATTAATAGGAATAACTGGAAAAAGAAAGCGAGCGTCTTTGGTGCTTCGGCTTCTTCCATCTTTTTCTCAATTCGAGTGAAAAGTAATTGTTTTGTCCATTTAAGGAATGGAGCCCGAGAGTCCTCAGAAATGTCAAGGGCGCGCGGCGTAGCGTGGATAGAGGGCAGATGTTTAGGTTTTTGAACGATTTCCGATAAGTTCAGTTCAGGGCTCAGATATGGGGAGATAGCTTACCATTGGGTAGGTCATCATCTGAGAAGGATATGGCCATCGGTGCAGTGAGAATTCCTATCTAAAGGTCTTATCAAAAGCAAACCACGCAAACCCAGCTCAGAACGCTAATCGAAATCAAAGAGAGGAAGGTATATGTCATGTCTAAAGGTGAAAAAAGGTTGACTTAGGTGGTCAAGATCCTTTTTCGTTAGATGGATCCGGAGTCAAGAGGATTGCAACTTAGAATGTTATAGAATGGCTTGTACTCCATGAGGTAGGACCCCTATCTAAGAGCTTTTCGATCGCAAGTATCTTGCTTGACTTCGTTAGCTAAACCATCTTAAGCTTCAGGAACAGCCAGCCAAGAAGTTTCCACTGCCACAGATTCTTATCCGGTCATTCGACCATTTGGTATAAGATTTAGGGCAGCCCTTGACCTTCTTTCTATTTCTTGCTTCTTTCTTTGCGCTCTTCCTGAGTGAGATGTCACCTATATTCTGCCCTTTCCTATGTCTTTCTAGGCTTTCTTCTTCTTTCCGAGTAGCGGTACCGAGATGCTTTACTAAGCGACTTGCGATCACAGAGATTTGGCTACTGATTGATAGTTCAATTCAAAGGTCCGGCTTCATCGGCCAAAGCTCTAGAGACGTAGACCCAAGGATCATTCAATAAATCGAGAATTGGATTTTCATCACGGGTTCCTCTAAATCTGACTCCATTGACCGAAGATATTCTCAACAAGTCAAAGAATAAATGAAAAGAGCATTCGACCAAGCAAGCGGAGAGAAGGGCAGTTCGTTAGGATTGAGATGAGGGAGAATTTTCACTGCAAATTCTTCTCGGTCTCTACGATTGCTTGACTTAAACATGTGACTTCACTCTCGGATCTAACTATCTTTCTTTTTCTTTCAATGGCAGCCGTATTGCTAAACACTATCCTTCTCACCTGCTAACTCATAGAAAGAAATAGAGTTCTAACCCATGCGCCTTTAGCTGAGCCGGATGCTGATATGCCGACATTTGCTACATACTTTAGTTTAGTACTTCTGCCAGACTTCACTAAAGCTACCTTACTTCCGAGTCGACAAAAAAGTCCCACTAGCTTGAATCAGTTCTGCTGAAACAAAGATCTTGTTCCCGGCTAAACGTAAATAGAGTTCAGAGTCGACAACAGCCATCACAGCAACCGACTCTTCCACTGCTACTAGCGCTACTGATGCCATCATTCTTTCTACTTGGCCTGGCCTAGCCTAACGGCTCTATAGCCTCTACCTATTGAGTTGCCTACCTTCGGGTATCCCAGCTAACACGAGGTTAAGAACTTTTTGGCATAAATGACTTTTCCCTTCGTAGCGGGTCGACGCTCTCCTTTTCCTTTCAAGAAACCCGGGATTTTAGGTATCGAGTCAGTTTCCTTTCCTTTCGCTTAGCCGAACTACTTTGCTTTTGCTACGGGAAGTAGTGGATTAGGATTCTAAATAAATATCGTAAGAGAAGAAAGCCAGTCTTTTGTATTTCCCATCCATGAAGTAAAAAACTTGGTCTTGGGCGGCTCCATCTACCAAAAGATCTGCAACAGGCATAGAATATTCATCTTTAGGGGTGCACGATCAAGTTCTTCCATGGTGATCTCATCTTTCATTTTCTTTTTGTTTTGAAAAGCCGCATTAGCTATTGGGGCTAAAGAGTCCTCTAAACTTTGTATCAAGGCATCAGCTTGTCTTCCTGGAATAAAACTCGTTTGCATGGGGGCAATCAAATCATCCAGCATAGGTCTCAATCTATTAACAAGAACTTTTGTAATCAATTTATACGGCACTGAACAAAGGCTTATAGGCCGAAACTCTTTCACATGTTCTGGATTTTCCACTTTTGGGATTAAGACGACCAGCGTTTCATTGAGTTTTTCAGGATCCTCTACATCTGTTCAGTCCTCCTCGAGTGTACATTCAATGTCCAAAAGCTTGCTGTCCAAGCTCTCAGACAGGGTTAAGTATCGAGGACCTCTGTCATTGAATTTCTGGCCTTAGCCTTCCTACTTAATGGCTCACGACCGTGTAGCTAAACCTTACTTCGATAATTCCTTGTCGTTAAGGCGAGTAGTGTCTTCTGCGCAAAAGCTTGTAGATTGAGCAGTTAATCATGACAAAATCACGATTATTTCCTGCTCGCGCTATGAGCCAAGCCAGAGTCACTTGGCGGGAGGCTTTGGAATGATGAAATCAGACTGATCTTATCATTGACTGATGGTCTTAGCAAGGAGTGGTGTATAGCCACGCATCTGTTCTGGAGAGACTGCCGACGGATCGCTCAACGTTCTGGTTGGCTCTTCCTTCTTCTTTCACCAAATTCTCCTATCTCGGCACCTTGGGCGACAGCTCGAAGAAGTCTATGAATTACATGCCTTCGAAACTTCTTTCTTAGCTCGATGTCGAGACCTTTTTGAGCCAGAGTGAAAAACTCCTGCTCTGGTAGAGCCACTATGCAGCGCAGCGGTGTCTGGCGCCTTTCTTGGTCACGGACCGTGAAGTCATTGCATTGCTTAACGGGTAAGAAGCGAGAAAAGGGTAATCCTTATGTCATACTCTATTTTGATACCTATACTTAAAGAGGCGTTCTTTACCCAAGTAAAAGACCGGAAAACGAGGGCACCTGCTACCTAATCAATATCTTCGACCACAAGAGACCTTGTCGAATCTCCACCAACCACCACTGCATTGCGCTCGAACAGTTGAGCTCCGGCCAGCAACTGTAACAGATATAGATTCATTTTGAAGGTCAGAAGCTTTAACGCGGGCTGATTGGATTATCGACGGTGAGCGCAACACCAAATTTTTTCATCTCACTACGATGATACGGAGAAATCGCAACCGTCTTGCACGGTTGAAAATCGAGGGGCAGTGGTGTGAGGATCAGACTACGCTCCATGGGCATGTAATTGATTTTGACTCTAATCTCTTTAGTGCGGCGGAAGAGAACTTGGCACAGTCGCTTAGCAATTTGACTATTCCAGTATTGACGGGGTCTGAATGTCAAGCTCTTCTTGCCTTCCTTTCTTGTTCTCATTTCCAAGTCGGACAGCCCGGAATCTATTCTTGATTTTCGGCCTATTACTTTGTTAAACACTTGCTATAAGATTGTCTCTAAGGTGCTGGTTTCTCGTTGTCGCCCTATCTTACAGCGTATTGTTGGTCCGTTTCAGAGTAGTTTCTTGGCTGGAAGGGCTCTATGATCATGAAACTCGACATTCACAAGGCTTATGATACTGTGAGTTGGTCCTTTCTTCGAGAGACGTTGACTGAGTTTGGTTTTCCGGCTCCTGTGATCAATCTTATTATGTATTCTGTTAGCCATATGAGTACATCGATCTTGTGGAACGGGGAAATGCTTCCTGAATTTGCTTCTGGCAGGGGTCTTCGGCAAGGTCTTGCAGAGCCCTATCTGTTTATCCTTTTCATGGAACGGCTTTCTTATTTGATTCTTGATAGAGTAGATAGAAAGGTTTGGAAACCTGTCAAAGCTTCGCGTAGAGGGCCTGCGATCTCTCATTTATTCTTTGCAGATGACTTCTTGTTCTTTGCTAATGCTTCTGTTGAGCAGATGGGGATGATTAAGCAATGTATCGAGGAGTTCTCATGCGCGTCGGGGTTACAGATTAGTCCTGCGAAGTCAAGGCTCTTTGTCTCTCCTAATACGAACTCTCAACTCGCTCTTTTATTGAGTTCTTCTAGTGATTTTCCTCTAACGGACAGCTTGGGGACTTGTCTGGAGGTTCCTGTCTTACATAAAAGGGTTCATCACGAAACCTATAGTCACTTGATTGATCGGGTGAAAAAGCGTCTCGCTCATTGTAAGGAAAGAGTACTAAGTCCTGCTGGTAGACGCACTTTAATTGTGTGACTCTTGGTCTTGCCTTTGACGATCCAGTACGAAGTCTTTTTCGAATGTGGAGTTTTCCTCTTGTCACAGTTTACCCGGCCGTGCTTACGTCTTGTCCCGACCCCCGGCTCGTGGCGATCAAAGGTACCTCTTCAACCACTTTCTTGATGATCAAGAATCCAAGATGGAGACACAACGAATGAATATTCTTATAAGTATGATATTTATTCTCACCAAGAAAAAGATGTTTTAAGGGCCCTTACCATTCCACGAGAAAGGAAAAAGGGACTATAGGCATACCGGAGCACCATAGCATGCCGGGAATAAGGGGGGACCAGAAAAGGAGGCCTTATCTTAGCCGACATCGAAAATAACTGGAGTCGTAAGCGTGCTACCAAGACTATAGCCCTTCCTTTGCTTCAGTCGTCCTATTCGCGGCAACGCTACTACATAATAGTTGTACTTTTCGAAAGACGGCTTGTCGCTTTGCTCGATTCTCTCCTCGTTGACTTGAGATTTCTTTTAAGAATATTGTATTTAATAGTTGTCGCTTAGCAAAGTAGCATGTTGGCGAAGGCAAGATTGTAGATGAGTTGAGTTCTTCAAAGATCAGGCAAAGTGTAAGACGATGTATAGAGACCAGGACTCTCTTGCTGGGGGTTTCGTCGTGACCGCTTGGTGGAAAGGCTGGTGTCATTGGATTGGTAAGCCCCTAGTAGTGGAGAACCTTGCTGCTTACTTGCTATATCCCCGCTCTTTTCTCGGGGAGATTTTCAACTGCATCTGAATGACTTTCTTTCTATCTTTGGAAGATGCGCACATTTTCTCCAGTCGAAGACCCCATTATAAAGAAGAAGGAAGACATATTCTATTTGATCTCGAAGTCCTCTGAAAGCACTTCTCTCCTCTCTTCTAAGCCACTAGAAAGCTCAGCTTTTCGGCCCGGGGTCTGTTCTATCAGCGGAAACTCATAAATAGTCGCAGGTATCTAACATATTCATATCTAATGATTCTCTTGAAAGGGAGGCGCTAACGAGGCTCTCCAACGACCAAATCCCCGGGACTCTTTGGAAAGCACATGAAATGTGAATCATGTTGTTTCCATCGTTGCTACAAAGGTAGTCAGGTTAAGGCATGAGAATCCTTACCAACTCGTTCGACCAACTATGGTGGGATAGCAAGCACCAGGGGGACATCCTTAAAACACGGTCTTTCTTCAATTGAGTAGATTTCGGGTCCGGACTTGGTTTTAGTTAAGGACTCTTCTGTTGATGTTGCCGTACTGCAGAACAACTTTTCCCTCACGCGTACGATTGGGGAAAGGGCGAAAGCACTTAAAGAGGGTAAAAGCGAAGCGAATAAAATAAGATGGGATGGCGCACGACCTGGAGTGAATTAATTCATCCAAACGAATAGACTAGAATCTCCCGCCTGCAAATCATGATGCTCTATCTCTGGGGTTCCCTTTGGCCTCTAATCTAAGGGGCTTTTCTGTCGGGCGGGCAACAGGAATGGCGAAGTTGCTTTTAAACTCTTTTGCTTTTTACCTTTCATCTAGTTGAGCTCTCGTTTCTAGATTTGAATAGGAAGACAACCTAATCGACTTCCTTCCAACATAATCTCCAGCTGTCTTGGCCGCAAGAACCTTAGCTGCAGAACCTATAGCTATTCACGTTCGTGAGCCTATTCATCTGATTTCAGTTGGAGATTCAAGGGATAACATTTTCCGGTCTTTCCTATTATTGGTTCTTGTTGTTTCCTTTTCGGGTTCTATTCTAGATTCCGAGTAGTATGATGAAGTCTTACTTGAGAGATGAGAAAAAGGGATGTATAATAGCCGTAGCAGTCCTACCACTCAATCCTCATGCGGAAGAAGAAATCCCCTTTCCTCGACGAATGCTGAGGAAGGAGTGAATCAACAGGCTTAAAGAGTTTAACAGCACTTAACAAACCCCATATCGGAAACCATAAGCTCAAGTCCGGAATAAACGATTGAGCTTCCGGGTCTTACTTCAGATTTCGAGTTCATAGAAGATATGGCTTTATCTTCGGCATCTTCCGAATCAGCGAGTTAAGTAGGGCATTCATGAAAAAGGGGATATTCTGGTTCTCCAGATAATGGTAGAGAGAGATCCTTAAACGTCAATTGGACTTATTACTCTGGGTTACTTGGATGAGATAGACCTATAATCTCCCGGGTAGTGTAACAAACAAGGACTCCAAGAATACCTGATACAGAAGCAACCTCTCAGAGTCCAAATCCCTATTCGCAACCACTTCCCCTAACCGGTGAACCTACATTCTATTCGTTCGCAGCTACGCAGCAATAAGAACCTCGTCTAACTCTTCCCCTTAGGTTAGGGCTCAGCCACCGACCGCTATCTTAACTTCCTCTTTTCGGGTATTTCGTATAGAAAGAAGTACTCCGGCATAGCTACTATAGTTGAATACCGATTTATGGCTACTCCCACGGGGGGCATCTCCATCAAAGAAAACTGCCCTGCTTCTTCACCCGTCTGTATTCTTGATGAGGAATTAGTAGAGCGAGGGAGTGGGCTATTAGCGTATATGTCAGAGGTGCGATTCTATTTTTGAAAGTTTCCAGCAGATCATTACGTCGAGCCTCTTACTAATTACGTTAGGAGAGAGATCCAACTGAAGGGAATAGGCAAGTTGATAGGCGGAAGAGACCAGCCTTTATTAAGTACCGGAAACAAACCCTTCAGATAAAGGAGAGAGCTCTTCGGCAAAGGCTGCTACTGCAATCGTATACCTTTACACACTCGGGGGATACACAATCAGTAGGAAGGGAAAGGCTTATGCAATATCCCCATATCTTCCACCATCACTTTGCATCTGCTTTTTAGCTGTGAAAGGGGAACAATCTCAACCTGAATCTTGCCTAAACAGGGAGTGGCCCATACTACTTACCATACTACTTAATGGCAGGCACACGAGACTACTTAATGGCACACGATCGATTGGTTTATCGGCTAGCAAGCTAATGAGCTAAGGGCATTAAGCTAAGGAAAAAAGCTTAGCAGGAGGGGAGGTCTTTTCGAGCCTTCACCTAAAGGCTCAGCTAAAGCCTGATTCAATTTGAAATCTCATATTAGAATAGAGTTTGTCACCATCATAAGAGAGGAGATCAAATCTGACTTTCGCCCAATGGAGGTATGGCTGAATGGTTAAAGCCCCAACCAACCTATAGGGGCGCAAGCTGTAGGCATTTTCTGAGACGAAAAAGCACAAAATCTGTCCGGTCAATCGTGCGATTTGTATATCATAGATCGATGCTTGACCCTCGTGTGGATCACCGGTACTAGGGGCCAAAGCACTAGAGGCCCCCGATCCCTTTCAGGGACTGGTGCACTTGCCCTCGTCAACCAGGAAGTTTCTCTTTCATCGGGCAATTTTGTGCCAGAGTAGGACTCTTACAAATGAAAGAGCCAGAGTCCGCCTTAGAAGGCCTTCCCTGCTGTCCATCTGTGTGAGAGGCATTCTTCTATTTCTGGTCTGATTTCTTCTTTTCCTTTATGACTGGGATTTGTTGACTCCCTAACCTAATATGGATACCCAGCCCAGACCTGAGAATAGCCAACTTATTATTCTTATTTTATTACCATGNAGGACTCGTAAGAAAAAAGCATTAGCCAACAACTCGCTAGCTAGATTAAATAGAGGTCTTGCAGAGCCTCTTGCCCTCGTCAACCAGGAAGTTTCTCTTTCATCGGGCAATTTTGTGCCAGAGTAGGACTCTTACAAATGAAAGAGCCAGAGTCCGCCTTAGAAGGCCTTCCCTGCTGTCCATCTGTGTGAGAGGCATTCTTCTATTTCTGGTCTGATTTCTTCTTTTCCTTTATGACTGGGATTTGTTGACTCCCTAACCTAATATGGATACCCAGCCCAGACCTGAGAATAGCCAACTTATTATTCTTATTTTATTACCATGCTGAGTTAAGAGAAAGCACCTTCTCAACCAGATGCAAATGCAAATGGTGAAATGTTTGCTACTACGGTTGTTGGGGCAAGTCAGTCTTTAGATTCTGGTTCTACGGATTTATCTCTTAGCGGATAGGTCAATAATCAATCCCCAGAAAAAGTGAATAGAAGGTTCGTTGAGACCCTCGCTTACTCAAAGAAATACATAAGAAATGATCTCGCGACTGGCTAAGCCAAGTAAGTCAGTGTCTTCCCTTGGTTTAGTAACGAGCCCTATGATGACTAGCTTTGAAGGCGGGAAAACGTTAAAGGTTTCAGGGAGATAGTGCATCAAGCTCTTCTAGTTCTTGGGCATCCAATTTCTTTTCTTCCGGTCTGTGTTCAACCGATTCAAAGGATTTATTTGAGTTGCATCCCTAGAGGTAAACTTCTACTTACGTCTCATCTACTCCGTCCTATACGGCATTAAGCGGAGGTCTTGAGGAGCCTAGCTTTGGAGTTGCAGTGGATTCAGCTAACAACCCTCCTATTTGTATATCCCCCGAGAGTAAGTCCTATTCAAAGGGCTTGGGAGTGATATTAAGAACGGCTGGTAGTGAATCGATTTCCTTTGCAACTGGAACAGGCAACTTAGTAGTTTGCTTTGAAGCAGCCAGTAGACAAGGAAGAAGCCCCGATCGATAGGGTGAAATAAATTCCCACTTTCAGGGGTTACCCGAGCCGAGGGTGATAGAATAATCAGCTTGTTTAAAGGAATCTCTGAACTGAACAACTTGCCTATCACCTGATTCTGTTGTTAGAGCTGTTGTCTTTCTTTCAATCTCAGGGTTGAAGAAAAACCCTAATAAGCAGGTTTTAACAGCTTGAGATGAGATAATACCAGTACAGTTAAGAGCATATTGGTTGAGAAACTACCATGACAGACAGAATAGCGTGTTCTTTCTGGAGCCGTGAATGTGGTCTTGTCAGAGCCTTCAAAGACCCTTTTACAACGTGCTTTCCTAAAGGCTCCATTGAAATGATATGCAAGAAAGGAATGACTCAAATTAGTAGTGGAACATGAGCTGTCTAAAGCAAAGGGTACCACCTATCTGCATCAATAAATATCGAATAGTAATACCTCGTCGCTATCGCACAAGCGGAATATACATGAGACAGACCAGGGGAAGATATTATAGGGAGTTTGCTCCTTTTGAATTGGTTAGAACATCGTCCATGGTACTTCCAAAACCCAAAAACCTAATATCGCTGATCTAAGACGCTGATCAGACGCTATTCTATTTTCGGTAGGCTTTTAGAGGCGCTCATTCAAAGGAGATCGAACCGAAAGAAGAAAGAGAAGAATAGATGTCATCTAAATGGGAAGCGCTCCTGGCTTCGCTTCTGGGTCAACCGCGAATTTATTGCATCTCACTCATATAGGTTATAGACTTTAGCCTTTTTCACTAATCGCGGGCTTAAAGTGAACAACTTCGAATTCAATTTCTAACCGGAAATTCAGTTACACCCCATTCGGACTTGGCCTCTTCCCGCGTTTGGGAAATGCCTTCCTTCTTTCCGTGTGTCTGGTTCAATCCCGATTTCGCTCTGTAGCCACTAGCTTCTTCAGCTACGACTCTTTCTCAACGAGCCAGGTCCTACGGTACCTCGGAATCTTGGACGAAGGACTTTCCGGGTTAGGGAAATGGCCCGGCTTCGGTGCGGGCGCGTACTCTTAAGAAGAAAGCAGCTCAGTAAATCAACCTATTGGTCCTGCGACGATTGCTGATCGGGGAGGACGGCGAAGGGTGGGTCCGGGATTATGGGTTTATGTAGCTAGGCGACGAACAGTTTTAGAAGAAATGGGTATGTGATTGGCATCGAAGAAAGAAGTTATGATTTGAATCACTCAGGCTTTGCCCTCTTAGTTGGGTTTTCTATATCGGAATTCAAGGGGATTAGAGATGCCATCAAGAAAGCGTGAATGAGAGCCACTGGGCAGGGTTGAAGTTGTTGCTACTAAATTACCTTTCGGAAAGCACATTCGCAAAAAAGAAGTTGAAAAAAAAAGCCAGTCGATAGGGATTCCATTTAGTCCCGTTCCTTAACCCGAGGTTTCAAAAGCTGCTTTCTCAGAGGACATCGATAGAGCTAATTGTAGATTCCTTTTGGGAGGCCAGTTCTGAATGAGAGATTTAGCAGATGCTTTTTAATGATGTTAACTGAAAGAGTAGCGAAATATAATATATAACATTTCGTCACATAGCAAGTTTGCTCCTTACGTCCCCTGTTCGTCGATCGATTACTTTATGTTATTTGTGAGTATCGAAATCTAGTTTCGGTTCAACCTTCTGAGCCTAATCCCTATGTATACTCTTCGGATTGTTACGAAGCTTTAAAGCTCCTGTTCGCCTACTTTATTACTAGAGTGGAGCTTCCAATCTGGGAAAGAATAAGATCCCGCATGAGTGCTTGACGACTTCCCAGGCGAATAAACCTTCCCCGGTGGACTACGAAAGGATCACCGACGGTCAATTAGGTATAGGAATTCTTTTAAAATTAGGAACCAGTCTTGAGGATTGAGGGGCTTTCTAAGGCATTCTACCCAGCAGATACTTCGGATCCCGCTTCTTGGAAAACTTCAGTCCAGCTTCAGAATCGTTTCGGATGATCCCAAAGAAAGCTAAAAGATGGAGCCGAAACGACCCAGACAAGAAAATATCCTCCTCTTTCCAGAAACTGATTCACTTTCTTTAGAATAGCCCTACGTCCCCCTATCGTGCTGTGCTCGTTGATCCTCCGTCTCCCATCATGAGTGATCCAAGGTTTTCCGGAGAAGACGTTTCCATAGCAAATGGGCCCATCATACCGGTGATCCTCTATTTATAGTATAAACAATATTTCTATTTTTTCGATTCATTGATTCTATATCATTTATTCTAACCGACCCCTTTACCCACGTGTAAGGGGAACTCATATCGCGTATTCGGAGAGCCGATTGGTTTTTCCTTTTTTGATCTCAATCTTCCTCCTGCTAACGACTCATAAGACACCAGTGTCAAACAACCTTTTAAACACTTATAGTAAAAATAACATTACAGTTCAGCGGTTCTTAGCGGAATGCCGGATCCCCGCAAAGAAGTTGCTCGTCCTGTTCGCCGCGACTATCTAAGGTCGTGTCATCTTCGTTGCTTCGCACAAAAGAAATCCAACGTACAGTGCCCAGACAACCATCAAGACATCGTGATGGCATCATGACGAAGCCCACAGTGCGGTAAGTATGCCGAATGAAGGTGACTTAATTAATAAGGAAGGCTCAGAGAACGTTGAGTTCAGTAAGGCAAAGAAGCAGCAGGAGAAAGGTAATTCAAATAGAACCTTTTCTAGTAAGTTGCTCACGAGCCAGTTAAGATAGAATATCTTATATGAATAGGAGTCAGTCTTCAAGGCCGGACATAGCTTCTACTGCTTCGAGCTCGGACAGGACAGATGGTGATTCGCATGAGTCAAAGTATGATTCAGAGTTAGCCTATTAGTCAACAGCAAAGAAAGTAAAAGGAAGTGCTCACGGGAAGCTTCGAGTCGTATGCGAATCAGATCCCTCTGAGATGCCAGGATTTCCTTGATTCCCCTCCGCTTTCCCTACTGCGGGGTATCTTTCCCCGGCCCTTACTGTTCGACCTGTTCATGGTGAAATGGCAGAAGCAAGCTCTTGGTTGAGCCAATAGAGGCTATGGCAGAACACACCGAATCCCAGCGGAAGACATCTTAGTAGGACCAATCGGCTGGCTGTTTTTGACGTAGCCGAAGGCCATTCTCTCTGATAAGCCGAATGCCCTTCTACGATTACTTTGTGGCGTCCCCTAATCCAACAAGATCCGGAGATCTACGTAGGCTGGCTTGGCTTTTTTGGTAACGGCATGTTCGTCTGTCAGGTGTCGTGGGTTCTCGACTAATGAATCCCGACCACTCCTTACTTAAAGGACGGGACTCTTCGCCTGTAGGTATCCTTCGTCGCTTTTGCTCGTACTGTTCGTTGTATTGATGACGAAAAGTCCTTACAGAACTGAACTTCTCTGCAGAGAAAGAGGGGGCACCCTATTCAAAAGGCTCCGATGGAGGAGATGGAATACCAGATTCGGATGCTTCTGCCGGTGGATGACATTTGAGAACAAGAGGGGAGCCAGAGGGAATAGATTGCATTGAGTTGAATGGTTAGCCAGCCTTTCGATCAAAAACCATGAGATGGCTGGGACTGGCTGCTTAGCTTCTGCTTGACAGAGATGGACAAGAGGACGAGACGCATTGCCTGCTGCACCAGTGTCAGGGCTTTCTTGGTTCTGTTCGACTTCGCCTGCGCTCGTAATCAAAAGATTGATACAGCGGAACAATGATGTTAAGACAGGCGGGTCGAGCTGGGATCGGATACGAGAGATAGAAAAGGAGTTCCTTTGATTGGGAGAGATCCGCCTTTGAAAGAGGGACAAGTAGTTGAATGCTTAGTAGGTTTTGCTTCGGATGCCGCATTGGAAAGCGCCTTGGAAGGAGAGAACGAAAGGCTTTTTGGACCTTGATAGCAAGCAAAAGTTGATGTTGAGCTGGTCCTCGAGAGACAAATGGATTGCATTGGACCGGATCCAGCTGGTGGAGGATACCTGGGGTGATAAGCTTGGTTCGAGGAACCGAAGGTCTTGTTCGTACCTCCATTCGTTGATGCCGGAAGGTTGGGAAGCTCGGACCCAGTCATAGGGTCTTTCTTTTTTCTACGAAATCGGGGTTGGACGATGGAAGGCTTTCAACGCATGGGCTTATGATCAGGTCAGGGGTCTTTATACGAGGCGATCCCAACATGCATACCAGCGGTCAACACGAGGGCGGTTCCTTCCTAGAGCACCTCCTATCCCACAAGGACTATTCTATCCTTAGTCCCTATCGGCTCTGCATATTCACATTCATTCATTTCTTCTATATTCAATGATTTCACAGAAAAAGAAGTCATGCTCTTCTTGGGAGTTGCCGTATCTGCTAAGGTTCCATTAATTGCCACTGACTGAAAAAAGGGGATCAGATCACATTGGTGGGAATACAGGCTAATAGTAGACTTTTTTTCTCCTATGTAAGGCTCTCGGCCCTAATAAAACCCCCAAGTCTATTCCTTTTTCGTCCACGGCGGTGTTGCCGGCAACAGCGGTACACTTACCAGACTTTCCTTTTGAATCTTTCAAGGAAGAAATCCTCATGGAAACGGGAAAAGAGATTGGAAAGTCTTTTCAGATTGATACAACTACGTCGTTTTCCACTAGAGCCAGGTTTGCACAAATCAATCTCAACACACACTCTTGCAAACCTCTTATACTGAAGGTTAATATTGATGATCGTTGGATAAGGGTGGAATATGACGGTCTACCACTCTTTTGCTTTCAGTGTGGTCATGTAGGACATCGGAATTGTAAGATGGGTGATATGGTGATTTACAAGCACGAGACAATGGTGCCATAATTAGTGAGGCAGCTCCACATCTTGCTGCTGTTGCTAATTTTGGCACTGAAGCTCAACGGGATGACCGAGGTAAAGAGGTGCAGTCGGAGTATGAGCCATTGGGCCAATCATTCATAGGAGGAGGGACTGGATCGAATTGTAGAATCGGATAAGAAGAAAGGAAGTACTAATTTCGTAGAAAGAATGATTGAAGAAATATCTGGATGCGGGGCGGTAAGTCAAGTTTCCATAACTTCCCCCAATTGTCAATTCTTACTGAACCCTGAATAAGCAAATTATAAGCTGACTTGACAGAAAAATCACCATCAGACGATGCCATCCAGTAAATTCTATCTTCCTCATGCTCTGTCAAATGTACTAGAGAAAGTTGTTGTTGCAAATCCACAGGTAACAAAGTAAGCACATTCGGATCCCATCCGTTTTGATTAGCATAATCAGAAACTGTGTCATTACGCATATGAAAAGGAACATCAATACCCCATTGCTCCACGGTTTTAGGACCAATCCATTTGTCAAACCAAAATGAAGTATTCCTCCCATTGCTAACTAGTTTGCCACACCCTTGCTTCACAAGATCCTTTGTAGAATATATACTCCTCCAAGTTGGGGATGCAACGCTCTTGAGGCATGAATTCAAGAATGATCCACCCTTCAAGTATTTGGAAGAGATGACACGAGCCCAAAGACTCTCATCCTTGCACTCCAACTTCCACCCCAGCTTGGATAACAAAGCTGTATTCATATGGGCAGTCTTTCGTATCGCCAAACCCCCTTCTTTTTTCGGTTTACAAACCGAATCCCATTTCACCAAGGGTACCTTTCGCTTCTCATCTGTTGAACACCACAATAAATTTCGGTTCAAAGAATCTATAGTCTTCGAAATTGAAGCTGGTAATTTAGCAGATTGCATAGTGTCTGTGGCAATCGAGCTAGTAACAGATTGCACCAACGTAGCTCTACCAGCTAATGAGAGATTACTAGCCTTCCAAGAGGCTAATTTCTTTTTAACCTTCTCCACAATATGAGCATACGTGTGCTTGGTAACCCGTTTATTATGAAGTGGAACTCCCAAATAAAGACCAAGATCATCACAAGGTAACATACCAGAACAAATTTTGATGGTTTAGAAATTGGTTTAGCACGGATAGTCAGTTAGAAAAGAACCTTTCCCCCTCTTTCCTTTCCGGTTAGCGCTTATGCTGCTTTCTTTTTTCAACTCGAAATAAATTCGAAAAACCAATTTGACGACAAATATTGTCTGCTTTTTCCCCTAAAACACGAGGTTCAAGAACAATCAGTATTTGTAGCCGATGCAAACGAATTAAATTCTTTATATTTCTCAAACACCGTCGAGCCGTGAACGCCACTTCGCCTAAAGGCTCAGCTCTAAACGACCCTCTCCCTATTGGTCGAGTCACTTCGTCCCCTCTTCCCTGTCTAACTTCTCTCGGGGGTTACATAGAATAGGCACTTTAAGAGCTGAGCATTCACTAAGAGCTCTTTTCAAAGATCACGTCTAACTTCATCCCGGGCGATACCTTTGAATAGGGCGTACCAAGTGTCAACGCGTCCTCTCCCTGTCTCGGTGTCCATTCCCAGTATATGCACCATTGCTTCCTTGTTGTAATATCTTTTTCAGGGCTTAGGGAAGAATAGGTGTTTAAATAGGTCAGCTCTGGTATAGAATTCCATAATTTAATTAATTGAATGATCACAATTAAACAATAGAAGAAATTCATCGAAAGGAATAATCAAGCTATTACCTTATTCTTGCAAAGCTCTTCCTAGTCCGAGCCAATCAATCATTAAATGAAATAAATAACCCAACCTTGACTAGTGAGATTATCAATCTTCTTTTTCCGAATCGGAAGCACGACATCTTCTTGTGGAAGGCTCTGAAGTCGTGACCAATCCCATTCTCTATCATTGTAGTAATCAACCACTTTATCACCCCTCATATGCAAGGGAACATCGGAGTTGCCCCTTTCAGGAATGGAAGTATTACCAATCCACTTATCATAACAAAAGGATGTAGAGGCACCATTTCCAACAAGCTTGGAGCAGCCTTGCTTCACTACATTCTTTCTCGAGTAAATACTACGCCATGTATGAGAAGGAGTTGGCTGAGGATTGGAGAAAGGAAGAACCTTTTTTTCCTTGTACCTTAATACCCTAGTCCCCATCGTTTTGAGTACTCTTTGCATCGAAATCTCATATTAGAAGAAACTTTCTTTGTCCCGTTCTTAGCTTATCTATTCTCTGTTGAGATCATTATTCGATATTGAATTCATGCGGGAAATCCTTCCGCCCGCCGAGCTCCAAACCAGCCTGTTCTTCGCTAGTATTAAAGAGCTCGTCCTCCTAGCCGCCCATTCTCTACTTATTAAGTAAGTTAAGGGACCGGGTTTTATTACCGATTGGTGATGCTATTTTCTTTCCCCTCAACGTGTGGGGATTCTTCTAAACAATAAGACAGCATGTGCCGCAGGCGTTGTGAACTGTACAATGTATAGAATCTCGCTTTCCCTTTTATTATGTAAGTAAGGTGGGCTGTTCCATGGCGCCGTGATCCTAGTTTTTGTTTGCAGGGCCTGTCTTTCGCCAGAGGCCGAATCCTGTAAAATGAGTCCCCTCCGGTGGTGAGGCCCGCGCGCGTGGAAGCTTCGGGTGGACATCTCTATTTGGAAGCAGCTCCACAGGGTTCGCTATTGCTTTGTCTTTTTTTGCAAGGGCCCTCCTTTCCGGGGAAGCATCGGAACTTCTAGGGTCTCACATGATGCCCGCTGGGTCAGAGTCAAGTAACAATGACTCTTCCGCGGGCCGGGCTGAGCCATCGAACCAAGGCGTATCCGTACCACAGCCTGAGCCGGAACCAGAGGCACACGCGATCCCTTTGGACCTCAACCGGCCAGCGCCGGGATTGCCCGATGAGGAATTATCACAGGAAACGGAAAAGAATTCCGTTGCGTGTGATAAAATCTTGTCGGAGATCTGTGAAGAGGCCAAAACTTTGGCGCGAAACGCCGGGGTCACGGATCCCCACAAATTGGAAAATATCGAACTAGCAGTCAAATATCTTGCGGACGTGCAAGAATTAGACGAAGAAGCCCGAATATCTGCTCTACACCAGTTTAAAGACACTCTCCATCCCAACGACACATGGCTCAAAATAGATTTAGAATGTAAAAGGTGGAGTGGGGGGCGGGGCCTCTGTTGATGACCCGAGAGTACCATACCAGTTGTCGTTGGCAGGCAGCATATGGGAAAGGGGTTTCTGTAACATAGAATATGGGGTCTTTTTAAAACCCTTTCTTTTTTTTTGGTATGCCGCTCCTCGAGAAAGGAGTTCCACGCACGACCGGAGCGAAAACAAAGCAGGGGTAATTCCTCGTTGGGTCCTTTGATTGCGTATTGAATATGGATCCATGTCTTTCTTGTTCCACTAGCTAGAACAAAATGATCACATGTCCGTTTCGTTATTACAACCCTTTTTTTTAATGTCAAAGACCAGAAACTACGCGCAAATTCTCATTGGATCTCGGTTGTTCTTAACAGCGATGGCTATTTATTTAAGTCTTCGGGTAGCACCACTAGATCTTCAACAAGGTGGAAATTCTCGTATTCTGTATGTACATGTTCCTGCGGCTCGGATGAGTATTCTTGTTTATATCGTTACGGCTATAAACACTTTTTTGTTCCTATTAACAAAGCATCCTCTTTTTCTTCGCTCTTCCGGAACCGGTATAGAAATGGGTGCTTTTTTTACGTTGTTTACCGTAGTTACGGGGGGGTTTCGGGGAAAACCTATGTGGGGGACCTTTTGGGTGTGGGATGCTCGTTTAACCTCAGTATTCATCTCGTTCCTTATTTACCTGGGTGCACTGTGTTTTCAAAAGCTTCCTGTCGAACCGGCTTCTATTTCAATCTGTGTTGGACCGATCGATATACCAATAATCAAGTCTTCAGTCAACTGGTGGAATACATTGCATCAACCTGGGAGCATTAGCCGATTTGGTACATCGATACATGTTCCTATGCCCATTCCAATCTTGTCTAACTTTGCAAACTTCCCCGTCTTAACCTGTATCTTGTTTGTTCTGGAAACACGTCTTCCTATTCCATCTTTTCTCGCATCCCCTTTAATGGAAGAAATAGAAGCTCGAGTTTGTTTACCAAAACCTAGTTCACTCGCTGACTTTTTTGCATCCATGGCTGAATGGTTAAAGCGCCCAACCTATACCAACAAGGATAAAAGGGCAAATTCGTAGGTTCGATTCCTGCTGGATGCGCTGCCTCTTCAAGAAGGCTCTGACAAGACCTTATCCGTAAAGCAGTCAAGCCGTCAAGCAGGTAAAGTCGACTATTCGTCTTCACTTCCTCAAAAGTGCTCAAAAGAGCCCCTAAGTGCAGACCAATCCCCAAGGGACTAAGCGCATTCAGTTATCTTTCAAAGAGCTTATTCTGATTAACTTCCTTCAACACCAGCAACGGATAGGACCAGATCCTCTATCTTTTCAACAGCTCTTACTGTAACAGAAAAGACTTGCACCGGTTATTCCACAGAAAGAGGAACTTGAATTAGCCCTCGGGCTGTGAACCATTGTCACTCGTTACGTAACGAAGTTCAGTATCCGTATGTTAGCCAAGATCGGTAACTTTTAACAAAAGATTTTCGAGATACGAATTGAATACGAAGGAAGAAGCACTCCAACTACTTGAATATAGGCTTAGCTTTTTTCTGCTATTGTATATGGGCTGGCTCTTTAGACTAAGTGAGATTACTTAATATAAAAAAGAATTTCAACCTATTACCTCACTCGGCTAGATCGCTATGGATTAGATTAGGAAGACATAAGGGCTGGCGGGGAACTCACAAGGACTATTCATACTGCTGAAACTAAAGGGATTTAGCCTTAGACTGGAGCAATCCCAATAGGATAAATCAAACTAGGAAGACTTTTACTTACACTTCTACGTGGAGCTATCTATTCTAAACTGGATGGGTTGACCTTAGTACTCGAAATCATGGGCTTGGGACTAGAAATGCAGAGGATTAGCTTAGCATGCCAACTCGCTCTCTGGAAAAAGGATGGAAGATAACCCGCAATCGCAAAGAACTCTCGATGACAGGAAACGAGTACTGGTTGGAAAGCCTTAGGACTTCAAGTGGCTAAAAGGAAACTCCAACTTCTACTAGATTGACCTTGCAAGATAAGATGGATTGCTTGAAAACAAACTTGCCCCAGAGCCTGCTTGTAATCTATAACCTCTTTTTGACCGAGAATCAGCTCTTGGTGGTTGGGGCTTTAGGAAAAGAAACTAATGACGAAGGTTCCCCAGACTTGACTCGAAACTGTCAAATGTTCTTCTTTTGAATAAGATTTCACCCTCTTTGCTCGGGGAAAGCCTCTCAGTTATCCCAGTAGAAAAAATAAAAATGGCACTTGTGTTACAGAAGTAGTCATTAGAACACCTTTTCCCAACTACTACCTTTTCTTTGATCACTCTTTCCCTCATATCATAGTGGCGAGTAGCTTGACGAATGTATCGGGCCTTTGCAATGAGTGGCATTGCGAATGTGCCTGCGCCCGGCTCCGCATATCCTCCCTTGTCTTGATCGCTTTGTACATCAATCAGCACACTGCCCTGCGCATCTTGCTTTGATGCCCTATGATTGGACTCGCTGTGTTGAATCCGTGTTGTGTGAATCATGATAGGAAGAACATCTCTCTCGACTACGATGTCGTCTTTCAAAGTGACATAGTATAGAATAGAGAAAGTGAAGATATAAACATTCATTTCCATCTTTTGTATTTTAGCGGGGCACCTTTCGAAGATATGCGCACTACGGACGAGACGGCTTGACGGCTGTAAGTAGGAGGGCGGGCCCTTGCCACCAAGAGAAAGCCTAGGAGAAGACCATGCTACCATAGAGAAGGAAAAATCCCATCCCGTCTTTAAAGCAATGGTCTACGACTCCGCAGCTTGCTTGGGAGAGCTCCTTTGTTATTTTTGTTCGACCGTTAAGAGAAGGATCACAAGCCCTAGTCCCAAGCTAAACAGCATATTCATCCGCACCTGAAAGGGACGAAGTGACTCGACTAAAAGGAGAGGGGTGAAAGCGGTGAGCTAAAGCTTCTTTTATTTAAGCTTATTCAAA